GGGCTGAGCCTTCTGGCTTGACTAAGGCGCTTGAAAAGGAAGAAGCAAAAGAAAGCTGGAATATGAGATTCTTCAGAGGCTCTCTCCAACAGTTGAAAGGAAAGGGCCTTGATAACCTAAAGCCCCAGTGAAAGAGGTTGAAATTCGAGTCTGATATAGTAGCCGTCGTGCTTGAGCCCAGAAGGGGCGAAGATGAACGCCTCATAGAGAAGATTCCCCATTCCCAGCCAAAGGAAAGGAAAGGGCTTACGTACAGATTGACTTGGTTTGCAGTGAAAAGAGCCTCCGGTCATCACATCATTGGGGTCTATTTTTATATGATCTTGGATCTATGTTTCCAGATGTTTCGTCAGATCGCTCTACGGAAGGGAAATCTGGATGAGAAAAAAAAGAGAAGTAGAAAGGCCTTCAAGCCTACAAGGAGAAGGAGGAAGGTCAATGGCTAGCGACGGAATCGCTCAATCAGAGTAGGACTACCAAGTTGAAAACAAAGCTCAAAAGAAAGATCTTGTCATGCCCCTCCCCAGCGTGACGATCTTCCCCGGATTCTGAAGATCCGATCTCCAATCATGCAAAGGATTCCCAGCTGGAAATACTCAATTAAGAGATTCTTCAATACGCGATAGGATGGTAGGACCTTCCTTCTTCAAAAATAGATCTTGACCGTGCGGGGTCAATCTGGTTCAGGACGTTTTCACGGTCTTTCCTAAAAAGGCAAGGGATGAGTCATCAATAGATGGAATGGTTGTTAGAAGGAAAAGATGCTCGATGAGACTTCCTGGAGTGGGGGTTTCCTGGTCAGAATCAGCAACTATTGGATGATTGCCAGGGATGACTTCAGTGATTTCATCCGGCCCTGCTCCGGAAGAGATGTTTTTGGTCACATTCTGGTAATTCTTTGAGATGTCTCATGCGGGCGCATTGGCTAAATCAATGTGGAAATGGCGGGTGGACAGAATCAATGTGCCGGATGCCTCATAGAAGCGTCTTTCTATAGTAGTAGCTATCCTGACTTGAAGAACTTGGTTGTAGCTGCTCAGTATCGATATGTTCAGATCCACCTGGCAGACGGAGCCTCTCCAACCTATTAAGCGACATCCGCTAGCCAATTCATCACTCTGGAGGACAGCACTGGCTACCCGTCTTAGCCAACTCAGTCACTCTTTCTGAACTCCTTCGGGCCCTCGCCCACCCCAAAAGGCATTTTCTTTCTCTTTCTAAAGAAAGGTACCACACGAACGAGGCCAGCTTAGAATCAAAAAAAAGGCCAAGCCAATAAGTAGAGAAAAATGCTTTTGGGCCTATACTTATAGGGAGATTCCAAATCGAGACTACTAGGGAAAGCCCCATTTTCGACTACTTTTGCCGATAGGCGAGACAAGAATTTCGGATATGATTGATCCTCCAACTTAGGGAAATGGGGGATGAGTGATTTTGACGATAGATGAGACAAGATTTTTGGATATGGCTTGCCTGTCTACTTAGGGAAATTGGCAATCAGTGATATTGCCGGTAGGTGAGTTAGGATTTTCGGAGAATGAAGATCCACTCGCCTAGGTAAATGGCATTTGATCACTTTCTCAATAGGGAAGCTCGAATTTGCTGACATTGGTGGACTGCTTCCCCGGGTAACTGGACTTTGTTTGATGAAAGATATATGAGTGAGAACTTTCTGGGATTGACTTTCTATAGGCACTTGCCCCTTATTTAATACAGTTTGACCAGCCGGGTAAAGGATTCTACCTCGAGAAGGATAGCAGTTCTAAGATGATGTTGGTGAAGTATATGAGTGTGGACCAAGTCTTTTGTATTTCCTGAACTGAAGTGAGTTCACGTCGCCCTGCCATTGAAAGAAATTGGTAGCCGGCTTCCTGGCGCAGTTTTCACTTTCTGGCCTTCTTTACAGGAATATGCCGCTTGGCTTTCATCCCTCCGTCGACTTGAATTTACATATGCAATTGGCGGCGCTTTGAATACTACGGGCTCTTTCTCCAGTCAAATACTCATCCCCAGCCGGCTCTTTTATGAGTTCCAGAAAATAACACTGGCTGCCTTGAGAAATTGTTGTTCCCACGAAGCATAATACGTTGAATTGAGTGGCTGACAATGATACCAAAACCAATGATAGCAAATCCGCAGACTGATTCGTAGTAGCTTCGGTGCCCATGCCTTCCGGATTTGAATGATAGAGAAATCTCTGAGAAAGTCTTGCCAGCCAAGTCAGCTTATTCACTCCAAACCAATAGAAAATATCCTTGTATTGCCTCACCTAATTCGAACATGCGCTCATGCCCCCAGTCAAATGCACAAGCAGCTTCTTCCCTGCCATTATCAGCTACTACTGGATTTATACCATTATTGAATTGAAGGTGTCCGATCGAAGGAGATCTTGCCTTCGACACAACCTCCCTCTTGCTCTTCTATTCTTCATTCGAACTGATCTGACCTACGTACCACATTTCGTATTCCTCTATCTATGGCTTGCTCTTCCACTGGGCTCTACTCGGCTCGGATAACTCTTGGTCTGCACGCTCTACACTTTCTGAAGCATATTGGCCTTCGACCTCTTTGCCTTGATCTATGTGATGAACCCCTACAAAAGGACGAAGTGGAATGACTGACTAGTTCCTCATCTCAGTCCATCTTTTTATTCCAAAACAATCGATCTGCGAACCAATTCTAGCAAGCAGCACCCCGCCGCTATGTTCTTCTTATCTCATTGTCTTTTCATCAGTCTTTGTTGAAGTCGTATAGCGAGGGACTCTTCTTCTAGGTCAACGCTAGCCCCTGGTGTTCTTTAAGGTCTTGCACCATTGCCAACTTTCAACGTCTACGAAGCTAAGCTGCTTTTGCTTGAGTTGTTCAAACTCCTTCCCAAAGCAAGTAATCATTCCAAACCGTCGAATCCAATCGGTGACTACGTTAATTACTTCTCTATCCGGTTCTTTCTTATTCAAAGACAGATTCTATGTTTTTCCAGATATGATAGCTGATTTTCGACCGTTCATCCATCATCAACCTGAAATGTCAGCACTCGTCTCACTTATGAAAGACGCTTGACTCGGTATCAGATATTAGATCGAGCTTTCTGAGTGAATAGAGTCTGCACCATAGCCCTTGATTCTTGCTGCTTGGCCCAATGCCTGAGACGTCGAGTCATTCCGCTATCATTCGAAATGGTCTATGTCGGATAAGGTTCAATCTCCTATGATCATCTGGTAGTCTAGTCTTTGGAAGTGGTGCATTTCTTTATTCATGTGGAAAACTGGCCCATAGCCCAGGTCTCAAACGGATGAAGCGCCAGCCTATTGTCTCTCCAGCTGCCTAATACGAATTTTCGTTGGAGATAGTTTCATGGAAAAAGAAGTTCTCCAAATCGGGGAAGCCTTTGCTTGAGTGAGTTTCCTCCTTACCCGAAAGCTGGTAGTGAGCCATCTCTTTTTCCGAAAAAGGGTCTCTGCCTTCCCCACGGGCAGACCAAGCATCAAGAGAGGAGAGAGAAGTAGTCGACTCACTCGAGACCATGTCTGAGTCTTATACGATTGGAAGCCTTCCCGCCTTCATTCAAACCCTAAGCTATACCTGCTGTGCTCGAACGAACCCAGCTGTGTAACCGAGAAAGGAGAGATATGTGCAGCGAGGTTATGCAAGAAAATGTTCCGAGCCAAGAAGGCGAGAGAGGTAGTTAGTCTCGAGCGTAGACGGAAGGTCGACAGCTACTACCGAAGCCCAAAGCCCATTCCGGTCTGACCTTATTGCTCGACTCGGCTCCGACCACTGAACAACGAATAGGTCAAAAGTGATCCTCGGACCCCATTTTCATTGATGCAGGTCTGACCTCCAATCAGTAACGATCTAATCCATTCAATCCACTTACTACTCAACCCTCCCCTCTGAAGCCTCAGGTTAGTACCTTTGTTTGGCATATTCTAGCTAGATGTGAAAAGGAGTGAGAAATTCCATTCGAAGTACGACATAAGGCTAGACACAGATTCCAATTCCTTACCGTGGGTGCGGTTGACAGTTTGAATGCGAATTAATACGCCCATTGCTACTGATGCGCCTACACGTCAATTGGTGCGCTTTGAACTACTGGGCTGGCGGACCGAATCGATAGAATGAATGTATTCCACTCTCTTCTTTTCCCAGGTCAGGTGGTGTACTCCGAATGGGTGGAAGGATTGAGATTCTTTGTTTCTTGCTCGTGGGTGGCATTCTCAGTCAGGAAAGAAGTCATTGCATGCAGGGTGTGCAAAAGGATTATATCTGCTAATGTGTCAGCTTATTAAATAATAAAGAAGAGATTATCTATAACTAATCCAATGCTACTATTCCTACTCCTACAACAACTAAGACTACGTATATGCCATACTTCACTAACTAATTTACTTTCCGGCCTATCTATCGGTAAGTAGGGGATCAAACCTCTTCCTTTGCCTATGAGCTTGATCTATGACCCAGCCGCTTATTAATTGGAAAGCACACGGGGCCCCTCCATACCTGTTCTCAAGTCGATCTATTACTTCCTCGGTTCACACAAAGAAATCTGAACTCCTTGACTGTGGCACACGGGCGATTCTCATTTCAAAACAGACGAATGCAATGAACCACATTCATTAGACTTTTCTGATTCTGATTTCCACATTGAAGCATGCAAGTACCAGTCAGCCCTAAGCTATATGATGGAATGCACATTCTGTGAATCCATAACTTAATATATTGGATATTCACATTAGTCCTTGATCGCTGGGACCAATACAAAGAATGAGGAAATAAATGAGAAGTGGAATTAGCATAATGAGAGAGAGGTCCCAAGTACCTGTCCTAAGCTATATGATTTCATACACGGTTCATACCGATGTGAAGATTCACTTATATGAGTGAACAAGCTTCATATGGTTCGATGTCAATCCTGAGATTCTGACCCTCTTGGAATCATCTATCACTGTGGTGCATCGAGTTATATCATATAGAGATTGAATTCTGCGTTCAATTAGCCTTTGATTTGGTCTTTCGGGTGCCTTTCTAAGACCCGCGAGACAAGACTTCTTTTCTGAAATTAGATTAGCGCTAGGAATAGTTGCCAAATAGACTGAATTCGTCTTAGTGCCGTAGTAGGATTACCTTCCTCACCTTCCCTTCGTTCGAATTAGCCTTTGGTCTGTCGTTTGTCTGTGTCTTTCTAAGGTGAAATCTTGTCATATTGTCATAGATATGATAGGTTCAAAGTCTTTTCAAGGCTCTATAGGTTATTGAACCCTTGAGTCTCAGAGATTCCTTAGCCAAACTCAGGCCAAATATGGAAGTATCCTAATTCTGGTGAAAAACCACAAAAAGAAAAACAAAACTAGATCAACCAATATGCAAAACGCAACAACCACCATGTCATTACGCAGCATAGATAGTCAACAAAAACAATTTCACTTAGATATCCAAGAACCAGTAATACAGTTTCCATTTGGTGCTCAGCCGACCATATCACAAATGAGCAAGATGAGAAAAAGCCGTAGATATTACTTCATTTCTTTGATTCTGGAGGATAAGAAAGCGATGCCAATGCAACACCTAGCTCAACAGATTGGCGATGCACTACCATGCCGGAGGTATATTCTCATAAAGGGTCCAGAGCTTTCTGCACAGCCTGGTTCTAATGTCTTTCACGCGCTAATTGATCTCAACCCCCCGATCTTTTGCATCGAAGCATGGGTCACCCTCGAACGTATGTATCTTGAGAAAGGTGAGAAAACATTCTTGAACATCAACCCCGGTGGCTAACTTCGTGAAACCGTGCCAGTGGATGATCGATGTGAGCGTAGGTGAGCCGCACTATTTCAATATGCATCCTGACGATGCTAATATACCGTGTCGGCTGGCGAGACTGAAAAAACCTTTTGATATATATGATCAACCTAGCAACCCCAGCTTGGTAACTGATGGTGTATTTTATCGAAGATTTTTTCTCAGGAATGAAATTGATAACTATCCAATCAAGCAGCGCGTTGTGGTGCAAAAAACCTTATCTGATGGGGAAGAGGTGTAGGGTTGATGTTCAAGAGTTCAGCTTGAGTAAGGATATGTTCGAATATCCAATTGCTTACAAAGAAGAATCGAGAGTAAGACGCGTTGTGATTATAGCTTAGGAGAGGAAGTAGAAAAGAATGCTGACCTTCAAAGGATACGTCAGACCAGAGAACATGAGCCGGATCAGTTCGAAGATTGGCTGAGTATGAAGTCGATCAGAATTGTCAAAGAAGATCAGAGGCATGACCTCTCGCATTCGGCAAACCCCCTCTTGGAATTTGGGAAATGAGTTTATGAGACGTTTGAGCCTATAGTCCTTCTGAACCCGTGGTTACGGAAAACTTGATGTGCCCTTGCTGCAAAGCGCAGAATCTGACCTGTCTTAAAGAAGCTACTAACGCAATCAGGGATCAAGAATGTTGTCTCCGTAATGCGTATAATGGCAGGAAATGACCAACCCCCCAAAAGAAGGTCTCAGGAGGCGATCAACTGTACCAGGGGACTTATTAACATCCGAACCAAAGACTACCGATCATCATCCAGCCAATTTATGTAGTTTATCTCTATCGAGTTCATTGCCTATTTTTCAACATGTCAAAGGTTCGTTCGTGTCATCAGTGACAGTCAGAGCTGAGACAATTTCTTTTTGCTTTATCGTCAGCCGTCTTCATCAAGCCCAAGAAAGCTCGTATATCAGGTTGATTGCCTGCCCAGCAATGTCGTCATTGATGAAACATAAGCGTCGAAAAGCGTCACTGAATTCCAGTTAAGAAAGCCTTCTAATTCATGCACCCTTCTCAAAGCATTTTTCCCGGGGCTCCACGCGCGCGACAAACCTCTTCTTCCAATCTGTAGATTTCATGATTGATGTTCTTCTCTAACTATTCTCCTTTTTCATTGTTCTAAGTCAGAAGATGATTGCAGCAATTCCAGCTATTCCGATCATTCTTTTTGACGAGCTGACTCCGAACTGAATATTGAAAAGGAATCCCCTGAGTTTTGTCAGTTGCTACTCCCTCAATACCAGAGAAATTCATTAGGCCTGGCCGGCGTAAACACACACTAGACTTTCATTCGACGTCCTCAAAAGAGGGGAGAAGGGAGCTCAGAGATGAAAGTAAGTGAGGGGCCGGGGGGAAAGAAGAAAGAAATGCTTTCTAGCTGACAAGCGTGCGAAAGCGAAAGAACAATGATGAAGTTTTTTCGCTTTCGCACGCTTGTCAGCCCCCCTTCCGGTCTCTGCTCGTTCTTGACAGATCCGATCAGGTGTTCTGAATCTGGAGTAAAAGGATTCGAACCTTTGCATGTCGGTACCAAAAACCGATGCCTTACCACTTGGCTATACTCCATATGGTTGGCCCCTGCCTGGGGGGAGGAGGAAGGGATACGCGAAAGAGGCCTCTCTCTATCTCTCTTCTTTCGGTCCCGGAGTGCCCCAAAAGGAATGGTGGATCCTAGAAGTGGATTCACATATGGCTATTTCTTAAGCAACATCATTCGTTGGAAACGTCGTAAGTTGTCCAAGTACTATATATGATATTCAATATGATATTCATCCCTTCCTGGCATGAACCCCGCTGGTAGGTACTCTACCAGGTCAGACCAGGAGCGTCAAGTAAGTTCTTTGTGTCAAAAACTCTAGGTTCATTCATCTCATTATGGACTTGACAGAGGGAAGAAAAAGAAGGTGGAGTACGAGAGGTTTTTGGTAATTGACACCCGTCGCATTAGTTTCAATTCATATGTTACCAGACTGATATATATATAACTAGTCCTCTTTTTTCTTTCTTTTATGTCTGAGTGCCTTATTTTCTATCTATCAAAGTTCTTCTTTGTCTATAGCTCGGGTCATAGTCATATAATAAGAAATGGTGAATTGGCCATGGGAAAGGATGAATAGGGCTCATTTCATCTATATCTATTTATTCTACTCTTTTTTCAGGGAAACCGTTCTCTTTTTTCATGTCAAAGCAACGCTTCTCTCTAACCTTCTCTTACTCGCCTGACTTGAAACCTGTCTATTAAAGTACCAGTCCTTAGGCCCCAAAATAGAAGGAAAGCCTTATTTCATAACCTTGCTTTCGTAACCCGTGCTTGATGCAATAACCGCAACGAGAGAAAAGCGGCTATTCTTTCCTATAAGCAGGAAGCAAGAACTCTGAACTCTGCCTTATTTATATTGTTTGTTCCATCCTTTTTCTAAAGACAGACTCTTCTTTTCTTTCGAATGAATCTCCTCGAGAGCTAGTCTGAGAGGCGGCAAACACCCAACAGATTGAAAGCGGGTCCTCTAGTGCAGTGGAGTTTCGGAAAAGAGAAATGAAATTGATTGAATGTCGGTGTTTTATACATGCCGATACCGAGTTGGTAGAACAGGTGGGGAACACCGATAGGGACATGCATCTCTTTCGTCCTCTTTCCTTCGAACCTTCTTGTGAGAATTAATAGACGTATCTCTCATCTGGCGCCTTTCCTTTAGGCCCGCCTACTATCCACTAAAATCCTCTGTAGGAAAAGAATCCGTTGTGGACATAGTCAACCTGCTACTAGGAGCGAGGCCCTTAGCCCACAAACAAAGGAAGGAGGTTGGTGAAAGTGGCGGATAAAACCATTCACCGATAAAGAGAAACCTCGGTTTATTACAACTGCATTCCTGCTTTCTTGTCATATATGCATGCTTTTGCTGAACATAGCTTACCATGCACTGAACTGCTTTTGCTTATGATCCTTGGATCACTGATAGACTTCTTGCTTTGCACTGACCTTAGCCATATGAACAACTTACCTTGATAATATCATGACAACGATTGCAAGAATATTGGTCTTTAGACACGCTTGTCTCACTTAAAGGTACTAGGGTTGAGCCAACAATTGAGAAAGATGTTCCCAGAGGGGACTTGACAACCGGAAGTGCAACAACTCGTGAAGTTGCGAAAGAAGAAGTAAGCATCCTTTGAAGCGACAACCATACAAGTGAGGTGGTTTTTTGGCAAACAGAGGCGAGCTCCATCATCTAAACATTGTTCCGGTCCGAACTTTTCCTATCCGTTACTACCGCATATTAGCTTAGCTGCGCTTAATAGGCCGGTTTGGCTTCCTCTCTGAGGCCACTTTCCTTACCTTACCCACGCTCCACTACCCCTGAAGAAACCTAGCAAATTAATACCAGTGACTACTTCTCAATACCAGACTGGGATTTCATTCATTTCCTTTTCAGAAAGAAAATTCCTTCCTTGCCAGCGCTCATACTGCTACTAGTTCGAAATCCAGCCTACCATTGAGATGAAAATACAACTCTCTCTGAAATCAGTTACAAATTTCATTGTGTCAATTTACACCCCCCATTGAAGTGAGTCTTTTCCATCCTCTCGTACTTCCTCTTACTTCCTGACTCGCTCGCCCACCACATCCATTGGTCAGCTTCCCACGCCAAAGCTAGTCTCATTTCCTTCCTTTCCCAACAAACAAGAAGACCCATAGCAAGTGCATCCTACGAAGAGGAGGGTCTTTATATCCTCACCTAACTATCTATTCTCACCGAACTATACCTCTCATACCCAACTAGTCCGCTGGGGATCCAGAAAGCAAGGTAAGATAAAAGCCTATTCTCCAAAATTATCCATAAGCATATGATAGGTCTTCCAAAAAAGAAACCTCAACGAGTCTTCTTTCATATGGACGTCTTTCTCGGCTGGATCGAATGCTTGGGAACTTTTTCGAGTTGTCTTTTGTATGACTGTCAAAATAGATGAGAAAGATGAACTCAATAGTCAGAAGAAAAAAGATGGAATAGCTTTTCCCCAATCGCAGGGAAGGCAGAAACTTCCACTCCCCCTGAAGTGAGCCAGGCCTTTTCTTCTGACGTCCATTCACTTTCTTCCAAAGACTAGTGAAAGAGAGCCCTCCACAAGTTGAATTCCTTTAGGTTTGACTTCTTTCTGTTACAGCGAGTGAGAAAGTGAGTGGATTTAGCGACAGGATGTGAGAAATTCTAGCTTGCCTGTGAGAAAGCCTGCGACGCCCTTCCGCCGCCTTAAAGGGGCTAACGATCGTTAGGGCGCTATCGAGCATAAGAGCTAAGGAGTTGCCGTGAGAGCAGGAGAGGTATGAAAGAACTCTACCTGGATTCGTCGAGTGGGAGAGACTTTGAAAGTCTGCATTTTGATCCAAAAGAGGGCAAGCCAGCGTCTTGTTATAAAGCCTGCTTTTAGCCAGTGACAAGAAAAAGGAAGAAGTAAGAAAAAGCAAGCAAGGCCGCCAGCGCTAGACAGCTGAAGCAACTCTTAGAATAAGCAGAGGTGGAAAATAAAAATATCTGAACTTGACTGACCCCGATTTTCTATTGTCAATAGTATAGACGATTATGAAAAGAAATGGGGTCGATAGCAAAGTCTGTATATTTGATTCCTAACCGAAAAAAGGAAGTTCATTCATTCCTCTCTTCCCCTTCTTTGACGCCCAGACCATCAACCTCGGGCAAAGCAAAAAAGAGAATCTCTGGGGATCAGAAATCTCGGCGGACGACTTGACCATAAGGTCGTATGTTTCCGTGAGCAGTAAGCAGCGGATCTCCCCTTTTTTTTGGGGAAAGCTGGTGGCCCTTTTGGCGTGTGAATTCTGTTTTGCGGCCGCCTATCATAGTTCGGTAGATCTGGTCGAGGTGGTTTTCGTTTACCAGCGCGTAGGTAGTCAAAGTTCCTATGACCGAGTCTTTCTGGCCCCTGTGAACATATTTTCTTAATGTATTAAAGAGGGCCTCTCTAACCGGTTCCAAAAAAGTGGTAGGTTTCCATCCACTAACAACGGCTATTCCTGGCTCGGCTCCGATAACGCAATTCCGGGAGGAGTCGGTAGTAGGGCACTGGATCCCTTCGGACCTGGAGAAGGTGTGAGGCTGGGTCAGGGTTTGGTGAACCAACAGGTCGCTCCTCTAGTTTCAGTCTCGGGCCCCTTTTTCGTTGCCTAGGTTACACCTTCGGAATACCCCAGACGGGGATTTCGCTCTACTCCCCCCAATCTTCACTTTACGCCACGCCGACTCTCCGTCGTGGAATTAGACCAAGGGGAATGCCCATAGGACCCCTTCCGCACTTCTCTTTCACACTAGGAGATCGAGACACAGCCTCAGGACTATGGGGAAAGTCGATCGATCCCCCTAGCAAACTACATAGAGGGTCTGCCAAAGTCTATAAAGAAGTTTCCAAAAAGTCTCGGTAGTAGTCCAGTCGCACCCGAACAATAATATTCCAGAGGAAAATGCACCTAAGATCAAATATTTTAAGCCGGCTTCCGTGGAAAATTCAGACTTTCTTTTTGATGCTGCGATCACATAAAAACATAAACTTTGAAGCTCAATAGCTAAATACATGGCAATTAAATCATAAGCCGAGATCATTAAGAGCATACTGCAAGTAGAAAGTAGAATTAAGACAATGAATTCAAAAGCATCAAACCTCTCTTTTTCGAAAAAATCGAAACACATCGAAATGGTACCAGCCGTACTTAATAATAGAAGGATTTGGCAGAAATATGTGAAATTGTCCCTCCTCAAAAAATTATTCCAGAATAAATGGGCAATAGTTAGGAGAGGTGCGCCAGCGGCGAGCAGAAGCAAGGTTATTAGATACCGAAGTCAAGCCCGGCCAGAACCACACGTGCAAGTTTCCCTGCATGTGGCTCGTCCATGATAACTTCTGCGGATTTGCGTGAACTAGTGGACTTCTGACGTTGGGGAATGCTCCTTTTTCATGAGCGAACCTTTTTTTTTTTTTCAGAACTGGTTAGGAATAGGCGCCACGAGACCAGCCCAGATCCAGTCAGGCCTAGCTTGGAGTAGGAGTGTTGCGGGAGTCGGGTTAGGGAAGTGGCCCCAGAGAGAAAGCCCCCCCAAACCTACCAGGGCCCATTGAGCGCAGCTAAGCTAATATGCGCCAGATAAAGCGCCAGGAGGTCAGCTCTGGAACGAACATATTGCATTGATTCCCCATAACAAATAGGCTCACTCTATCTCTCAATTGTCTATCCTGTGTTCGAGAGGGTCCCCCACTCGGCTGCACCTCGAGGTGCATTTAGTTTTATGAAATGAGACTCAGGCCCCACTCCATGGCACTTTTTGCTCATCCATTCAGCCCACTCAGGCGCGGCTAGCCCTTGAGCATTATCATCTACCGCCCTTTCTTTCCTCCCGTCCCTTCACGCATTAAGATCGTCGTATGTATGTTCGACTTCGGTTGCCGGTGCAATAGAATAGGTAGGAGTACATTATGGCAGGATCAGTCACCTGGGCAAACCTACCCTCCCCCAATAAGAATTGTGCTATGCCCCCCCGAGATCCCTATAGAGCAAAAGAGCTGCCTGGTGATCCCTAGGTTGCAGCGCGTCCGGTCGTGAACTCCCCGCTAGCTGCCGCCGTTTCTAGGACCGACCGACGCCCCACCTGCACAAGTACCGTAGTAGTCTAGTGTCGGTCGCACATTCATAATAGTGTTCGGACTCATGTGCCTTCCAGAACCAGGGGAGTTCCCTTGTTCCTGCTGCGTACGATTAGCCAGCCTTGCGGCGGCAAAGGGATGAGGACGTCCCCCCATGCTCAGGTTCCCTGCGGTCCGGCCGCATTAGGTTAGGGAGCTGGGCGAAAATAGCTCCTCCGCATCCCAAGCGCGCTGCCCTCCTAGGCGCGCAACACTAAGTAATCCAAGCCAACCCACATTACTGACTAACGGTGGATAATCATCTTTCTGAGAGGTACTAAATACAACTCCATGAATGAGCAAAATGAAGGTTGCGTTAATTAGAAAGATCTCTGGGGAAACCGCTAAAAAAAGATTGAACATGTGGGAGGAGGGAGTAGAGATAACGAATTCTGCTTTCATTTTCCCCGTCTTCCAAATCACAGAGTTACTTACGGAATGTCAAATCTTTCTCGGCGCTAGCCAGGCCTAACATCAAATTGAAGGGGCCCACCTCCGGCTATATTGACTTCCTTCTCCTTCGATTTGAGAAAAAGGCATCTAACGGTCTAGGCGCTATGAAGGCGAGCAGCCCGGCTCCCCTGGCCATTTGTATACCCGGGAAGTCTTCTTTCGCAATAGCAGCTCTGAGAAAGTGGGCTGAGGGTGCGCCTCCTGCGGTCCTTTCAGTGACTCAATTGGCTTCCCTCAGCTCAGACTGGTGTCGCCTCCTCTCCCAGGACCGGAATGATTATCCCTAACCGATGGGTCTACATTCATCCCTGAATGTCGTCGGGTACTCTTCACTTCCCCGCCATTCTTGTAACCGTCACCTGTAATCCGCGCAGGTGTGTCCGCACCCCCTGGAGTGGACGAGAAAGAAAGGATTTCTCGGAGCAACCCCCCTGGTTACAGACCCAGGAGTTTACCTTCCCGTATGAGCATTCGGTACATGTAGAAGTCCGTGGAAGAGGAAAAGGGTCACTATTACTGAGAATCTCCCCCTAATCTGAGATGGGTCGTCTTAGGGTTCGCCGCGGTTCATTGCTGTGCTTACACACTGGGCTACCCTTCTCCGGAAGCTCCGCGGGACCACCTATCACTAGTCTTCGGCCGGAGGGGTTTATTGCACAAAAAGGCCGGGACGCTGGCGCAGAGTGAAGCCCAACGAATATCAGATGCAAAGCCCCGCACCTCATTAAGATCATATTGGCATACTCTCCTAAAAAAAAAAGAGCAGACCCCATTGAAGACGAGAGTGAGGTTTTGAAAAAAAGGCCATTTCCGTCCACCTTCTCACGGAGCCGTACGTGGACGTTACCGCTCATACAGCTCCCAGCCAGCTTGAAGTGACGCTTTCCTCGTCAAGTCATGGAAGTGTGGATGAATCGACATCAATAGCAGGAAACGGAGATGAGCATTCAGTTAGAGACGGCGATGGCAGGTTCGCCAGAGTCCCGGGTCTTGCGAGCAAGATGGCACAAACAAAGCCCTCCTGCCCGCATACCTCCCCATTCTGGGGCTGGCTACTTGACTGATAACCGCAGAAGGAGTAATGAATCCCCAACGAGGGGGTCGGGGCATTTTCGGGGAGTAGCCCCAAGTATACTAGAAACTTCCTATCACATACATTAAGGGAGCCATCGAAAGGTGACTAAAACACCAGAAACGGCAACTACCCGAGCTAATGATAGAGGCAAGAACACTTTCCAGCCAAGTGCCATTAATTGATCATAACGATATCGTGGAAATGCTGCACGGACCCATATATATAAGAAAAGAAAAAGAAGAACCTTGATACTAAACCAGATCGAGCCCGGGATCCTATTGGAAATGGGAAGATCTAGGATAGGCAGCCAACCTCCTAGAAAGAGCAATGTGCATAGACCGGGTGAGTCAGGATGCAGCTCCGTGGGTCGCTCGTCGGGCCTGATAGGTGGTGGTCTCACACCCTTCTCAAAGGAACCGTACGTGACACTCTCGCGTCATACGGCTCCGTCCTGGAATCCGCGCCCCCCCTCTTGGACCACTGGGTCCGATCACCCACCCTAAATAAGGTGAGCAATCATTCGCCCGCGGAAGACTGCTCATCCGGTGCGTCCCCCATCCGGGGCAAGACCCGGTACTGTAAGCGCTTAAAGATGGGGGCGGCGGTCCCCTGTTGTCGCAGCTCGTCCCGCCAAGCATATAGCGTGGCGAGACTCTGATCCTCCCCCCCTCCTTCCGCAGGGCCCAAACTTGGATCAAGGCCGGCCATCTCTTCTATGATGCCGCGGTTGACCTCAAAGATGTCGCGAGCATCAATCGCCGCTTGCTTACTCTCGAAGTCTACACGGCTCACGAATGCCTGGAAGGCTGCCTCGTCCTGGAAATCGACAGAGCGGTCAAAGACATTCGGCGTGCGCCGGTTAATAATGTCCTGCACAGATTCCCCGCCGAACTCGTAGTCGTTGTCGTACGGGTAGGGCTCGAAGGGGGGGATCGGATGAGAGGGCCCCGCCTCTTCGGCGTGTGGCTGAGGAGGGGCGGCCACTTGCGCACCGAAGGCCCCAGCTTCTTCGGCTTGTGGCTGAGGAGGCTCAGGCACGTTTACACCATAGCGAATCCATTCTTGCTGTAAACCCCCCACTCGTCTCCTAAAAAGCCATCGCCGGGCCCGACAAAGTGGGCCACGTCCATCTCGGGCCCACCAACCCACGAAAGAAACAAGAGGACAAGCCTCAGTCGTTTCAGCAGGGGTATAGCCCACCAATAAAACCGGACTGAACTATGACCGGCCATCATATTAGCAAATAAACGAAAGCGCGCTAAGGCAGCGACTTCCCTATATTTGTGATCTATCAGCTTCCAGTATGACCGAAGACTTTCTATCTGCATCCAGAATAACCACACAATCAGGTTTTTGGTGAAACCCCTTATTGATCTTCTTCTTTCTAGAACGGATTTGGTTGGGACTTGAACAAGAATGAGTCAAAAAAGCCCCGATCCTCCATTGAGAATCATTGATACAGCCCACCATTTCTTCCATTATCTGATATCTAAATACATGATTGGTCTTTAAAAAGAAGAAACGGCCTTTTTGACGAATGAGAGATCCTATAAAATGAAGAGCGTTTCGTAAACAAATCAGTGTCTTGTCTGAATCGAGAATAGCAATTCCATTTCTCGAACCACAGATATAGACTTTGAAATGGTGAGCAGCTACCCGATGGCCGAGATGTGCGTTCGTGTTAAGTAATGGAGTACAAACTAGAGAATGGATGGTCATTTTGGGCTTTGTTTTCTGTATCTCGAGGTGGTAAGTTCAAAAAAGAGAATAGGTGTCTCCGGTTGGTCACTTCTGGGAACGAAAGGAGATAAAAGCAAGCTACTGCGAAAGTCCTGTCCTTCCGAACCGGTGGAAGTCGAAAGCCCTTGAACCGGAGGCACGTTGGTTGAGACCAAGCAAGTCACTTCGGCATGTGGAGACAGGTCAAATCTCCCAAGTCAAGTCACTGAGTTACGAGGAAGAGGACCAAGACACAGAAAAGCCTAGCTTGAGAGATGACACCGACACAGACAAACGACAGAGGAAAGAAGAGAACGAAGAATTCCTCTATCTATGATATAACTCGATGCATTGATAGAGAATGAGAAGAAGGAGTGGAATGAAAACGGAAGATTTGTTGCTGAGAGCCAGGATGGATAATCGCTTTTTCCTATTTATGAGAATATGCGGATGGAAGATAGTTGAAAAGTCAAGGAAGTACAATCTATCCACACTTTCCATTCTAGACAAACTAATAGAATAAGGCATTAGTGATTTCAAACTATTACAACAGGTTTGAGATAACATAGATGCCAGATAATAGAATACCAAACCATCAGAAAGACACGGCATTATCCGAAGAATTTGACCATCAGCGAATGGTTGCTTATGCGAATTGGAAATCATCACATCCAATCTTGGTGATCTAATTTGTTCCTTAACTGTATCATCATCAGACATAAATGTATATACAAGAGGAGAAAGGGTATAAGCGCCAGTAACTACTCGGTCACGAATATCAGCATAATCTTCGAGAGACATATATTTATGAAACTGGGGACAAGAATGGTAAATTAACTGAATATAACCACCAAGTTTGTTTACATCACACTTTGGAGGAATTGGGTATGACGGTGAAGATAATCCCTTACTAGTCACAAGCGCCCTATAAGAAACTGAGTCAGAATCCGTATTTCCTTCAGAAGCCAGAAATGCACTAGTGAGTCCCCCTGCCTAGTGAGTGCTACTGTACCCACCTAGTGTTAATGCCTATGCCCGGTAGCTTGATTCGAGAAGATAATTTGAAGCTAACTTCCGGATGGATTTGAAGACTCTGAACATAGCCAAGAAGGAAAGACTGAAACCACTTGGGATTAAGGAGGGTAAAAAGAGGAAAACAATCTCTCAAGGGGGCTTCCAAAATTGATATAAAAGACTCGTCTCATTCTTGAAAGTCAGCTTCCACCTCAGCTGAATACCTAGTTTGAGGAGGGAAAATCCGCATCATCTCTTGGTCGATCCCTTGGCTAACTATCCGAAATCAGATACTTCAAGGATGCCTGCTGCCACTCATCTTCCAAACCATGTTAATGTGAAGAATGCCCCTGCTTCGCTGAATAGGTGGACTCTCTTGTCAAGGCGTGTGGAAGTCAATAAACTCAACCTGTACTGGACAAAGGTCGAATAACATCGAATTCGACCCCGAAGCTGTCCTTTAGGTTCTAGCCCTCCGAGAATTAGTCCCTTCGGTGGAGGTGAATCAGGGCGAACCAGACTTCCCAGCATCTGCTATGTTAGTGTCCGACCTAGAATCTGATGAGGCTCCAGCCCGTTGAAATAGTGTTGAATAACCTGCCTGCAGCGGGAAAACCATGTGTTAGGAGTTCCCCCGACCCATAGGCAAGTGTCCGGATTCGAACATTTATGGATCTTCCTTCAATAGTTGATTCTCCTGAGACTGCTTGGGCAAGTGGTGCAGATTCCCCAGTCAATCTCATTTCTGCTTCGATCAAGTTTGGAGTTCTTAGTCAAGTGGCAGGGCAAGTTTCGTAAGGCGATAACTGATGCTTAGTTTGCCCGTCAGAAGCAACCTCCGCAGAAAGCCACTCTTCCAGAGTCTCGTCCCTCGTCTGCTTAGGCGACTATTTCATAGCATTGAGATCTTCCACCAGTGAGTTAGGCCGAATACTCTACTATATAGGCTAGGCTCCTTCCTCTTTTCTTTTGAATATAAACTCAACCTCAAGTCTTGGTTTCCATGACTCCCCAAGCCATGACCTATTTTATCCTTCAGAACCAGCTTCTTCAGCATTGAGTAAAGAAAAGAAAGAAGGAATGCACGCCCTTCTTCGTCTGTAAACCCCTTTCTAGGATCTCCTCCTAGAGGTCATGCCTTTGTCCGCAACCTTTGATGTTTATGAAAAATCTTTGCAATGTCTGCAGATCCAGATCCAGATACAGGTCTTCAACTTATGGTGGGGCTCTGATGGTCTGAGTCCTATCTACATGACTACCTTCCCGTTAGGAATTCCTTGGGAAACAGCCTAATCCAAGAAGCCCTTGCCGACTTGCTTGCCTACTTCATGAACATCACGTCAATGCAGATTGACTTGAAAGGCCGACAAAAAAAGCACTAAAAAAAAAACGTGACTCTCGTCTTTCTAGTCCAACCTCTTGTCCATAATTCATTTTTGAAGTCCGTACCAGACAGGGAATTGACTCTGCTGAATAGAGAAATTGGGTGGAAAAAAGGAAGCAATCAAGCTCACTCACTCACAGTGCATCATATTCTTTCGGACTGCAGACTCTTTGACTTGTCTGACTTGACTGGACAGACTGAGAGACAGACCAGAGTGAAAGGTTCTTAGTAGAAAGAATGCGCCGCCTTTGACCCTTGGAGAACTACTGGAGATTACTGAATATCGATCGGCACTGCTTGGTACGCTAATCGTTTTTGGATAACCTCTTCCTCTGTCCAAATCAATATATATCAAGCTCTTTCTTCATATTGAAATCAACTATGAAATGTATACGTGTCACCCGTAGCCTACTATATGCGCATGTTCTTGGGTTACAGGTGGTGGCTGTATTAACAGCTGGTTCAAGGTTTCCCTTTCCACTTGATCCCGGAGCTTCCAGAAAAAAGAGCTTGACTTTTGAAAGAAGGACTTATTGAGTCAAGTTTCTTACCGGCTGAAGCCGAGAGAACTCGTACAGTTACAGGAACATCAACTATATAGTTCAAATTCTGACAATTCGAACCAGTTTTGAAAGTCAGAGAATCGGACAAGGGCTCTACTCTACCAACGCATATATCAATATTTCTGGATTGAAAGGATCGTCTCCTACTTGCAGGCATTGGGTCTATGCTCCTAGAACGAAATCAAGGAAAATGGAAATGAATGGAAAGACCTCCTTTTATCCTCTCCGATCATCTATTAGCACAAACACAATACGGAATACAGCTATACATAGTTGCTGTAATTCAGACCTATCTTTTGTATAGGTCCTAAGGAGGAGCTCTGGTACGTGCTGGAGAGCACCATCACCGCTGACGTACACTGGACTGCAGGAACCGTAATTACACACCTGGAGTTCGCGTAATTGATGGAACACCTTTCTCAAATTACACAACCGAACTGAAGACGCCGAAAGAAATCCTTCTCATCGAAACTACAACGTGTGTACAGCCAGGAGAGGCATTGATTCCACTCACTGCGGGACTGAATAGAGTGGATTTGCTGCTGAATGACCTTGGCTCATTTTCCTACTTGACCACCCACCTGTCTGTCTATCAAGCAGGTAGCTAGATTCGGTAGAAGACTTCTCCGTGGAAGCTTGACATGAAACCTCCTTTCCCTTTTCAAAGAAAACTTCCTTCTCTATATTGGAAGACGGAAATGCGCCGAGCCAAAGGAAGGATTTCTCACACACAGATCAGAAGATCGTACTGCTGGCAAGCGAAGGCTAGATCGATCGAAAATCAAAGCAAGCGAAGGAAGGATTTCTCACACCTGCTGGCAAGCGAAGACAGATGCCGATAACGAAGTATATTATAGACAAGACTCTCGAGCAGGGCTTGTTCTTCCAGTCTCAGAATCAGCACTGGTCCTTGCCTTTCTCAGCCTCTAGTCCACCATCAAATAAGGTCTTCATCGGTTCTATCCTGACGACGCTCCATCATCGGTCAATTTCGCCAACCACAGCCCGCCATACGCAACCAAAGCACGACAAGCTATAGACCAGAGCATACAAAGCAAACTGAGTGATGGAGTTGAGAGTCATGAGTGAGGGAAGCCATGCACGGATTCTTCTCTTTGACTGGAATTTTCCAATGTCTAGGTCTAGCTCAGGAGGTAGTAGGGGGGGCTTCTTCAAGAAAGGAGGAAGGCTCTATCCAAATTTGATTAGTGAAACTCAACCCGGCGCTATATCTATAGGTTGGCTGGGTCTCTCAACCTGGACGCTCTTCCGCAAGAAACAGGGGGCGTACCGAAGCCAATACACAGAGGCAGATCTTTCTCGAATGGAGTTTGAATTGCGAACTTCCAACTATCGATTTTCGCCCATGTTCAGATTAGATGTCCCTAAACCGAACAAGCCTGGTCAATTCCGACCAATCACTCAACCGGCAAAGAAAGATAGATTACTCCTTGATGCCTTGTCCCGTCTACTCCACTTGTATTTGGATGAGAGCTTCTCTGAGCATTCCCACGGCTTTCGTCCACGACGTGGTCCAAGCGATTGAAAAGACTACTGGTATGAGGGTCTTTCTGGCGCATAATGGAATTCCCCGCGTTGAAGGATATGTTCTCAACGCTGGAAATTAGATTATTCAAATAAACACCCATCGCTATTATTCATCACCGGAGCTATTGGTACTGAGAGGCAGCACAGCTCATTCACTTTTGAACCTTGCTTCCAAAGCAGTGAATCTCCTAGCTGCTTCAATCACAGGAATTATACGTCTCACCTAACGCTTGGTATAAACAGTCGTATCCCCAGTCGTAACAAACTAAACTGTCGTCTATGTGAGTGAAAAGAAAAGATCAACTAATACTTGCAACATCCCTGCCAAAAAAGAAACTGGTATTTCTTTCCAAAGCTATGACAGTCAGGTCATTCACGAACACCTACTCGCAGAAGGTCAATCCCAGTGAGCTGTTTGCCAAGCTTTATCATAACATCAAGTATTCCTTTGCTTGCGAATCGACTCCGGCGCTTTTCTAGTGTCAATTCATTGCAATATGAGCAGTTATAGAAGACAAATTCCACTGACGAATCAATCTAGAATCCACCCACTGACAAGGAAAGGAGTACCTATAAGTAGACTAGGTAGCCATAATGTTTCACCGAAGCCGTTGCTAGGAGTCAGCACCGTAGCCTCTGGAAGTATTGAAAGTATCTTGTGAGGAGTAAGTACTTGTTCATCGGGGGAGCCGAAAGGCAATTCTAGCTCTGAAAAGAGTAGTCGGATGGGAAGTTGAACTAATTGGCAAAGGAGTGAGTACTGGAAAAAGAAGAATTCAAGGAAGCTTCGGCCAATAACGAGACCACATAAGAAGGATATTCTGCTTAAGCGAAGTTGATCTTTCTTATTCATTTGACCTAGCATCTGGTAAACCCTTCTTTCTGCTTTCTGAATGATCTTGACCCTCATCATCTTATTGGTTTCTAATCAAACTTCTCATTTCTTGATGTCAAAGCAACTTGTCAATTCTTTGTGTTCAAAAAGCAATATATATAAGAGAATATGCTTATAGTGTCAAGCAGCAAAGTGCCAGTCGGTACTCAACGAGATGAGAGAAGACATCGGATGTCAATCCATAAGTAGACATCTTTGATATGCGATATTGATGAATATCAAGGGAGGTAAATAGAAGTCCTTTCCCTCTGGGACAGATGAGGGAAGGCAAATTCCAAAGCAAAGAAAGTGGATAGTCTATTAGTGCCCGCTCTTCTCGTCAAAGCAAGTCAATAGGTAGAGGCTATAGAACGGTTAGGGTTAGGCTAGCTTCACAAAGAAAAGAAATAGGCTACGCTTTGGTTCAGCTACAAAGGAGGACATATACCACCTAGAATACCCAAGCTTACTAATTACATGGACGAGAGGATGATTTGTTCTCTCTTTGAGTCTGAAACAAACCGAATTGGAAAATGGATTGGAGCAAGTGAGAAGGGAAGGGATACAGGAACTTGATGAACTTCAGGAAGTTACCTATTTCCAACGCACATCTTCACCAAACTGGGTGTGACGGTTACTAAACCACTTCATAATCTTCATCATCAGGCTGAGATTTGACCAAAAGCTGCTTAGACATACCAGACTGCTCGAGGCAGACCCTGGCTTCTTCTTACTTTGCTACTTATGAGATGAGACCTCTAGACTTTGATTGCCGTGGGAAAAGTTGGATTTATTGATAGATACATTTGGCCAATAATGATGGAGTTTCCTAGACAAACGAAGAATAAGAGATCAAATCGATGTCAAAACAAGTTTCAGAGAAGGGGAGAAATGGGACAGCCTTGAGGGACCCCAAAGCCCTCTACATTACAAACCTCCCCATTCGAATCTATGATTGGTGTTCTGAGGATCTGCTCAATCAAGTCCACGAGCATCAGCCTGTCTGGCCAGAAGTCGGTTCTCAAAAACGAAAGGAGGAGTGTCTGGTCGACCCGGTCGAAGCATTTCACAAAGTCAAACTGCCGGTCTAAAGGGCCCACTTTTGGACCCCCGATAGAATGACCCCGCCCCTTTCGCTTCGATAAACAAAGCCACTCTGTTTCTATATTCAATAATGCAATGCCATTCATCTCGTCAAAGCCCACTGGTACTCTTTCTACTTGTTCTAGCTGCTAGTAGGAGCTGTTCTCAGAGCTGTTCTCTGGATTGGTAGCTTTGAGTAGAGAAGGAACTTTCATTTCCAATTTCACTCATCTTCTTTCTACTAAGCCCGGCCCGCCCGCTCTAGAACATTCTTTCTTTCAATCATTCCCCTTTTTCTTTCCAGAGTAATATAGGGCAAGCAAGTCACTACGAAGGAGCTGTGATCGAAAGGACTGCTTGGCCAACTTATATTACAGGCTTAGAACAGAGAAATTCTTCCGTGCTACTCAAATTCTTTCCCGACACTTAGCTGCTCTTTACTAGCCATATAAGAGTCTCCGGCACTTGCGAACTGAGAAGCGAGGACTGATTGATCGGATTGACACGGCGAGAAGGTGGAACACTAGTAACGCAATTCTAGTAAAGTGGTTGGACACTAGTAATGGGCGACTCACTATACTAACGTTCCCAGCTTAGAGTTCCCAGCTTATAGTCAGTATGGCTCGAAGCAAGATTCGTTTTGTGATCAGATTTTGACCAGTCCAACCCAGCAAAAAGGTCGATTGAAACAAGGAATGTTCTTGAGTCGGGAGTCTATTTGATTGAATGAAGGCTGGCTGTCTGCGGCGCTTTTACCAACACTGAGAGCTTCAAAGGCTGCTTCTCCAGATTCAAAGGGTCAACTGGCGGTTAGTGCGTGGGTTTACCTTCAGTCGAACCAGTTAATGTTCAACAAGCACTTGCATGAAATTGATGGGCTTTATGAAACAGAAGATCAACTTCAATCGATTGGAAAGTCGACAATCCCCGAAAGTTTCTTTCTGGCAAGCAATTGGGAAGGAGGACCGCTGAAGAACAAAAGGAGGAATCCGCCCGAGCTGGCTTTGGTAGAGTGAAGTTTCCCCACAAATTGATGATCGCATCAACCTGAGTGAAGGAAGACTGATTGTAGTGGGTAGGGAAACATTCCCCATATCAACCTGGTTATGCAAGTACCAATTTCGTTATAGAGGCTGACCTAGTAGAGTAACCTTCTCGCTTTCTGGCGCAGTTGGATGGGGTCAGTCAGGTTGGTGGATCAGGAGTGAGAGTAAATAAATCAATACGTCTTTCTTGTTTAGTTGGATTTTCCCAACTTTGTCTTTCGAAAATGGCTAGCAGTTATTTTATTGCTCATTGAAATAGAATGCCACTCCTTGACTTCGTCTTTCTAGTCCCAGGCATCATAGCTTGCTTCCGTACTCGCTTGTTTTGCTGATGAAAATGTCCACTAAGTGATCGAATTTCCATTTCCACCAAGCACGATTGTCAGGTTCTATACCCTTCTGTCAACGCCTTCTGTTTGATGTCTACTTAATAAATCAAATAAGAAGTTCACCAAAAACTCTATCTTTTCAGTACGTCCAGATAGCATCTATCTTTGCTTTCTTCTTCCTGTGAGGAAATGTCTTGCCTTCGTATGTGAACTGTTAATGAAGAAGATATCTGTACTGAAATTCATAAAGGAAAGGATCAACCTTATAACAGTGACCTAAACTCAGAAGAGGAGGTTGAAGAGATGACTATACCAATACATGCCATGACCGGTACCAAGGCTCCGAACACCATTAGAGTTGCTGGTACGGTCAAAGGTCAAGAGTTGACTATTCTTATTGATACCGGTAGTTCCCATAGTTTCATAGATCCTCAAATTGTGGAGAGGATGAGTTTACCGGTTGTCAAAACCGTGCCTCTATTGGTTCAAGTAGCAAATGGTCAAAGATTTATCAACGAGAAAAGGTTTCAAGGGTGAACTTGGGTTATGCAAGGAAAGGATTGGAGTGGTGACTTCAGGCTGCTTAATGTGGGATTCTATGACATGGGGAGGGGATTGGCTGTATGATTATTGCCCTAGAAATGTCGAAACCAAACAAAGTCAATTCTCAATCACAGTTTATGCCTTTTCAACTAAGAAGTGTTACTGACAAAGGAGAGGTGCAACTGAGGGGAAGGAAATGCAGCAGCTATATAGAAAGACTAATGGAGATGTGACGGCTTACATTTTGGCGATTAAGGCGTCAGAAATTCACAATCCCCCATCTGGTGAGCTGCAAGAACTACTCCAAGAGTTTGAAGAGGTTTTCCATGAACCAAATCAACTTCCTCTTTCTAGAAAGCATGACCATACCATACCCTTACAAGAAGGCACACAAGCCAGCCTATTCTTTTTTCTATATAATAGCTCGGGCCTACTCGTGATTGATTTGCTCATTTATGCGTAAATGGGTTGGATTCCTTCCTTCTAACGGGCTGACTCCTTCGACTGCTTTTGATTTCCTGCTTTAGATAAGGCGACCAGCTTTGTGCTTCCTTTTTCTTGGTATATGCATTTTTCATCTCTTCCTTCCATTTGGATACCCCTACCTAGCTAGTGCTTCCTAGCCGAGTCTATGAAATGCATTGATGTTGTCCACACCGCATTCCATCTTGCCTAGGTAGCCTTTCCGTCTCCATTTGCTTCACACAAGTCATAGAGTCTAGTATATTCTAGCCTTTCCCTTCCCCCCCCCTCATTTCCTGGAACGTCAGATGAAGCCCCTCAATACCTGACTCGGCTTTGCAGTCGAAACCCCAATCCAATCAGTTAGTCGAATACTGGTCGAAAGTACTCATTTCCCTTTTTCCTCTTTCGACCAAGGAAGTATGCCTCTTTTGACAGCTGGCCTAAAAGAACTTGATTTGACTCTTCTGCTCCCTATGGTCGAGCTACTTCGTTCCAGCGATCTTGCTTCTGATACCCCTACCATCCGCCCTGTGAGATTTGATAAGAAAGGCTATTCCCCAGGGCAAGACATCCCAAGGAAGGAAGTCTCTACTCAAATAAAAGGAGAGGAAGGCAGCAGTCAGGAATATTAGGCTGCAGTCTCGGAGAAAAAGTAGACTAAATGGAGGAATAAAGCTCCTTTCGAGTGACGTAGCTGATAGATAGTTGGTTCAGATGTCAAATTCAGTAGATGACATAGCATCGGACGAATGCCAGTTAGTTCTTCGTTAGGAGAAGAGGCGAGAGTGATTGCTAGACAGACTCACCCGGATATTAGCTAGTTCTTGGGAGATGGGGCTGACTCCTTTCTTAGAAAAAGATTGACGAAGGGTCGGCAAATGCAGTTGAAAGATGAAGCGAGAGGTACGACAGAAAGTCAATGATCGGAGGGAATGGGATTCGATTCCTCGAACCAAGGGAGATGACTCTTTTTATTGAGTACCCAGAGGCCGAAAGAGAAAGGCTTGACTTTGGGGATCTTTCAAGCTAGGAATGAAACCATTTTCATTTCAGGAGGGCAGTTGCCAGTTCCGATCTAAAGGCATCTAATTCAAATACTAGTTGAGGTGGCATTGGCTAACCGGGCTAAGACAAGACCGAAAGGTTTGGAGTTGACCGAAGGAAGAGATCTTTCACAAAGAACAAATTCCTCTATCTCCTCCTGCCTAGGTAGGAGTGGGCTAAGGGAGGTAAACACGATAGAGAATTAGCGCTTTTTCATCTGCAAACAAAAGAAGAATTCCAATCCGTTGGAATCCCATTAAAGAAAGTAGTGGCTTCCCAAATAGAATAGCTTAAGCTAGAGTGGGATGGGACTAAGCACAAGCTTTCCACCATCTTATTGGCGATAGGATGGTACCAAAGGCAAGAACTGACTCCCCCCGCATCAGACAGTCCATAGAAATGGAGCTACTCATACATATGAGTCCTTCTTCCTTCCGAACAGGCCTTAGCTGGCACAAATCATTTTCTCTACCAGTACTAAAAGCAGAAGAGTCACCCTGTGCTGACGAATCCCCCTCTGTCCATGTGTATACAGAATGACTCGTGCGCCTACTATACTAAGCTTTCCTCTTGTCAGTTCAAGTTGTTTTCGTTCCAGTTGACTCTTTAAGGGCCTGCCGATCTTGACTTGGCTGAGTCCCCCGACCTTGAAGAGGTATGAGAAGCTCAAACCTGCCCCCTATGTTGAAGCTTGACTTTCCCACCAATTCCTTATTTCAGACCTCCAAATCCAATCTTTCAACATGCTTTTCTGGGCACCAATCCTGAGAATTCTATAGATATCTCGGAAACCTGGTCTGCTTTCTTTCAGCTCCCGGGGAGACGGAGTATGCACACCTACTTAGGAAATTGGTGAAAGCAGGTGAAATTCAATCCCTTGGTAATTCCCTATTGTCATCTCCCGAATCTCGATAATACAAAGCTTCAGGCTTCTGGATTGGTTGAAGACTCTGCTGTTGATTTGGTTCTGCTATGGCATCTGAAACATCCACTTTGTCCCATTTACGGACTATGTTGACCCCTTTGGTTGAAGCGCCAGAAGAGGGAAAGTTGAGTTTCAATAGCAATTTTCAGACTTCTTCTCTCCTAGCTTTGTAGGTTCATGGCCTATTGTGATGAAGCTTGAGTTGCCAAACCATCCCTCATCCCCTATTTCAGTGCACAAATATCCATACTTAGTATGTGGAATCCCTCTCACCCTACCTTTCTTTCCCCTACTTCTAGATAGAAATCATATGAGTCAGAATGGTTTCTTGTTACTATTGAAATGAAAGTCGGCAATTTTGACATCAAAAGGCAAGGCAAAGAAATGAAAAAGGACTGGAGAAGTTCCAATTCCTTTCCTGCAACAAGTCAGAAGTACTAGCATATCTTGTTATTTTCACTCACTCCAGTTTCAGAATCAGCACAACAAAACTCCGTTGTTATGGACTTTGTATGATTGACTCTGGTGAAAAAATTCTAAGGCTGGTAAGGATATTTGTGTGTAGGTGGGTACGTGATAGGAACGTTGAATAATAGTGGGCTGTGGATCATGCTTTTCTTTCATTCAAATCTTTTTCTGAGGCTAGCAAAAGAAGTACGACCGGGTGGAATCCGACTCATGCAAGAGGATACTTTCAGAACTTCCTCCTACTAGTAGGGCAAAAGATAGATCCCAGGAACGAGTGATGATATCTAGTTTCGTTATCTACTGTACCTAGACTCCATCCACTCATGCGATAGATAGCCGCCCTAGTCATTAGACATTTTTTCCTCAAGAAACGGAAAGGAAGAACTGCTACTCTTGACTAATAGGTTGCCCTACTCTTTTCCTATCTCCTTTGCCCAAGCGAGGGTACTAATGTGATGAAAAGCAAGGAAGAACTACTGAGTAGAGTACGGAGTCCACCAAGTCCAATTCGTCTGCTAAAGAAGTGAGATTCTCGACGTCGTTTTGAGAGGCTTATCCAACTGCTTCTTCAAGTAGGCACGGCACGCCATTAATAAATTAATTAACTAACTCAGCTGATTGATAAAGGCAAGCGAGGTTTTGCGTCAAGACAAGGACGATGAGTTCGCAGGTCTTCTTTATTCCCATTTCCATTGAGTGTTTCGGGCAGTCAAGTTGACTAGTTCAGATGAAAGGAAGGAAGCCGATCTGGATTGAGTTTCAGTTCCCCGGCTTATCTATCAGTACTGCTTTTCATATTCAAACAGAGAATGAGGAAAAGGTGACATTGCGGCATGAGCACGTGACACAGATCTCATCACTATCAGTCGGAAAAGGACTCTGAATTCCTTCCTATTATACCAGGCGAGGAATAAGGGCTATGAAGAATAAGCATAAGATAGAAGGACCCCTAGCTGTTCTATTTCGAACCACTTGGCTAGCACACGTTGGTCGAGGGACCTTTCTAAAGAGAATAAGGAAGAGTCAGAGTACAAGCCTTGGACAAGTGAGGTAAGCGGATCACCACTTCACTACGAGTCGTGCTTTGCTTATGTTCCGAACACTAAGGTCTATCGCTTTTAGGGCTAGCGGTAAGTGCTCATACTCCAAGTAGCCTGTCAGCTGAGTGAACTTGCTTAGAGCCTTCGTGACAAAGACCGCCCCGTCACTTCACTTGCTTCCTAGTTGAATAAGCAAGGCCAAGAGAAAGGAAGTCTTAGTGTGTTACGTGGGCTCATGAATGACCTCAAAAAGCTGACGAGAATTCCAATATATAACAGTGGAAATTCCTTCTTTTCTACCAGTCTATAAGTCAAACTTGGCAAGTGCCTTCAGGTATTGGAAAAGGAAATCATCTTCCACACGAGAAGGCAGCAGTGCTCATCAGAACTTCGAGGCCAAGGGCGGGCGGTGGAGGCAGAGAGACATCCACTCTTTCTTTACCACGGGATCAAATAAAGTAGAACCCCTCCTGTTGCTGTATCCCTCTTGATCTGTCTCTTGGTTATGGAGTGCTTCGGTTAGCTCTTTTTCTCAAATTGGGATGAATGAGAAACTTATCTCAATACACCTCATTGCTCTTGGGTCTAGGCTCAGCTACCTGCCTTATCGAGTTAGTCTGTTTCATTGCTCTTGGGTCTAAGCTCAGCTACCTGCCTTATCGAGTTAGTCTGTCTTATCTCCTCAATCTGTCTCATGTTTCAGGGCTCTAGGTTCAGCTACCTTCCCGGAATGCACACCTTCTCGGCCCAGCTAACTGCCCTGGATGCCCGACTTCTCTATTCAATCTGGCTGTTGTCTATGGGATATGATCACTCTATCTCTTGTCTTTGGGATATGATCACTGCCCTAAGTCTCAGTGCCTTTGTTCTGCTTCTCGAGGTAGAGTCAAAATCCGTACTAGTTGGTACTAAGCTATATGCTTGAATGCACATGATGTGAATCCACAACTCAATTCCTCCTCACTAGCGAACGGAAGGAAAGCTTGCTTAGCAACTCACGTATAATGAAGGTGAAGGGCTTCAACGTACAATAGTGCCTCTCCCGTCGTAATAATTTGAGAATCAACGAGTCGGTTGAGACGGATAGAGTACGATTTCTTCAAAAGGACTTGACACCACCATACACCGACAAAGATCAATAAACCAAAATCTTGATTCACAAATTGGTAGAGAAGGTAAGACCATGCACCCAAAACTGTTGAAGAGGGACGAATGCTACCCTGTTAATTAGGGGAATTCGACTATATAGATAAAGGTCTGACCAGGAACACAAACCAAAGCCTTTCCCTGATCGCCTTCTTTCTCTCCTATTTCCCCCCGTCTTTTTGGTCTATCTTGCTAGTGAGACATATCGAATCGAATCTACTATGGACTAGTTGCACCCATCACCTGCCCGAATGCCTGTATCCACCCTTGTTTCGGTGTTTCGTTTTGAATCTGACATCCATATTACACCTTTCGAGGATGAAGTAGGCAGAGCGAAGTCCATTCTTATCAACTGGGCCGGGCAGCAGCGGCAGCGAGAACGAACGGTGTTCCTGCGTTCGAAAAGAGTTTCTATGCGCCACTATACGATAGTTCTCGATCGACGTTTTCGACCAGTTTTGATCAAGAAATCGACGTCAATTATGGGATCCGACTTGTGAGAAACCAATCTGATGAGTTGAATCGGATATACGACCTGTGAGAAGACAACCAGTTCTGCCGTGGGTTGGATTTTGCCCTTCGTAGTTCCTTCGTCAAAAGTAAGTAGATCTTAGAGGGTAAAGAGCTCTTCAAAACTAGAATATGGTTCTGGTCCTGTGAGAAAGAGTTCCTATCTAGGGGATGCCATAAGCTTGCTTACTGGAATGGAGTTCAGAGACCAGGAATGGACTGGCGGCATTAGACATAGACTTCTCTTCTGAAAAGGAAAGGACTCTCGTCGATAAAGGACTAGCTTCCTAGCATGTTCAAGCGAGAAAAATTAAATCAATGCTTTCGGTCAACTTCTTCCTAGCGCACCAAACTAGAGCTAGGACTATTGCCTATAACGAAGAAAAAAAGATTAGAGAGAGATTCATTGTATCAACAGTTCTCTGCTTGAACTAACTAATAGACTGATGTGGGATTGATTTCTTTTTCACCCATTGAGAGTCTTCTTTGAATTCCCCCAGCTCAGGATCAAGTTGAAGAACTCTTTTTTCTAGTAGGATTTCCTTTCTTTGGGAACGAAGTAGGCCGTGGAAAGATGATCATTGCTTCGGTGCGTGCCATACTACTGCTTTGGAATGAGAAGGAGTAGTGGAGAATTGGTAGCGCTTGATCTAGGAGGTATATTAAGGTAATGAATCAACCCGACGTCCGTATGCCTGAACATTGTATTTGAATGCGTTTTTTGATTTCGTCCGGAATTTCACTCATGTCTTTCAGAAGATACTCAGCAATCAATATTCAATTGCCAATCTGAGCACTCGCTTCGACCAGTCGTTTACTCCCTTCCGTGATCGACAAGAAAGACTTTCTATGAAGCCCAGACTCCTACGTGACAAGATGTGACCTTGCTTTTATACATCCCTCGGCTTGCTACCTTCATTTCACTTAACAAAGGGGGAAAGGTCGCAAGGGATTGGAAGCCAAGCTCTTATCAGCAGGAGCCTTCTCTGCATTTTGAGAAGAGTCCAATCTGTTGAAAAAAGACCTATCTGATCTAGTCTATGACCGAGAAATGTTCGGAATGAATCGCTAGTTCTCAAACCACGGAGTCAGTCACGTGGGCATCGATCTCTTCTAGATTACCTACCGATAAGAAGAAGATGAAGAACGATTTGGAAGCCAACACGCAAATAGCCTCAGGAGCCTAGCTTGAATGCCGCAAGTCACTCTGACTGAAGGAGGTAGCTGCAAGGAAGATTGGCTTATCTAATATGGTAGATTGACAACCAACCTCGTCAGGTCTCAAAAGTCAAGTGATGGAAACATTAAGTAACAAAGAAAGGCAATGAGGTGGGTGGGATCACCTTGATTTAAGGACGCAGCAAAGACCAAAAATCTGAGAAAGACAAAGTCCGCCAGCAAACTCGTGATACTAGCTCCGAGTCTCCATTCCATCCATCATGTTCCGGGAAAACACGTTATGGATCACCATTTTGAGCAAGATCACAAATGGTTTTTTGCCCAAGCAAGCCAATTCCTATCTTTCACTATCAAAGGATGAGTATCAAGAACGAACTTCCTTCCTAATCCCTAGTTGGCGGGAGAAGGGTCGCTCGCACTAATTCCACCCGCATTTTGGAATATATATTTCGAGATTGATTCTCAATTGCATATTTGCGGATTCTCTCTGAATGAAGCATGCATGTTCCGTCTGTCTCTTTTCTCTGATCTTCTCTTTCTTATTCACATACCATTTTGATAAAGAATACGATCTCGCCATGCTGCTTGATCTGCTGCTGGTGGAAGGATTGGTGCAGGCAGGTCAGCAAGATATTAGCCACTAGGTTCAGCTCCGTCTCATACCGCACAATAAAGAAGGATATTGAATAGTCCCAGGACCGGTGACTGACAAGCAACTTCCTTACCCGAAGATGGTTAGGGCGGCTAACGTATTATCAAGTGAATGATAGAGGTCGATGAGACCCTTTCGTTTTTCTTTTATTATGGATTTCTTTTTTCTTTTGATGTGTGTTGTTTATCTGGCGCGATTTTTGGAAAGCGGCGCTATTTCAAGCGTCAGAATTCTTCCAAAAATTTCATGCCTGTGTCATCTTGACCTAGCTTGGTGGGATCTGACAGATGAATAAGACTTTCATTGCAGTAGTTATTGCAAGGATCAGCCCACAACTAACTATCTTCATGCTGCTCGATCACATGGTTTTCCACTTGCTCTCGTCCATCGTAAGCAGACACCTCTCCACCTAGTCCCAGAGGATTTGCTTCAACGTCTATAGCTGATAGACCAAAGAAAGGGGGTATGCTATCGTACCGGGCATGATAGTCGATAGTCCTCTCGTACGTTGTGGCGCATTGAAGAATGTCAGACTTTCTCGGCTCTACCAGTATACCTTCGGATCAGACGTCGGCTTGGATTCTTGGAATTAGCTGCAAGGCGAAAGGTAGCCATCCGCAAGGATCAAGTCTTCCTCCTCTTTTTTGTCTAATATACGCAACCAATTAGAGAAGAAGGTTTGGTGTGGAATGATGATCCGCATGTTAGTTTCTTGTTTCTTCAATAACTGCGTGAAAAATCAGTTGTTTCTGTGAAGCGATCTCTTATCAGATCTTCTCTATGCTCGCTCCAAATAATATTCAGAGGACTCTTTCAAAACCAATCCAATCTGCCAATCTGGATCAAAGTAGAATGCCTTCTGGCGCTTTTTGTCTTTTTCGTAAAAAGAAGAAAGTGTGTGAAGATCTCGGAATAGCTTCTCTGTCCACCTCATTTACAAGAGACTCTCCCCTCCCTTGGGACCCCAAGACAGAATGGTTTTTTCCCGCCCCATCTGAGAAGATTGAATGAGTGTTCAGTCAAGTGCTCATGTCAGAGTACAAAAAGAAATCCGTGCCGGGAAGGCGAGCGAGCGGAGCGAAAGAGGAGCAAGCCCGGGAGAACGTAGGTTTTGATGCTGGAGTTTTCTGGGTGGGGGAGAAGCAAGCCGAACCTCTAACCCGGACACGTCCCAAATTCTCGGCGTCGAGAGAAGAGATTCAGTAAGTAATTCAGTGAGTGCGGCGCTTTTAGAATCAGGGCTTGGCTTGGAAGACCAAAATGAAATAGGAACAACCGCGCTGGTTGTAATAGATCGACTTGAATGCTGGAGCAAGAGCATTCGACGTGACATTTCGACGAAAAAACGACCATGATACTTTCTGTTTTGTCGAGCTTTGCTTTGGTCTCTGGTTTGATGGTTGTACGTGCTAAAAACCCGGTACATTCCGTTTTGTTTTTCATCCTAGTCTTTTGCAACACTTCTGGTTTACTTATTTTGTTAGGTCTCGATTTCTTCGCTATGATCTTCCCAGTAGTTTATATAGGAGCTATTGCCGTTTTATTCCTCTTCGTGGTTATGATGTTCAATATTCAAATAGCGGAGATTCACGAAGAAGTATTGCGCTATTTACCAGTCAGTGGTATTATTGGACTGATCTTTTGGTGGGAAATGTTCTTCATTTTAGATAATGAAAGCATTCCATTACTACCAACCCAAAGAAATACGACCTCTCTGAGATATATGGTTTATGCCGAAAAGGTACAAAGTTGGACTAATTTGGAAACATTGGGCAATTTACTTTATACCTACTATTTCGTCTGGTTTTTGGTTCCTAGTCTGATTTTATTAGTAGCTATGATTGGGGCTATAGTACTGACTATGCATAAGACTACAAAGGTGAAAAGACAGGATGTATTCCGACGAAATGCCTTGGATTCTAGGAGGACTATAATGAAGGAGGACGACCATACAAGATCGTCAGATAGGCAGACGTCTACCTTCTCCCAGGTGTTAGACCACAGGGTTCGATTCCCTGACGATCTAGCCGGCGCTTCGTTGTAGCATCAATCAGTTTGAACATAGAATGCCCGCCCTTCGCCTACCGTGTGCATGGTCTCAATTTCGACTCACAAGTACTCGAGTACGTGGGAAAGAAGAAAAGAGAGATTGTCTTTTCTGACCCGGACCCGCCCCTTCTTCACATTAATCAAAAACGACTACTGTGCTGTGCCGGGGCCCGGCTGATTCCATATTACGTACCCTGATTCAGAATATCATATAAGAAGAATGATTTTGGAATATGAAAAGAACTCGAGAAATTCCCCGTCTAAGCCGAGGGAAGGAACCATAGTAACAGTATTACGGGACTGAAAGAAGCCAAACTCGATCAAAAGTGGAATGACCTCACGAAGATTGGATTGATGATAAAGAACAAGCGGGCAAGATAGTCCATCCCTGGTATAATTCAATAAGTTCACGAGCGATTGGACCTAAGAGAAAGAAAACTAATGGCCCGAGATTCTCTCCAGATCAGCCTTTATCTGCCAATCCACTGGCATTGATTGCGTGTTATATACGAGGAGATAGATGATTCCTCTTTTTTGTTTCAATCTTTGATTTGGCTTTTGAAAGATTCCAAGCGCAAGGATATAAAAAGCAGCCAGCATGGAGTAGACTATGATTCAACCTGGCACACCGGTAATCAAGCCAACTCCCTTCCTAGTTTCGCTACCCTACAAACGCTCACCACTCAACTCATGCTTCCTTAAACACTGTCGGATTTCTTTCTTTCAAAGTAGCCCGCCCGTCCGATCTAATTCCAAAATGGAACTTGGGTCTAGCATCTTTTTTTCACAGTAGCAGGATCTTTTGAACTTACTCCATTAAGTGAACCACCATAGAACTCAACAGTGACACCTACTTGTGAAACACTCTATTTTTATTCTGCCCGTCCTGAGAAAAGGCTCTCACAATTCCGTCTTCATCTACCCGGAAATGTTTCAACAAACGTAGGCATACGACGCGACCCTCTTGATCTCTAAAGACGGGGTGTCCTAACCATCCAACAGCTATTCCATCCCCGTTGTCCATTTCACCTGCTCTGAATAATCCCCCTTTTGCCGGTCCAATGCAATGGTTTCATCAAAAGTGTCTTTGTCAGGAGAGACCAAGCTTCCGATAAACTCAGCGACTAGCCCTCTTCGATATATTTCTTGCGAACGACCTGGTCCCATTGATAACGAGTAGGACATTTCTCTCTCTCCTACCTCCGAAAGCACTGGCAGGCTTGGGCTTCGCCCCGCTTTGTCCGTCCTCACCTCCGCCTATAAAGGATCAACTAGATTAGCAGCTATTTCTTCTTGCTTCAAAGTACGAGTCGGTTGGCTCAAAGCCCGATGATTGGAACAATGGCATCAAAGGCTATGGATGAAATCTCGGTCCCCACTCCTTTTGGGGAGAGAGAAAGGCACTAGTATCCGCCCGATTCACAATGGAGATTGGTTATGGATGGATAGAGTCATCAAAGGTCAAACCAACTTGCACGGTTTCCGGAAGCTATGCAATCATCATTCATCACTTCTCTAATTCCGTCAATCCCCCTAAAAAAATAGAAAGGCGACGACCGGACGGTAAGGAAAATCTTTCTAGTCAATGCTTTCTACTTTACTGGGTGAAACCAAGTCTGACTACAGGACCTCAACTCCATTCCGGTAAGGGTTAAGCCAGTGGTCACTGAGGTCTGACCATCACTGATAGAGAGGGGTTTCTCAAGTACGAGAACTCTGCTCGCCTTCAACTCGCTCTTCTTCTTCCTTGCGTGAATCTGACTTGCAAGTATGGTACAGGCTCTTCCTTGTCCAATTAATCAATCCCAGGTACTCCAACATAAGTAATGCCCTCTTTATCAATCAGAGTCCCTCTTTTCCACAGTGGATTTACTGACTCTATTATTTGCTGAGTCCACCCTTTCTACTGTTGATTGACTTCCAATTTCCTTCCTCCCTTTTTTCTACAGTTGACTTACTCGAGATTTGCCTCCCTCCCTGAGAGAACTTTTTTTTCATTGAATATTCTCGTCAATATACGTGCAGTTCCGCAACGATTATATATAGGCGGAATTTCCTATTTATATATTATCTAGTCATTCCTTCTCGTTGAAAGGCAATATTCCAATATGCAATTGATAGAGAATCTCTGTTGGCCGGAGACAGATGAAAGCGAACCGGATGCGGAAGAAAAGCGGTCGTCCGCTGAATCGCAGTATTGGGTCCCATCCAACTACTTCTTCCTAAACGAATCGAGCTTGATATTTATTGCTTTTAAGTAGCCAGCGAGCAATGCTTCTTCGTACCTGGGGTGCTACTGCCCAAATCAAGACTGTTCTCAATCATGGGCCTGGACGGAATCTCGATGAAGTGAGCGAGGCATACTTGGAGAAGCAAATGATTATGCGAGGGTTTCCGAGATGTACTAATTTCCCCAAGGATATGGATACCAAATCAGAGAGGTATTGGAATCCCAATTAATCTTAGGTAGGTTTTGACGTCTCGTATTTGATCTAGCCTTCGCTTTTCGTGAGGCAAGTAAGAAATCACCAGCATACGGTTAAGAAAGAGAAGGAATGGTAAGTCCTTCTACCAAAAGGAATCTACTGATGAAACCGAAAGTGGGATAGGGATGGAACAAAAAAAAAGAGATTAGCCCGGCTCAGTCTCGGATGATGCGTGACTAATAGCTTTTTCTGCTTTTCCTGGAAAGAAATCTTCTGAATTTGACCAGGAGATAGATACAACCGTCATATTCGCCCGAACGAAATGAGGCTGTCAAAGCCAGGGACAGGCACTAATTCGTAGGCTGGTTCGGAAAGAAAGAAAGTCAATCTCTAAATGCGCCTGAAGATTGGGCTGTGGATGAAAGCTAGTCTTTCATTGAATAATGAAGGCCCTGACAGTCCGTCTTTGATGTTTTCCTAGTCTTGGAGTTTGCTAAAGCCTGGCACATTGGTTTTTGAGGGCAGCTTCAGCGGATGAGAAAGAAAGACCTTACACCTTATTTTCCCGAGTCAAATGATTCGATTCTGTTGGTGCCCAACGAGTGGAACGACTTCCTCTCCTTATAGATATCTCGTCGAGCGACTTCGTACCTCAAGAAGGCGTGTCATGAGCAAGAGCAAGTACTTTGATGCTTCTCCGGGAACCTCCTCAAAAGGAACATATGTGGCTGAGTGGGAAGCGTGCTTTTTGAAAAACAATGAATTGGGGGATTTGAATCAAAGAAATGGGTGAGATAACGAGGCTTCCACTACTAGTTTGTCACCCGAGCTTTGAAGGCAGCCTCGAACTACTACGTGTTTTTGAGGGAAGCAGGAAAAGACAAGTTGTCCGCAGAATGCCTGGAATTGAGAACCGGGTGGGACGAGCCAAGCCAAAGCCTGTTGAGGGGGGGTAGGCTGCAAAAGAGTTGACCAACAGATTCTGACTTTCTTCTTTCGATGCTTACTTACAACTAACTTATGCTAGTTTGCCAAAGAAGAGGAGGAATGACATTTGCCCGTAGATCTAGTGTCGTTCCGTGGTAGGGTAAGAACCTAGCGTAAGCTACAGTGAAAAAGGTGGAAGAAGTGAGGTCGACAAAAGCAAGAAGAGTGGATTTCTTGCAACGAGAAGAGCTTTCCAAAAGAGTGGTGCTGCAGCACCTCCACAATTGATGGTAGGTAGGAAGGGCAAAGGTCAACAACTAGATGGAATGAACGAGTTCGGTACTCTGCTAACTCTCAGTCACGCCTTCCCGCGAACCCTGTTGGGTTATGCGTTATCTCGTACCTTAGGATAGACCCATAGAATTTCTAACAAAGCTCGCTTTCTAAAGAAGTGCATCAATGAAATCGACTTGGAAGTAATGATCAGAAGCTATTGATATGGAATCATCAGTTCAAAAATCACCAAATCCGCCGATCAGCCATCTCCACAAAAAAGGATCATTCTTGATTCACCTCAAACTCCAGAATAGCTGCTTAATAAACTCAACCTCTCCTTTCTTTTTATCTATCTACTCCATACCAAGGCTGGAAGCTTCTCATGCACAACTGAAATATTCAAGGCATTAGCTAATTATTACTTGATTGAAAGATGCCGAAGATTGCGCCAGAATGAAAGGCAACTAACTTTCTTTCCGCCCTGCGCCAATTTCAGTCAACCCTGTTTTCGCTAATTAATACCGAGAAAATCCCATTCTTCAACGAATTGGAAATTCCCGGTCGAGAAAAAAGCCAAAAAATCACTGTCTATACAAGATCAACTTTCTGAAAATTGGTCGACCAGTTATTAGGAAAATTGAGGTTCAGTGAAAGTCTCGGTATAGGAGAATGAACTTTCTTCCATTTGGTTGGTCCCTTACTAAGTCAAATGTTGTTCATGCCAAAAAGACGTAGTAGATAAAATGGAATTTGTTCGCTTCCATGCTTGCTCGTCAGTCAATAAGGGCTTCGTCTTCAAAACTTGCTTGCTGCTCCCCAATAGCCTGGCGCAGATACAGCTAGAGCAGCTAAGTACGAACAAACAATTCTTTTCTTGAACTTCTGTACCAGATATATTCAAACCCGCGGTCGAGCCGTAGCACGCCAGAAGATCCGCTTTGTCCGCAGATGTATATAAACCTCAAGTCACTCAAGTGGAAACTCCTCAGCCTTCGATCAGAAAGATGAAAAAAGAAGACCAGTATTTCTTTTCTTTGCTGATTCCTCTCAATGAAATTTGCCATGTTGCACTAAGTTACTTACGGATGTATGCATGCAGTCCAGGAACACTTTGGGGTGAACACCCATCCGAACGAGTAGGGTCAATAGTTCAGCATTGAGTCCAGAAATTTATCAAAAACCAATCTTTTACCCAACAAGTGCTCCCCGAACCAAGCTAGATAGTCTCCTATCACTAGGCTCACCAACCAACCTGTACTTTGATTCTTTCTTATTATTCGTTTCGGATCGATCAACCATCAGGATTTTGTCCAGCCATGAGTTCCCATATGACATAAGCGCTCTTGGTTGGGGTGGACCATCATTCGCCAGGTCATTGAGTGCCCGTCGTACCACTAAGTGTACTAAGCTGATCGAGACTCTACTTTGAGGATCTGGGACCTGGGCCCGACTCGTTCTGCCAGTTTTGGCTCGAGGTCTGATCGTTCAAGTATGTTGGGCATTCGTACAAAACTACCCCGCCTGAAAAAAAGGCCGTCCCCTTCCTTAATGAATCGAATGTTCGACCTTTGTTTGAAATAATGAGCTCCGGCATAGATGAAATCTCATTAGACCCGCCCGCTATTACTACGAAAAAGCCCTGCCCAACGCCTTCGCTAGACGGGGAGTCAGCGACGACTTAGAAGTTCTAAGCCGGTGAGATATAATACATCAAAGGCGAGTCGAATTTCTCGTGTCATGTGCAACGTCCATCAATGATGGTTCATTAATGTCCATTGATTTAGACTCCTTCCCCCTGACCTGAGACAAAAAGATCGAGAGGGGCCCGAACCAAACCAAGAACGGAAAAAGAATTCGACTCACTCTCGTATGGCTCGCCCTCGATCGAGCCGGGTCGGCCGAGTCTTTCCCTCTTTTTCTGTTTCCGCCACGATCAAGACGCACGGAAGAGCTATGGTATGCCCATTGAGGGGATCTTTCGCTTTTGCCAGATCTATAGAGATATTACGAGTCCTCCGTCCCAGATTCCCTGACGCGGCCATCTGGTTCACCGGTACTACCAAAAAGTCTCATGCTTACGTTACTTTGACTTATATATAAGTATGATCTCGGACCACGAAGACCCCGGTCGTGCTTCAGGTTTTCATTCCCATCATCATCGATAAGGAAACTCCTCGTGCTCAGCCATAAGAACTTGGAGTCCGTATCATGGTGAAGGTAAGGTCAGGCTTTTCTTCTTGCTCAAAAAACCGAAGGCCTGAGAGTTATTGGCTCGTCAAACCCGGCAGCATTCATGAGTCGCTCGTTCAACTGTCCCTCGGAGACACGGTCGAGAAGTGCCATGCATGGTCGCCCCCCGTCCTTTCTTTCTCTCGGTCCCACCCGGGCCCCTCTGGGGTCAGAAAAAAAGGATCAAAAAAGGGGACTTATGCTACGGGCTATGCCACCCATGACTGATGAGGGAAGTCGCATCCGTCCCATCGCAAGCACCTACAATGTCATGATCACATTGGTTGACCCTTTTTGAGTAGTTCAACGGACGGTCGCCCCTCCAACAATCAAAGGTAGAAATATGGAAACTTCTCTGCCATTTGGATCGGAGAATTTATGGAGGAAATCGGTTTTGACATTTCCAGAAACCGCACGATTATATAGCCAAAGGGAATAGGCCGCGCCTAAAATCATCCCAAGCGCTGCTAATGTGGCTACTAAGCTATTTCTTTGGAAAGCTCCTACTGAGATTGGAAATTCCCCGATAAAGCTGCTAGTGCCAGGTGAACTCATATTGGCCAAAGTGGAAGAGAAGGAAATGGTAGGGAGATTCGGCATGGTGCTCACTGAACCCCCATAATATCTAGCAAGTCGAGTCTTATGTCGGTCATATAGAACACCAACACATAGAAAAAGGGCTGAAGAAACCAGTCCATGACTTGACATCGGTAGAATGCTACCTCCAATTCCCTGTATGTTCGATAGAGCCTAATATTCCCACGGAGCCGGTTACCCCCCAAACTGTACAAGATAGTTACCTATCATACGGCTTTCTAACTCCACTTCTTTTGAAGGTCGTTCCGCGCATAGTTCATAGGCGGATCGATGGTAGTCTCAGAGATCTGTCAGCCCCAACATTTTGGAACGCTTCCTTTGGGTTGCGCATCTTTCTCCCCGGGGCATACTAGAGTCTCACATCGTATACCCCTGCCCCAACTCTATCTTCCTTATCAGTGAACCGGAACATAGTGCATAGGTACTCTTCTATGCTGCGAGGACGAGACGAGGTTACATACTACGATCACCTACAGAAGTTCTGTCCTTCTAAAGGCATATGGAACCTAGAAACTTCTCCCGCATATGGGGTCCTCTCGGGATATAGGTAGGTCCATCCCCTTCCCCCCGCCTCAGACATCAAGGCAGTTTTTCCCCACGGCTGACAAAGGAGTGAAGGCCAGGGCACCGGCCCCAATGGGATTTGGCTTGACTTATCTACGCGTTACTGCGTCAGCACTGGCGACAAATAGGTCGGCTTGACAGAATAAGAAGGGGTGGGCCGGGTGCTTGTGGGCCCTCTGCTGCAAGTGCTTGTTGGACCCCCACTCCCCTTTCCCGGGAGGGGGCCGGGCTTTGTTTCCCCAGCGGCTACCCAGTGGCGGCAGAAAACGAAAAAGGGTGGGCGAGGTCCGCCTTTGATTGTTAAGAGATAGCTTTTCATTCTCTTATAGAAGCCCGGGTCAAGCCCAGTGAAGCTGCAGGGAGCACTGAGCAATGGGGTGATGAGGGCGACTCCGTCCATGGGTTGGACCAAGGCGGAAGTGCTTCCACGACAAGAGGGTGACCGGAACAAGAAGGGTGAGCTAGTCGTTGTAGGGAAGACCAGGCTCGTTCCGTGCGACTCCAGAAGAGTACGCGCGCTACAAAAGGCAGCCAGCTTCAAAACGCTAGCTAGCTACTTGATTGAGTAGCCTTATTGAAAGGTTTGGTTGCCTACGCTTGTTCTCCGGCGCGCTACGGCAAGACCTTGAATCTCCCCTGCTTGCTTCTTTCTGTTCGACGCGGAGCTCGCAGCCTCCCCATCCTTGCGCCCGCCTGACACTTGTGATCCTGGAGGATTGATCGAAGCCTATATATAAACGAAAGGATTTCTTCTTTTCTGAGCTGAGGGGCCTCAATCAAGGTTTTTCATGCTATAGACCACGTTGAGAAAGACCAACCAAGACCAAAAGACCGTACCTTTTTTTTGGTACCTCGAAAGGGAGGTGCTCCTTATGATGCGAAGGCCGGCTGTCCGAAGTGCAATGACGGGCTCGGATAGGATAGGATTGTGCGTTATGGCCCTTCGGGTGTCAATATTTTGGCCGACCTGAACTTTCGTAGGCGCGGCCTTGTTACCTTTCACTCACCGCTTTGACGCCAGAAATCCAAGGTTCCACACGAGCTCCCGTTCTGCGGCGTGGTGGCAGGACCGCTAGGGGATTGGCTCCGGGTGTAGGTAGGGTCAAATTTGCAGGGGTCATGCAAATACATAGGCCCCTTCCCTTCTGCCGACTTTTTGAGAAGGCGCTTTCCGTTCAACGCTCGGAGCGAAGGGTTAGGCAGGTAGTACGGGCCCTCTGACTTCCAGCTATGTGCTGCGTGCGACTCCCGCGAAGCGAATGAAGGGAAGCTCGAAGAGCTTTCTCCGCTTAGGCTTATGTATACGTCGGCATTACTACGTGCTCCGTGGGCCCCACTGGAGAAAAAAGGGAACCCTTGGTGTCGTGACGCTTTGGTGACGAAGCCGGAGTGGCTATGGATGGATTCCGTGGTAGTCTCTGACTCCCTCCAACTCCATCAATATCAAGTCTCTATCAAAAAGTGAGCACGGAGGTTTGGCCGACTACTCCACTATATTATGGGCTAGGGTAGGGCTAGGCAGCTACTTCTAGCTTATATAGTGAGTGGCCCTTCCGCTTTGGTGTAGTTTGAGTTTGTATTGTACTGAATGGAAAACATATAAATGCGCCGGCGATCAAGTAGTTAAGGCGAACAAAAAGCCCCTTGTATGATATAGAGCCGTCTTCAAGTTGCCAAATCAACCCCCCTTTCGATAGGGGGCGGGGCGAGCTTCAACTTTTCGCTAGGTCCAAGTCAAAGCGAAAGAGTTAGGAGATATAGGACAACGGAAATCCCGCATATTGAGCGCAGAAAAAGCTACTACTAGGCTAGCGATCATACCACATGCCATAAAAGACTTTTGATGATCGATATGGCCCGTCATATCAAGATAGAAGAGATACGGAATTCGAGACATTCCATTGATTCACGAAAGGGCTCGTTGATCCAAATGAATCTTTCTTCTGGTCTCTCTCCGCCCCCCGCCCCGAAATTGACCCAAGGCACAAGGCCCTCGCTTAGGGAAGGCAAGGTCGTTCAGTGAAAGAGACCACAGCGGAGTGGAGAAGCCGCGACACGAAGTTCCTGACCAAGGCTGGATCTCGCTGGTGCCACCTAAACGGTAGGTATAGGCGGCGTGTTACGTTTGGAGTTGTCGTTCGTGCACCTGTCCCCAATAGAAGAATGAGTGATTCCTTCCCCTGCAGGTCATGGCCTGACCACTCGGTCCCCGATGGACGGCGGGGGATTCGGTATAGCAGCTCACCTTCGTTTGCGCTGCGCCTTCCCGCTGGACTGGACACGTGTTAGCTGTAGGAAGTATGGTTACAAAAGTGACTTCGGTTCGCCAGTTCAGGCTCAACTCCTCACTTGACGTTAGCGGACCTACGGGTCGGGCCGGGGCGGAGCGCTCTTTCTTTCTGTGTGGGACGATGCCGGGGAATGCGTCGAGGCTAGAACAGCAACAAGACAACTAACTACATTGTCTTTTTCCCTGAATGAGATGAGCCCAGAAAGAAAAAGACCGATGGATAAGAGAACTGAGCTGGCCAAAAAAGCGCTTGGGCGCTCTACATACGACGTAGACTCCATCAGATACATATCGATTTCTTTCTGATGGATCCAGAGCGATATCTTGTCTCATCAATAGATAGAAAAGCGGGGCTTTCCCATATTGATTTAGAGATTCCCTCTTCTCTATTCCTACTCTTTCGATCTATCAAAACAGATCAGGCCGTCTATCAATCGATTGGAAGAGTTCATCTCGCTTTTCGTTCATGCCACGCCCGCCACAAGAAGAAAAAAGCAAGCGAATCGCCGCGTCCGGGAAAGCCAACCGAAAGATTCGATTCGGACTTCGTAGAGCCGTTGCTGCTGCTGTCTGCGCATAGGGCCCTTCCCCACTCCAGTCCCGGCGTTGGGCTTTGGTTTTTTGAACAGACGGCAGTGTTTTGCTGACTAATCCGATCATCGTTTGTTGCGACATGCTATGTTTTCTCCCCTATTGCTAGTAGGTTGATGGGTCGCACGCCCGGCACACATGTTTTTGCCTTTCAAGTGTGTCCATAACTCCAAATAGGTGACCTAACGGCCGCCGCCCGACTAAACATACCAATAGTCACCAGATTCATATGGGCTACTGAAGAGTAGGCAATGATCTTCTTAAGATCGATCTGTCTTAAAGTGGTCAAGGACGTATATATTATAGCAATCGCGCTGAGAGTATAAATGAAAGGAGTGAAAAAAAGTGTCGCTTCGGGAAACATGGGTATTGAAAATCTTAAAAACCCGTAGGTTCCCAATTTTAAAAGAATTCCTGCCAAGATGACGGATCCAGCCGTAGGTGCCTCCACATGGGCTTCAGGTAACCAAATATGAACTGGTACCATAGGCACTTTGACGGCGAAAGAGGCAAAAAAAGCAATCCATAGAAAGATTTGGCGCCGCTCACTAAATTCTGTGGTTAATAAGATTTGTAAATCGGTGGTTCCTGTTTGGAGAAGAATCAACAGAATAGCTAATAGCATGAAAACGGATCCAAGTAAAGTATATAGGAAAAACTGATATGCTGCCTTGATCTTTCTTTGTCTCGAACCCCATACCCCTATAATGATGGTAGAGTAAGGGGAGGCCCCAAAGCGGAATCGACCGGCGGTGCTTGGTCGAAGCTCCAGTGGGTAGCCACTCCCTTCTCAGGGAACCGTACGTGAGACTTCCGCATCATACGGCTCCGTCCCGAGCTTCCGTCGTCGGCCCTTGTCATTAGACCACTATGCTTGTCTTTTCCGCCTTGACTCTCCAATCTTTTGCTTCTAGGGTGGTTAGAAGAATGCTGCTTGCGTAGCGGGGGATGCCCGCCCGTAGGGCCCGGCCTGCTTACCGCCCGAAAGAAGGCTAGCCGGACTAGTATACGGGGGCCCGTCAAAAACCCTGTCTTTCGAACCCACCCTTATGGAAAAGACAGACAAGGGGTGATTGAGTGCGGCCTTTAGAGCACATGTAACGCTCGGGTTGCTCACGCAGCGGATCTATCCCTCGTTATATCTATAGATAGAGAGAGATCAGTGAAAGTCATTGCCTGATTTTATGGTTGCCCCCCGAAGGCCTTTACGCAACGTCAACTACTGTGATGTGAGCGGTGAAATTGCTTTGAGCTTTCCGGCAGCTGTTGTAGGATATGTACGAAGATGCATAAAGAGCCCCCCTTTTTTTTCTTCTTTGTCTGGTCTGACGGACAGGACCCTTCTTGTCTGCTCTGCGTCAATTCACCAAGCGAGAAACTACGTTAGTTGAGAGCAAGTCTCAGTGTTCGGAACATCAGCACGACTCACAGGGAGGGACTACTAATGCCCCGACCCAGCGAGAGACGTATAATGTGTCGAGCCAATTCACACTAGCGCGGAACTACTAACGTACTTCCTTGCTGGGACTACTAACGTCCCGACCAAAGACCAAACTTGTCTGGGCCAATTCACCCTACCCTCTTCTGCCGAGCTCTACCCTGCCTTTTGAAGAGGGCCAAAGCGCCAGTCTCCACCTGCTTGCAACAGTCTTTCTTCGGAATTAGACTGAAGGGGTCGATCCTCCCCTCCGTTTTTTTGAGAAACTTATCCGCTTTTGTGAGATAAACGTTAGTAGTTTCTACTCAGGGAGAGACGTATAATGTCGAGCCCTTCTTTCAGTTTTGTGGTCGAAACATTAGTAGTGTCCTCTTCCTCGGAACGTTAGGAGTTCCTCGGTGGGTTAGGTCCAAGGGCGGTCTCGACTACTAACGTCGAGACCCTCTGATGAGGGAAACGTGCAACGTTAACCTCTGGGATCAACGTGTAACGTCGAGACCCTCTTTTGGTACTCGAGACGTTACACGTCTCTCGTTGGGTCTCCACATTAGTCGTTTTTCCCAAAGGGAAACGACTAATGTTTCCCGGGATCAACTCTGTGAGTTTCGACCACCAACGCTCTAGGCTCGGAACGTTAGTAGTTCCTCGCTGGGATCGACGTTATACGTTGAGGGCTAGGTGAAAGTTTTGTCTGCTCGAAACTCACTACCTTGATCGCTCCCGACGCACCTAACCCTCCACTACGGCACGTTTCGACCCAAGAAGGTCTCCTCGCCAAGAACTCACCTAGACGACAGAGGAAGTCACCTGCCTGCTGTGGCGGGGCGGCTTTTTTGTTCAACAATCAGACCTGGACGATTATCCCTACCCTTGGTAGCTTACGAGTTTACGTCCATCCCTGGTCGGGTCAAGTTTCCTTTCTTTTTCTCCCTTGTAGCCGTTACCCGAATTCGCGCAAGTGTGTCCACACCCCCCTGACTTGACGAGGAATCCATTCTCGCGAACAAACACACCTCCTACACACACCTAGGAGCACCCCTTCCTGCATATCCATACAAGACCAGAGTAGGCGTGTCGAGGTCCGTAGAGGTACCCACTACTCGGGGTACCCTCCCACCAAAAAAAGATGTGTGGTTCGGTGGTTCGACAAAAAATGCTATGCTGACGCACAAGACTACCCCTCCTCCCGAAAGCTTCGCGGGCACCTTGACTACTTCACGACGACGGAGGACCGCCCGTAGGGGGTTGACTGCACAAGGCCCCTGCAGAGGAAAAGCTTGATCCCAGCGAATATAAGATGCTCAGCTCCGCACAACATAGGGATTAACACGCTTTCGAAAAAAACATAGAATAGTAGAAGATCCAGCATGCAGAAGACGGCGATCATTAGAAATTCACAAATTAGAAATGCTATAATATACTCTTTACCATTACTTCTCATACCAGACCAACCCACTAAAATGCAAATTGGGATCAGAAATGTCGTCAATATCACGAAGAATAATGAAAGACCATCTAGACCCATATACACATGGATGTTTTCATAAGGAAGCCATCGAACGCTTTCCACAAATTGAAATTTGGCCGTAGAAGGATCGAATTTGATCCAAAGAACAAGGGAATACAAAAAAGTGATCAGAGAAACGCACAGACCAATCAATCTTATCAGTCTTATTGATGAATTTGGAAGAAAAAGAAGAATAATGCTTCCTAGCACCGGACAGAGAATAAGACCACTTAGATCAAAATAGCTTTCACAGAAATTTGCGAACATTGAGTAGATTCATTCAACAGATTAGTTGACAACAGTCAACAGATTGAAAGAAATATTACTAAACATTAGGGGTCTTTCTGTGCAAGTCAGCTTCACACCGTGTCAGATGAGTAGGTAGGTGGGTGAGGTGAACCTCTCCCACAGTAGGAAGTCGCTTGGAGAGCCCCCCTGAATAATCAGTAGTGGCGAACTCGGCACGCCCACGTATGCGCCTTTATTTAGATTATCAACATTAGACTTTCATCCTTCTCAAAAAGCAGAATATTAGCACAAAACCAAAAAACAAAGGTAGACCCGAACCTTGGGATGGGAGCTTGGTGACGCCTATTCAGCTAGGTAGGGGGGAATTGGTCATAGCCGAAGTCGAAGGCAAAAAGAAGGTAATGAAATGGATAAGAAAGGTAGCAATTTCCAAAGATTTCTTCGTTATAGAGGCTTCGACCTTCAGCATATGTCATGTTCTCATTTCACCTGGCGCATGATCATACTTTCAAGCAGGAAGCAGATCCGCAATGAACAGGATATTATTGACTTAGCCACTCTTAATAAGATATTCTTCGTTTCCATTACCGAAATCTCAGACTTTCATAGTCCAGAGAATAGACTTCAATGAGGCTGAATAGAATATATAAATAAGAGAGAAAATCTCACTTTTTGATTGAGATAATTGATTAGGATTAGGCTGAGTGTGGCTCATGTAACAGAATTTAGTAATTCAAAGGAGAAGGTATATACAGTAAACGAGTGAGTAGGTGGGTGCGTTGCGAGCTGCCTTGCTATAAAAAAGAAAGAAGCCCTTCGGTCCCTTTCCGTCAGGCAGAAGAAGGTGGCCTTTCCCTAATTACCTTTCCACCCTTGCTTATAGGGAACTCTGATTTAGCTACTTATGTATGGTCCTTCCAAGCGCCGTTGGTCATGTCAATTCGTTGATTCCAGGAATATGAAAGTCGGGATTGGAGAAAAAAAGACCAAAAAGACAGGAATGCATTCTAAAGTGAAAGTGACAGTTGGGTTGGTGCTACGCTTGTCTTGTCAAAAGGGGTGGTAAATAGTCTCAGACCAGCATAGGAGACAAAGTGGAACTCTTGCCTAGCCGTGGGAATCCGCCCGAGATCATTAGCGAAGCCAGCTATATGGCTAGTTTGAGATAGAAGGTGATCTAACTCTCGTTCAATAGCTTTTGATGCCTCAGAACGTGGTATTCGTTGTTCGCTGACCTTGTTGAGTTAGCATCATGCAGCGCTGATGCTGCAAATGAACCAGGGCATGCAAATGCTGTTGGAGCAATTATGTGGGCGTGAATCGGATGATCTGAGATGTAGTGTTTCGAGCAACAGTAGGCCTATGTCAGCATCTTCATTTGTTGGACTAGCGATTAGGCGGGAGGTCAGGCAGTCTGATAGTATTGGATTGAGCATTGGGAGCAACAGAGTGAGTATGACAGCGTCCTCGGCAATCATAGGAACTGTGGGAAGGGAGCATGTGGTGCATTCGGTCATGAGAGTGGTGGCCCCTCGATTTGGTACTACCATGTTAGATTCTTTGCATTGTTACAGAATGTGTAGGCTCTTTTATTCATATTATTCCAAAATGATTGCAGCCTTCAGGGGGTGCTGGATCATCCATTGCTTCGAGCAATTTGCCACGTAAAGGGGCCCGAGCGTTCAGTTTGTATGTCAGGACACAGATAAGTCGTAAGGTTGATAGGCAGGTTACGTATGAAATGCAGAATGGTGTGGCAACTGATATGACTGATCCGGTACATATGGATTCTTTTCTGTCACAGTTCAATAAGTGTGTAGGCAGTACTCTAGCCCACTGTTTGGACAGGTCATACCAGTTCAGCAAGACTTTGTGGTTGCTGCCCGTATCCTTGCGTTCTGGACGTCCACCTTCTTTGAGGAATCGCCGGCTTCCATAGATAGATCAACGGCGTATGCACATTATATGTGATTTGCAAGCCTTGCTTTGGATATTTTGAGAGTGAATACTTGGTGCAATTTTCTTTCATTCGTGGAGTTTAGTGCAATGTAGTTTCAGTTGCTGCATGAGTACTTGTCAAAGTTTCTTGTTCAAAATCAAGAGTTGGTTGTCACGTGCTGATGAGAGCTACACATTGAACATGGACCTTTTGCAGCAGATGGATATGATGGCCACATCTCGCAGTGACTCTGTTGGAGATGAATGATGTTCAGGTCATAAATTGTGTGGGGTTGATCGTATGGGCATTGACTTTTGTTGTAGTAGGTGTTGTAGCATTGCATGTTGTTAGTACGGTTATCAGTACAGCGTAGGGAATGTATTTCTTTTGTATATATATAAGTACACCGTCTACATAGTTTGAAAGTATGTACTTTGTTTAGTTATAGATTGATGCAGGCTATCCGACTCCTTGTGAAACCTTTGGACAGGGTGGTGTGCTTCTATACATTGATATCTTTCTATTTATCTAAGCGGTTTGAAGTTGAAGAGTGTTACTTGTTTGGTTTGATTTGTTGACACGTAAGTACATGTTGTTCAAAAAGAAGTAGATGTTGTTCACATATACTAATTAACATTCAGAGGTGACGACTAGATGCAATCTGTTAGTTCATAGCTAAGTTCACCTGTAGTTGTGTATTGCCAAAGAAATGCATTCAATTTGGGGACAGGAGGCTGAAGAAGCTTTCCAGTGCCTTCAAAGTGGTGACGGCGCCCGTGTTAGCACTACCTGATTTCTACAAACCTGGCAGACTTGGAAAGGGAGGCGAGTGATAAGGGAATGGGGGCAGTTTGAATGCAAGACAAGAGACCCATAGCTTATGATCGCAAGGCCTTGGGACCCAAAAATCAAGGACTTTCTGCCTACGAAAAGGAGTTTTGACCCCCTTGCTTACCGCTGTCCAGAAATGGAGACACTACCATAAGGGGGCCCCATTCGTCATTAAGACGGATCATGAGAGCTTGATTTACTAGAACAAGGGCTCAACCATGCACTCCAACACAAGGCCTTAACTAAGCTGTTAGGGCTAGATTACACCATACAAAAAGGGATGCGAGAACAAGGTTGCCGACGCACTCTCTAGGAGAAATGAAAGTGAGGAATTGAGCGAATTGAAAGCTTTCTCGGTACTGGTACCGACATGGGTTCAGGATGTGACCCGTAGCTACGAAGGGGGTGTAGTTGATTGCTTCTTTCTATAGCTCAAAACATTATACGTTGATCACTCAGTTCTGTGGGAGAAACGTTAGTAGTTTCTCGCTGGGAAAGAAATCGAACAAGTAACTACGTCGTCCATCAGATGTGTCTCAAACGGCGCTATTATCACACTCGACTAGTCAGAGTAGTATTTTCTTACTCCCTGGACTGACTATTCTGAAGTAAGTAAGATAGTTGTTCTCTTTCTTTCAAAGGTTTGAGAACCCATTCCCTTCTTTCTTCACGGTCCATATTATCATCAAGAGTCTAGTTTGTTTTATTTTGACAGATTGACAGGTTTCATGAGTGAACTAATGGCCTTTTGAGTCCCTTTTTTCTTCCTTTATTACGTTACCATAGCAGCCGCCTATGTGCCGGCCGCTTCTTTCTGTGTTGGAGCAGACAATCAGTCCTAGTGTTCGAAAGCAAGCTGGGTCGGGGGGTCAGTGACATTAAGCTCAAGACAAAGCTGAGGCTGAGACGAGACCTGATCGACGAAATTTGCAATATGTCATTGCCTCTATTTTCGGAATAGCAGAATAGGCATAGGAAAGAAGAGTCCGCCGCTAATTAAACCATTCCAACGAGACACAAAGCTTTTTTGAGTCAATAGTCTCTGGCTCTCCAGTCAACCATTGAATCAGTTGATAGGATTCTTTTTTCATTCATGGGTGCAAGACCCTCAACGATTAGGAGTCACCCTTGCAGATTACTTTCCCTCTTCTTTGGCGCAAGAGAGGATAGGAAGTGCGGGGGCCGACGGGAGTCAGTATTGAGATGCTTGGGTGAAGCCGGCTGAATAGTGGAGCGAGTCTTAGACAACTGGAAATTTCCTTCGCGAAGAGACCACTAACAGAGGGAGATAATTCCCGTAGAGCATTAGCCAAGAGAGTAATATTTTGGATTGGCCTTCCGGTTAGAAATTGGGGAAAAAGCAGAAACCATTCTCTTCTTGCCGGGCTTGCTTGGTAGACGCTTTCGTTATTTCATAACCTTCTATTTATGCCTTCTTCTCAAATCTAAAAGAGGGAAAGCCGCTTTCCTCACCTCAGGCTAATGAAGTTCATTATGGGGAATATGGTTAGTATGTATGAATTTCATTGGGACCTCACCATCTAGTAGAAGATAAGATAAGTGCGAAAGCGAGCCGGTGGAAGGCGCTCTGATTATCTTCTTTCGAAGTTTTTGTCAAGCGTATCGGGAAAAGGCTTGGTTCTCCCCACGCTCGAGGATATGTTCAGGTATCTCCCCCCCTCGTCTCCGCCTCCTCAATTGCTTGTTTTTGGTTTTTAGCCAGCTGGCGTTTTTGACCAGTGCATCAACGTGACCAGAAAGATATTTTTCTTCCAAAGCTGAAGGCCAGCAAGGAATCCTGAAAGAAAGGAACTAGCAGAGTGGATATTTGACTTATACTTCACTTATGATTCTCTTATCTAGCCGGCATAATAAAAAGGGGAGTCCTGCTAGCTGAAAGAAAAGACGAGAATGAGGAAGATCTCCCTATGGGCAGGAGAGTAAGCCGAAGATAGGAGATGTAGTAGGTCAAAAACCAAGTATATTGTAGGTACCCAAGCCCGACTCGACGGAGGGTTGGCCTTTCTTGAATGAAGATTCTGATCTATAAATGATAAACGTTGGTTGACTTTGGAAGTGTTGATTGTGTTTTCTATTCGTTCAGACCCCGATAGTGCTTCTCGTTGTGACTGAAGGAAGGTTCATTCTGTAGAAGAAGGGGAAAGTTCAAGAAAGGTCGTTCATTTGGTCAAAAACTTGATCTTTTACCTGTATTTATGCATGAGTTCATATTCCATTCCCCAAGGATTAACATACTAGATTTCACTACTTCGTTGGTTATGTTTGGTACTTATAGTTTTGAGATTCTACCTGCACCAGTTTGACTACCAGTTTGACCTCGAGCCTTTTTTGGCTTGCTTGCCGTGTCATTTTGGTCACTAAAAGCATAAATTGGCTTTGTTGAAGTGTCAAACTTCAAATTGAGGGTTGAGAAGGAAAACTGGATTGAATTGACACTTCATAATTGCATATTTTCCGTGGGACTTTTCCGGGCTTTGATTTGAACTGATATCGTTTTGCATTTGGCTATTATTGTTGTTTAACATTCCAAATCTTTTCAAATCTTTTGAGTAGAAAAGGAAGCTTCTTAATCAAACAAGGAAGAACGTAGTCTTGGAGGAAGTTTTTTCAGAAGCACCGAACGAAGTGGAAAGTTTGACGTGTGAGTTTGTGAGTTCCATCTCTTGACTTTGTGCAATTAGGTTCTTTCTTTTCCTGTGCCCCCAGCGGAATTTCGGGATGCTATAGAGCGCCAGGCTATGAGACTATCTCGAGCTTACTCCTTGAGTCAACGCGGCGATTAGCACGTTTGAAAAGCGGTTATCCATTTGGATTAGAACGAAGGAAGCCTATATTAGATTGAGGGATTCCGCACGCACCTCCGAAGAAGAAAGTCGAGTAGTGTACTTTCACGCACCACTGAAGCGCCAGCAAACAATATTTCATAAATAGATACAAATCCTGGATTGATGGAGTTTTTGATCTTGGAAGCGCCAGTGGTCATTCGGAATGTTCGAAATGAAATGCGACACACATGCTATGACTCCCTGACTTTGACTTGCTCTATCTTATCTCCTCCGGTTCTTCTTTGTCCTATTAAGGAGTACATATTCTCAATCAAGAATTGGTGGATTTTCTTCTTGTTCGACTTGTCATAAATAGTCTGTCTATTTCATTCATTACTGGCGCTTGTGCATATTATCATAAATAGTGTATTTGGTGAATATAATAGATTATTGAATGAATTCTCTGTGTTCACTTTTTTTTTCTTGTTTCTCAATCGTATATCATTCGCGGGCACTACGGTGAGACGTTCAAACACCCGATCCCTTTCCGACCTCGATATGTGAAATCGTCTTGCGCCATATGTACTGAGATTGTTCGGGAGACATGGTCCAAGCCCGGTAAATAAATGCCAAGCCAATTTCAAAGAGTTCACAAAAGTGAGCGTAATGGGCCTTCCTGACCTCTATTATATAATATATATACTACGGCTACGGGGCTTTGCACTTCGGCCCCTGAGAAGACCACTGATAAAAGGGGCCGGAGTAAGCCTAAAGAAGAACGTCAGTAACTTAGTGCAAAAGCAAGCGGCTGATGTCCGCAAAGGTAACCGGATGCCTGGGGCTTAGGACAACGAGCGTCCGGAGTCTCCGAAGAAAGGAAGATCAAATACCCCACAACCTCTACCCTTTAGGGCTGACCTCGCCTATTAGACCTCCTATCGATCAAAAATTATTCGCTTGTATCCGGGGAAACCCCCTATTCAACTCGTTCTTCAACTTGAACTGGCTCAGCAACCATACAGGGACGCCGTTGGCTTACTCGCTTTCTTATCAATTGTATGCAGATTTTTCAAAGAAAAAGGTACTTTGGTTTGGGAACTTGATAGAAATCCGGCCAATCTCATTTCAAGGGTCTTCAAAAGAGAAGATGGAGTTAGATTGCCCCTGCCCAAAGAAGTGGGAAGCCTTTTTTATGACTAGCTACCTTTGTTTACGGCTGCGCTTTTGATCTTGATTTAGTCTCTTTTTTTCTTGATGGCTTGGCTATTATATTAAGGGAAGCGGATTGCGCAGAAAACTGGCCTTCACCTACTTTCTGCAGTTTTCTCCCAATGTATTGAACTCTTCCTCGAAAAGACCAATTTGGCTTACAGGACTTAGAAATATATTAAGCTTAGCAAAGGATAAACAAAAGAAAATAGAAAGGCATACGATAGGAAGGAGTGTCATAATGTGAACGAGAGGTGCCTACAGAAGGCAGTAGCTCCACCGATAGGGATAGGGATGTTTTGGACTCATAGATCGTCTCTGAAACTGGTCCTTTAGTTTAGGGAACTAGCTACATAAAAAAAAGGAGCGAGAGAGTGACAGCGGGTGGGAGTGAAAGAGGCTGGAAAGTACGACGCAGGTTCTATGCAATTGAGCTCGACTGAAAGGAAGATTTCTGACTGACGAGCTACATACGGCGCAGTGATAAGGAGTGCGGAAATTGCTCGCCTTTTTCTTTTCTCTTTTGAGTGAGGTTTGATCGAAATCGTTCTTGAATCCAACTCAACCTAGACTTTGTGAACGTTACACTAGTCACTAAGCCTGACCTATGTGCCGTACTATTGGATAGGGCTTTAGTGCTCAGATCATTGGAATCAGATCGATCATACTGGCTCCTTTCAGAGTCCTGAAAGAAAGGCAACTTGGACAATCTCCAAACTCCTCTACGCCCGCGCTTGGTTCTCATGCACTAGGCCGGTCGATTCCAGCGATGGAGGCTGGTTAAGGTTACCTTCTCTCGCTCGAGGAAGTTTGAGTTGTCTATCTAGGGCGGCAGAGCCTATCTAACGGCATCGTGGCCTACAGCAATTAGTCAGAGGGAAATCACCGCGGTTAAGGTACAAGACCAGGTGAGCTAGTTCCTTTCTTTTGCCCAAGCAAGGCCCAATCTTGACATGTTATTTATTGGAAATAGGCCAAATACGAAAAGGCGAAGTTTTCTGCTACCCGTGCCAAAAGACCTCCCAAAGAGTAGGGCTCATGCTTTTCATGAGATTACTAGTTAAGTGAAGAAGGCGATCTCTCTGCCGTCGGTCTCCTTTTTGTAAGGAAAGAAGTCTTTATCGACGCAATACAAAGCAGTGAAAGAGAATTGCCCTGACTTAGCTTCGTTTAGCCCTGTTGTCTCCGGTCAAGACAGTGATTGCCAGTTCCTTCCTCCCGGCCAGAGATAGAGCCCCTCTCCGAACTACTTCTTTCGTCTCTTCGGTCGAGCTACTATCTATCGTACCAAAAGTCCCCTCTCCCGGCCAGGGCGAGCTGGTCCACCCCTTGGAAAGCCCGCTTCCTATCTCTCGGAGCATCTTTCTTCGGACCTTGTGTCAGCATCTAGGAAAGCTTTTCTAAACTCCCGAAGAAGACTAGTGTGACCCTGCCGGGCTTGAACACCCACATCAACGGTAGACACGGAAAAAGGTTTTGAAAGAGCAAATGGAAGATCAAAATTCCACAAACACTATGTGGGAAGGAAGGATGGTATTGATAGCGATAGGAAATGCTGGTATTCATATTCGTTCGGCGTCAAGGAGGGACGGGATGTTTTGTGTTCATCTTCGACGCCACTTTCTTCGGCTTATTCTCATTCATCGGCTTGTCAGTTCTCATATACGTAATCTAAGTCCGTCTAGGTAATGAACTTCCCTTCGCTTGCTTCTGAACCATGCCCCGTAGATGCCTTGTATCCGCTGTGTTCTTTGTAGGTCTTCAGTTGAGTGAGGCGAATGAATATGACTCAGAATTGTTTCCTAACCTGCCACTGGATCGGTAGTTGTTGATGCCTCGCTCCCAACTCCAAATGAGTTTTCGACGTTAATTACCTAGTTGTGACTCGTAAAAAGCAAGTCTACCAATGTTGACTAGCTCAAATTAGATATTGAGAAAGGTATCCGACAGGCTCAGTTGTTGGTGCAGATGCTTTCCCTGCCACAGAAGAGGGATCTAGTAAGCCAGCCCCTAGCACTCCTTTTCCTTGCCCTCCCTTCCTGCCCTCATTCGGAAAGCGAGTCTTCCTTCCTACCCAGCGAGCCAGAAGGCTCGTCTTCCTACTGCATTTTGAATTTGCTTACAACACGTCGGGCCAGTGACCGAGGATATGCTTTGTCCCGCCTCTGACCGGAAAAGGTGCTGTTTCTGTTGCAAAGAAGCTGGTGGATTATTTGAAATTACCAACAGAAGCACATCCCTCGCCTTACTTGATTGGTTGGGTGAAACAGGGTTTTTTGACAGGTAAATGCCATATTTCGTCTTCCTCTTTCTATTGGGAAGTATGAGAAGGATGATGTTGTTTGTGACGTGATTGATATGGATGCTAGTCATGTATTATTGGGTAGACCTTGGCAATATGATGTGGATGTGACATATAGGGGCAGAGACAAGATTGATTCTTTCACTTGGGAAGGTCACAAATATGAAGTCAAAGACTTGGTCTCTTCTTTCTTTATTTCATAACCTTGCCTCTTCTGGAAAGTGACTTTGACCAAATAGAGTATCCTTCCGTATAGGGGAAGGAAAGGCTCTCGCAGTAGTTGTTCTGTAAGGGCTTTCATTAGCGTGAGAGGGCGGTTCAAGGGTATTGAGCTCAGAATGCTTATACAGGGCCACTAGCCGGGCTTCTAGAGAATGAGAGGGGCTCACTTTACAGAGTGCCGAGAATTGTTCGTCGTGCTAGTTCCGCTACTCCAGTTCCAGTGGTAAACGAAACCTTCTTTCTCTTGCTTTCGGGCTTACGTTTCTCTTTCAAGGGTTCCAGTTTCTTTGTTTGGGCAAGGCAGTACTGGTACTCAGTCGATGTTGCTCTAGCCGCTTTCGGCGGAAGGTTGACTTTTCCTTTTCGTGAAGTTTTTGTTCCCCTTCTTAGTCAATGGACTGATAGTGGAAGGGACGGGGACTTTGACTTCTAGGTCAACCTAACCTGGTTGATAAGTTCAGGAAGGAAGAGCTTCCAGTTAAGGTTTCAGTGGAGTTGAACCTGCACCCGAACCAGAGAAGGAACTGAAGAGAGCCAGTAACGGTACCGGGGCAGGAGGCAGAGCATTCAATAATATTCAAATAGCGGGTAGAAGGGGCGGTGAGCTTTTGGCAGATCATCTAGAATCTGGTCGGACTAATGCGCGCGCACCGGCAATCAATATACGAAGTTCTTGACAGGTTTGGTTTTCCTTTCTGATCAATCGAATTTGACTCAACCTTAATTCATGAAATTAGCCTTGAGGCATAAAGAAAGCAAGGGCGTAGCCTTCCATTACCGATCATGGTGGTATAGGAAGCACCCCTACTCCTCTGGTCTGTCCACCTTACCCTTTTCCTACTTCTTTCGTATATCAAGATAGATCAAAGACAGGAAAGGCAGCACAAACTACCTCCGCCGGCGAGACCTCTCCTCATCGAGACACCGCCCGCACGCTAACTACAACAGAAACTAGTCTGAACCTCTTTTTATGACTCCTTATCTACCTTAATCAAAAGATTTCGGATCGGTGCATTAGCAGGATAAGGCCACACCACCTCTCTTTCGTCGAATGTTTGACATTCTTTCATGTTGCTATTGCTAGGCAGGTCAGAATGACTAGATGAATAATAGACCTTTTCTTTTATATCTGGTCAAAAAGAATATGTTTTACCACTATCATATTCTTGCCGCGCCGCCTTTTGGACTTTCTAAGGGTGGGATGTACCCAAGCAACCTGAAAGGCCCCGTCTCAAGTTGGACTACGAGCTAGGGTCTGAGTTCTGCCTCGCCCCTGCTTTTTTGCGAATTTAGCCGCGGCGCATCTCCTGGTAGGTCTTCGAGAATACCCTGAACGACCTTGGCATTCGTTGTAGGCCAATGCAACCTTCCCAATCTCGGCCCGCATTCTTCGAGCCTTCTTTGCGGGTCGCTATTATCCTTCCTTCTTTCAGCCCGGTTAGGAATCGTAGCCTTGACTTTCCACGGTGTCCTTGTCCCAGACAGAGGGTTCTGCCCTTGGTGAGGTAGGTATAGATGGTGGACCATGCGCGCTAGAAGACTACGTTCATGCTTCTCCCCCTGTCAAAGCTGCCTAATAAGCTTAGTCTAAGTATCTCGGCTTGCACTCTGATTGAGTGAGGACCCCTATATGCAGATGCTCTTCCCGGACATCTTTCAGAACTTGGCCTACAACGACTAACAACTGTCAGGGCCCATTTCAGCCCATTACTCTTTGAAAGATTAGGAAAACTGACTAGACGATTAGACATTCCGATCGTTGATTCTACTGTCAATCCATCTGGCGCTTTATTGGAGTTCCGTGGGCAAAAAGTGTTCAATATATGTCCTTTAACAAGTGGGCACCCTAGTCAAGATAGCAAATTCCATCTTAATTGCAGAAGTTCTCATTTCATTCCATTTGTTTGCAAAAACATAAATGAATCCCAGGCTTCTAGCCTATAAAATGGTGTGATAAAGATCACTGCTTCTAGCCTATAAAAGGCGCGGCGCAGAAGTTTATGGGTCAGCCATTGAGTTTGCTAACCTCGTAGTCAAAATGCTTTTGAGCTACAAAGAGAACCTATCACGTCTTTCATTCAACCGAGCTTTGCCTCTACCTTTACCTGCCTTCTGACTCGTCTAAGTTCAGACTTCAGAATATAAAAAAGAAGACGGGACTGATCATATAAACCACCTGAAGAAGAAGAAGGATTCATATGATATGCATAAGCTTTTATGACAATCCTTCGGACCCATGGATTCTGAAAATCAAACCATTTACAAAGACTATACTAGCATGGCTTGAAAGCAATTTCCCGCCAAACGAAAGGAGATGAGGCCACTTCCTGGATTCGTTGACTCTACACATAAGCCCTTTCTCGCTAGATGAGTGAGAAGAAGACAATTCCGTAACTCAACTCAACTCTACTCAACTCTCAATATGTGTGTCACAGGAAAGCCAGACTAGACCCATGAGTAGCTGTTTTCTTTATTCATTAACCAGTCGAATACAACCAATGCCCACAACAGGTTCACGAAGGTCCGCTGCCCTACCAGACTATCCACCTGGTTCCCCTACCAAGTGCCTTGTCCCCTTGCACTTATCACCAGACTAAGGAAAGGAGGGCTTGTCTTCCAAGTACCAGATCCCTTGAAGATGGAAAAGAGTGAACTGGAAAGAGTCTGAGGGTACTTATACATTTTCTTACCAAATCCTTTTCTTTTATCCTCACTTTGACATGAAATACCAATTACCGATCTGATGGGAATCTTCTACTTTCTGGAAGGAATGCCCTTTGGGAGGAGTCACTTTCCCCGTAGGGAATGCTTTCTTTCGTGCGCATACACCGAGGGGCACGCGAGACCGGCTAGCTCACTAGGGCATTATACGTCCCACCACTGAAAGTAAGTAAATCACACTCTTGTGTTTACGTGGAAGGCGGGCAAGTGTATTCCCGTCTCTGCTTGATATAAAAAGAGGATGGCTTCTTCATTCCTTGTTTCTTCTAGAGCTCGATTCTGAGAAAAGGCAGGAGTGGAAAGTAGTGTTTTCCAGGTACCAAAGAGGGAGCCACTTCAGGTATATATCCTGATTAGGCAAGGCACATCTATCTTAAGGATGACAGGAGATGGAATCAACCTCTTTGACAACCCAAGACATTCTTGCTAACACCACACCGGGCGGTCAAGCCTGAACCGCCTTCGCCTAGGAGGGATCATTCAAGAAGGAATAGTGGCATCTCTAGTAGTTTGTTCTTTTGTTCAGACCGTTTGCATGCATACCCGGCTCCGACGCTACTATTAAGGAGATCGTTCCGGAACAGCTGATTCAATAGCTGTTGATTCAACTGCTCGTAGGGAAGTCGAGGTATCCATAACGGAGATGAGGTTAGGACGTTTGTTCATCGGCAAAGCCTAAACATCCCAATAGCTATTCTTTCCGTCTAAAGAAGCGCCGCAATTGAAATAGCCCAAATCACACATTTTCAGACTTTCGACGATCTCGGGGGCGGTAGTCGGAGATGTCTTCAAGCGTGGTCTCGTACTCAAGACAAGAAGTACCAGAATCTGATCATCATTCATTCCTTCCTTTCAATCAGGCAACAAGGTAGGCCAAGGTCTCGACCACACATAGGCTTTGCACGACGGCTTTTCCACTGAGAAGAGAAAAGATTCCTTAGCAGCAGAATGGTGAGATGTTGGAGTTGGATGTTCTGTCAAGAAAGTGGAATGACCAATTGTTATTAATGGACTCCTGAGGCCCTAGGAAAAGAGCACTCTTAAGGTTAGTTTTTGTCAATTCGAATCCCTACTGATCTGCTATAAGGGACTGGGTCTTTCTATCATAGAGGAATTGCGTATATAGCACATCACAAACCATTGTCTTTTCGCTTTCGCCTCTCCACTTTCCCTTTGACGTGTCAGTTGCCCTCCTTTTTGAGCATTTATGTGATAGCTCAGTTCGGAACGTTAGTAAATACCAAAGTCAAGAACAGAGAATGAAGAACGTCAGGCCTCACATAATTTGAATTTCTCTGACATCTATCCTATTTTCTTCAATGGATCCTATCAAATATTTCACATTTTCTATGATCATCTTTCTTTTAGGTATTTGGGGAATCCTCCTTAATCGACGAAATCTTCTTATTATGTTAATGTCAATTGAATTAATGTTATTAGCTGTCAATTTGAACTTTTTGGTATTTTCCGTTTCTTTGGATGATATGATGGGTCAATTATTTGCTTTATTAGTTCTCACAGTGGCAGCTGCAGAATCTGCTATTGGATTAGCCATTTTCGTTATTACTTTGAGAGTCCGAGGGACTATTGCTGTCGAATTTCTCAATTGCATTCAAGGTTAAACATAACTGAGATTGACCAAAGACAAAGTTCTTTTATCCTTTTTCGTTCTCTTCTTTCTGGCGCTTTTTGGACTTGGCCGCCGGGTGTCCTACAAAACTTCCCGTTCCGTTGCGGAAAGATAGATACGGATAACCTTGACCTAATGAGATGGAGTTGGATATGCAGTCTCGAAATATGCTATTTGCTGCTATTCTATCTATTTGTGCATTAAGTTCGAAGAAGATCTTAATCTATAATGAAGAAATGATAGTAGCTTGTTGTTTTATAGGCTTTCTCATATTAAGTCGGAAGAGCTTTGGTCAGACTTTCAAAGAAACTTTCGACGGGAGAATCGAGTCTATTCAGGAAGAATTGCAGCAATTCTTCAATCCTAACGAAGTCATTCTTTTGGAATCCAATGAAGAACAACGAAACCGACGGATCAGCTTGCGAATTTGTGGCACCGTAGTCGAATCATTACCAACGGCACGCTGTGCGCCTAAGTGCGAAAAGACAGTGCAAGCTTTGTTATGCCGAAACCTCAATGTCAAGTTAGCAACACTTCTCAATGCCATTTCTTCCCGTCGCATCCGTCTTCAGGACGATATAGTCACAGGTTTTCACTTCTCAGTGAGTGAAAGATTTTTACCCGGGTCTACCTTCAAAGCTTCTATCGTAGAACTAATTCGAGAGGGCTTGGTAGTCTTAAGAAAGGGGCGTTCTCATTTTGCAGAATAAGGAATAGGAAGATAATCTCATTCATGTGTTCAAGCTAACAGAAGAGCGGATCCAATACACATCAGACTTTTGATCAGGAAATTCTGATCGGACTTCAGCAATTTTGGGATGTCATGCCCACGAGTGAGTTGCCCAAGCGCTCCCCAGGAGGGAAGTGAACCGCAAGATCGAGTGCTCGCCTGGAGCAAAAGCCCCAACATTGGCTTCAGGCCCCTCCTTTTTGGGTTGAGCTCTGGAAAGGAAGTCATATCGGCCAGATAGATACAAACCCACCCGATGACACTGACGGTACTATCCCATTTTGTTGGCTTAGGGCCTGATGCTTAGTTTGCTTCTAACTTAGTACTGATCTATTGTCCGATTTGCTTTCTTAGTGCTGACACCCTCGTATGCCGATCTGACAATGAAGCGGCAGAAGAAGCTATTTGACAGTAATCTATCAGGAACTTCAGAAAAAGACTGGAAAGCCAGTTAGTATATATAGCTTCACTCCCCCCGTATTGCGGTCAGGCAGCTATCCTCTTTCCAATTCTAAACAAAAGAAAGCAAAGCCTTGGGATTCCCTTTTTCGATAGATTCAATGAAAATCAACATGGAGACGTCAAGCCAGAATCGCTCAAATAATCTATGCCCGATCGGTCGAGCTTCTTTAGGTTCCGCCACCTTGTTGTTGCCAGCTCAGCCAGTACTTCCCTTTTTTTCCTTCAGCACGGATCTGACAGTGTGCTTTCTCAAGCAATAGCTTCTCTGTTGGAAGAACTAGACCTGTTGAAAGAAATGATTGGGCAACTTTATAGACCGGATGCCAGTGCTCTTTTATTGGAAAGTAGTGGAGATAATCAATGTTGCAGGGGCTATGCAGAACATGAACTGCTTTCCTTGGTTCATTTTGATCTGAAGGTTTTGCTAGCATCAGTTTACTTTGGTAATGTCGATAAACCCCTGGACCAGATAACTATTGACCCCTTCAGATATGCAAGAGCAACTAGGCTGGCATCATTCCTTCTAGACAAATTCGTACCTTTCGAGATGCCGCAGTTCGGGTGAATTGCAGTTCAATATCTGGATAACAGTAAACAAGTTCAGTGAGGTTGAGCTCTTAAGCAATTGCACAGTTTCCAAAGCACCACACAAGGGGGAAGGAGGTAGTAGTGATCCAAACAACACTGACAAAGACAAAGAACTTCTTCACTCATACCTTAGCCCAGAAAATAGGTATACACTAGGTTTTTGATCGTCTCTGAGACTTGGATCTTTCCCGAGACAAAAAAGGAGAACTGGTCTTGACCTTTCTAAGGTACAGACAGGAATCTTCTTGTTGTCAGGCCAAGGGGAAGCCCTAGTACTGCATGTTTAGCAGCTGTGAGACTTTCAGAATAATCGGGAAGTACAGGGACAGGAGCTAGTCTGACGTCTTTGGCTAAGTCCCCAACATCTGAACACAAGGCTGGGAGACGTGGAGCAGATAAGTCAAGTACTGAAGTTGGTGCTTGGGACTCGGGATCTACGGCGATATTAAGGAAAGGATAATAGGGAGGAAAGACTAATAGTTTCAGCGACATATACGTATTATTAAATCCGGGTGTAAGCTACCTAGGCTAGTAAATGGTAGGTCAAGTAGTTAAGCTGCTACTCTGAGAATATGAAATGGATTTCTGTTCGTTTCAATCCATGCTTTTCTCACTTCAGCGTATACTCAAAGTCAAATCAATGCTTGCTTGAAAGACTCCCAGCGCAGTCAAGCAAGATAGGATTCTCAACAGGATAAGTTCCGTGGACAAGGTGAGCTAGCAGCGGTGCCCGTGCCGTAGGTCAATGAAATTCTCTTTTTCAGCACGTTCAGTTCTGGAGAAAGAAATCTCAAAGAGAACCCACAAGAACAAAGAAGGGCGGGTATCGAAAGGGTCTGAGAGAATCCTTTGTTTCATAGCTATGGGGCGCTAGAGCATATATAGGCCCTTTGTGCTCGAAACATTAGACGTTGATCACAGCAATTGACTAGTCCCGTGCTAGGTAGCTTGTCTTTCAAGGTGCCGTAGTCTGGGTAATGAAAGATTGAATTGAATAAGTGGGCTCTCATAGGCATGGAGTCCGGTCTCAAGTCCAAAGTTCCATTACGGCCTCGCGTTTCGAAAATGAAAAAGAAGGACTTTGTCGCTATCAAGGCCTTCCCCTTATCCCGCCTGCAGATCTAAGCTATCCATGAGCTGTTGGCTCAGCAACCTGACGATTGGCTTTCAAGCTGATTGATACCCGGCCAGAGACTACCGGACTTCATCGCTTAGTAAGTACTCCTTCGTTTTGCTGCCTCCCTTTTTTGAATCATTCCAAGATTGAGAGCTACGTGACCGAGATTCTAGGGACGTAGTAGGTCCCACTCCAGTGGTCAAGGCAGACGTACCTTGTTGGAAGAAATGGAGCTAGCGTTCAGACTTTATATCGATCCCCCAGTTGAGACTAGTTATTTTCCGAGATGACTGCCAGTGACCGAGGGAAATGAAGGGGAAAGCTGCTAACAAGTGAGAGAACAAGAGACGGAGCGGATAGATGAAGTGATGGGCAAATAGACGAACTTCATGATGAGAGAGATGGTGCTGAAGATAGTCAAAGCGGTGTGAAGCATGAAAGTAATGCAAGCTGTGTGAAGCAGCAAAGTGCTAGTCGGTACTCAGCGAGATGAGAGAAGACATCTGATGTCAATCACTAAGTGCTTCTTTTCATTCATTCTTTTTTCTTCATTTCCTTTTTTTCCAAGTGCCTTCGCTGTCCATCACTTATATAGCTCCAGTCATTTCCTTAGTTCAATTCCTTAGGCCTTGTAACCCACTTTTAGCTCCAGTCAATCTACAAGCTTCCGGAAAAGAGCATGGTGATTGGGATGACTTATCCAAGAAGAGCATGGTGATTCTGATGCCTTCTCGAGTGAGGAAGGAGACCAAGTACCAAGTGTCCGGAGAAGAACATGCTGATTTGGATGCCTAGTCAGAGTTTCCGGGGGAAGAGTAGGCTAATTGGGATGGCTTATGGAGTGGGAAAAGGAGCCCATGATATCGGGTGAGAGGCTTCATACACTGCAAGATAAAATGCACCAATTAGAGAGGAAGTCGATCTCTAGATCGGAAAGACGTACCTGGATCGCTCGTCCTCCTCGGAAGCAACTACAGGTGAAGAAAGACCTCATGTCAAACTATTGGTAGCAAGCCTGTTCTCTCAGAAGAAATGAGTCCTATCGAGAAAGGAAATAGGGCACCGAGCTAGCAAGTAAGTCCGAAGACTAAGGCTGCATCAAAAGTAGGTATGGACTTTGCCTCTCTCAATACGCTTGCGGAAGTCCTTTGTTACTCAGCTTGGCGGCATTCTCTTCTTGTCAGTGGTTGGTTAGCTTCACACATCTTTTCAACCCCAACTGGGACATGCTCCTCTAGTCGGAAGATGAGGTCTAGGAAAGCTCTAGTTCTCGAGACGTGCCGTACGAGATCCTCTATTTCAGAAGCATTCCTTGTGGGTATAGGTCAATTGCCGGAGTTGGTGAGATCAAACAAGGTCTTTCTCGATCTGAATCAACGAGGTCGTTCAAGAATTGAATCAAGCCCATCTCTGGATCTACTTCAAAGTCTGACCTATCATCTTGACTAACTGGCTAACCTATATTTCAGGAATAAGGCGAAGGTGCTGACCAATATGCTCAAACTTATGCGAGGTGTGTGGTATGATTGCTAGCTCCTCAATCCTGCTTCTGTTAATTGAATTCCTCCCTTGGCTAAGAGTGAGTTTGAAGAGAGGGATTGCTTGTTTGAGTTGGCTTGTTCAGTAGTTACAGGCGAGGGCTGATCCCCCTTACTTATGTTCAGTAGTGTAGGATTGCCTATTATTGCTGGATTGAATTTGTCAGCTTTTCCGTCCTCCAATCACTGAGATGGGTACCTGTTTTTCGTTGGCCTCCGCCCTGGCTTTCCATATACCCTCTCTTCTCTATGTCGTGATGAGGTATCTTGAACCCGCCAATCGACTGAGGAAGTTCCTCGCTGCGACTCACCAACTAACTAACGTCCCGACCTGCAAGTCACGAGTACTGTTCCCTTCACCAATCTTATACCTTTCTGGCTAGGCTGGCTGTCCAACCAATATAAGCCATACCACCAACCGAACTAGCAGTCTCCAAATCAGGTATTTAGACTACTCTATGACTCAAAAGAAAGAGTGATGGAATAACTTATCCCGGACCAAGCCTGAAAGAAAAAGCGCCGCTTGGCTTGGCAGAGGAAAGAAAAAATAAAATATCTCCACTTGATCGAAAGAAAGGAGGCCATCTCTCTCTTTTGAATATTTATTTGTGGCCATGAGAAATGCGAAATACAAATATACAGTAGGTGGCTCCGGGGGTCAAGGCGGGGGCTGGAGGAGGAAGAAAAGCGCCGAAAAGAATTCGATGAAGAAATCAAACAAGCTCCCTTTTCTTGCTTTCCGAGAGACATAGACTACGCCGTATTCGGACAGTCAAACTCGCCCCCAGTCAGTGAAGGCTTTTCGAAGATGTACTTGATTGGATCAATTTATGTTCCAAGTATGGTATAGCATGTATTGCCTTAATCAATGAGCAGTCCAGACACTAGCACACAATAAGTTCTGTGACACTGCGGATAATATGACCAAGCAATTCTACCTTATCAGCCAAGCAATAGTAAGCTTCATCGATAGAAGGCGGGCCGGGCGAGAACTAAAGGAAGGAAGATTTCTTTGATAGAAAGATTGACTGTGACCCCCATGAGAGAACCTGTCCTGAAAAGTGAACTCCTTGATGATTCTCGATCATTCCCGGAACCACCATCACAAACCAAAAAAGTGATGCTCGTATAGAAAGTCATAAAAGCTATTTTTCCTAAGCAAGTAGATATTGAATTGGAAAAAGTTGAGACTTCCCTATCGACAAAAGTAATCAAATCCATTTTCCCTAAGGAAGGTCACTTGAATTTGGAAACAAGTTAGACTCACCTACCGAGACAAGTAGTGAATGGCATTTTCCCTCGGTAAGCGGTCCCCGACTAGCTAGTCTAATTATTCCAATATGCATCTCTGCCTGTTAATTCTTCCTCTGATCGACTGGGGCTTCTCTTGTCTATATGGTACGAAATTGGACATAAGAGTTTCAGGTTGATTAATCTTGCTTTCCATCGAACAAAGGAAAGTAGGCCTCGATCAAATTGGTCTATGAAGCGGTTGAGGCCTCAACATTTTCTGACTCCGCTGACTGCATCAATTTCAACCTGGGAAGCAAGCACGAAAGCATGGTTTTTCGACGAATGAGAAGTCAATTTCTTCAGACTCTCCGAAGCTTTTCAACAAAGGAGGAAGTTGTGCAACAACTTCTGGAGCCGACGAGAAGTAAGAAAGTCAGTCTGGGGAGGAAAACAATTCCTGGGTTGAAAGAAAGAAATCCCGGCTCCCCAGCGTCAGTAAATGAAGATTAGGCCAGGTCAGTTGGGGCTGTTTTTTCCCACATTTACCAATGGGTCAGTAGCCTCCTCCGGATCTACAGGTTTTCCAGGGGCTGGGATTGACGACTTTGTTGACGTAATTCAGGGAAGCATGAGCCAACAGATTCTGGGCTTGAAACAAGCGATTCTGCCGAACACGAAAATAGCCCCTCAAGTGGGAAAAGTGCGTGGATTCAACCTCTTCTTATTCATTCTTTGTTGAAATATACGTAAATAGGTGAAACGATAGGGAAAAGGGCTTCGTCGGCCAATTATCAAGGGCATGATTCGGGCAGGAACTGTCAAATGGGGGCATATGAATGCGCCGGAATTCACCCAAAGAAATATGGGAGGGAAAGGGTGCTTATCAACCTACCGAAATTCAAGAAGAACTGAGAGATAAAGTGGAGCCAAGCGCCTATAATATACCCGGGGAAGGCTAGCTTCATTCAGCAGATGTCGAACCCGTACCCTACATCAGTTCGTGGAGGACGAGAAGCCTTCCTTCTCTTTGCAGAAAAAACTTTCACCTAGCCCTCAACGTATAACGTTTCGACCGACCATAAGGGGATTCTCTGCGCTCATGCGATGAATCTTCAAAGGAAGGTTATTTAGGTGCTCAGCGAGCCTGAAGTGATTGATCCGCTAGAGGTCCTGTCGAGCATTAATACGTTTTGACTGTAAATGATGGTGGTGGTGCTTGGTTATCCTCAACCTTGCCTTTATACTAGCGAATCGAACTTCCGGCGCATTTTTCTCGGCGCTTTTGAGGGAATCAAAGCATAGGCAATGCATTCAAAGACTTTTGAATATGGCGCTTGCTTCCATGGCATGCTTCATATGCTGTCTTGTTTAGCACTTCCTCCTTTTTCGATCAAGCTAGGCGCGGCCTACTAGTATAACCAAAAGAGCTATAATGTGACCCAAGACGCGCCAGTATTGGGTAGGGTCTTTCTTCCGATCTTTGACTCCATAGTTTGCTGCGTGCCTGATTCCACCCTAAACAACTATTTGAATACTAGATCTTGACTACCGACCATGGGCGGGGTCGCTGAATTGTGTGATGACCGAACGACCTCAGGCAACGAAAGTTGATCGTTTCACTCATGCTTCTCTTATGATATGATGGGAGATCCTTATTCCACTGATGGTTTACTCTTCTTTTGATCGTCGGTTGCCCGCTGACTTAGAGTACCAACAGCTTTCACTCAGGTGCTGGGACGGAAGAAGTGACGCTTTCGGTTTTCAGTTACTGAACGAGCTCTCCTTTCGTATGAGGAAAAGGTACCGGTATCTTCTATGGAATAGCCTAGACTCCTCTCCGAAGCAGCTATTGGCATAAGGAAGACCCGCGGGGATATGGCAGCGGTATAGGAAAGAGGCTCCCTAGTGCTTTATATAGCATTCCTGTAGTCTCTTACCTCCGTCACTCTCTCATTCGCCTCGCTCCACTAGCTATTAAGAAGTTGCAATAGGCACTAGCCTGCACACTCAAACCTTACCCTTATCTCCTACCTATTCTAGTGAAAAGTCTGTCTGACTTTCGGAGCCCAGATAACCTGAAAAGACTACCGAGTCAGGCTCTATAATCATAAAGTAGGAAAGCTTGCAGGACTCCTAAAAGGAGAAAGCAGTTTGGAGAGAGCAATCCCCGTACCACACCTCCAAAAATTAAAAAAGAAGGCGCGCTTGGGGCAACTTTCACTCCGAAAGAAGTAATTTGGATTAGAAAGCAGGGCAGTTTTTCGACGAAAATAGACCTGACAGAAATGCCCATTTGAACTTCGATAATGGATCTCTCAGAGTAGTCTTTTCCTCAAGTCAAGACGGTGATGACCAAGTTGGATTCCCCTGCCTCATTTCTTCTCGTCCGCCGCTACTTGGGAGATAAATAAGTCTGTCAAGGGGAGATTCTTTGCAGTGGTCTTCTTTATACACAGCCTGCTCTCTTTTTGAAGTGCATTCCAAATTGCTGCTTTTTTCTTGTATTGGACTTTCCAACATTTCCGGTTCAACCTCGGAATCAAGCCCCAACCTATAGGGAATCGAATGAGCTAGAAGAGAAGGCAGAAAGTTGGGAAAAATATTGGGGCGTGGTTCGTCCCTTGATTCAGTCAGCCTTGCTTGACCGAAGAAGATAGAAGGCGAATCAATCAGTCATAGCCTAAACTGAGGCATTGGAGGAAAGTACGCATGAGAATTGACAGTATTCAGAAGGCAGGTATTATTAGTCTTTGGTCAATCTCATCTCGGCCCTTCTCTGCTGAGAATTGACAGTGCCGGCGAAGTAAGTAAGTACGCCAGGAAGTCCATATTGAATTGGATTTGCTTTCTGGCATTCTGCTCTTGTTTGGATCGAACTCCACCATTCTACTAAATGACAGCGAATAAATCGAACTCAACGAAAATCGTTGTAACGTAACAAAGGGTACGACTTCTTCTTACTTACTTTCAGCTTGGTGAATTTCTTTGTCTAATTCCACATTTCCAGAGAAATAGTAAATAGCGCCGTACCAGCGATATAACGAGAAGGAAGGTACGAAATTCTCAGTCCGCCATGATTGAAAATCTTCCACCTTTACTCCCGGTAATGAGAGATCTATGTCTAAAAGGAAGGCATGTTGGCAAGAAAGCATTCACCAAAGGAAAAAGCAATGCTTGAAGAGAAGAGAGTGAATATAGACTTGCTCCAGTCTTATTAAAAGGAAGAGATGCTGTTAGAAAGATCCCAAGATCCGCTTTCCTTTTATCGGCATATCCTCTCGTTCTATCACCCTAGAGCGTTAGGGGAGGCACGCACTAGTGGTAGCTCTAATATGTCGAAATCTCAGCCAAACTTGATAGGCGTGGGGTCGAACTCTTTGGATGGTCATAAGTTCAGTCTACCGGTAGAGTTCTTGAGCGGAGACCCCCTTAGCGGGGATGAAGACTGAAATCCATTGTTCTCGTTTGGTGCTATTCCGTGCTTAGTTCTTTCTTCCCTTCTGTAGCGAGGGGGACAGACTGGAGTTCTTTCTATGGTTAGCTTCTTCCCTGACCTACCACCCGACCTTGACCCGGCTTCTGGCCCCACCACTCTTTAATGAAGGAGAGGACATCCAAACTGGGACTATTCCACCATACCCTGGATTTGATGACTCAGACGGGTCCTTTGCTCCAGTACGGGGTTCAAACTGTGCCCCTTCATCTTGGCCCTTGACGACTTATGCCGCTTAATCTTCTGGTGAAACATAGTCCGCTGTAGCTGAAGAGGAAGAAAAAAGAATCTCAACTGACCACTGTCTCTACTATTCGACATTTCCCTGATAAGTCAATCACTCAGTCTGTCGTGTAGTTTGAAAGCGGAAAGGAAGGCGGAAAAAGAGGCTTGGCTTATTCAATATAGTAAGAGTAGCCACGATCTCGTCGATGATAAATTGATAGTGGGAGGGGCGGTCCATCTTCTCTTTCTTTTATATGCTATTTTCCATCTGATCTCAATTCAGTGGTCTCGGTCTCAGGTTAATAGCGCCGCCAGGAGTATACGTAGTTGGAACCAAACATTCGTCCTCCTAGTAATTAGTCAATGCTTGGTGAGGTCCCTTCTTTTGAAATGAAGATGAGTAAGCTCTCCTGAAAAAATGGATGGACTTTGATCGTGGGTTCAAAAAAGCCAAGCTCACTATATTCAGTTTGATCCCACCGCTTTCGCTAGTATATCTTTGCGGTGCCAACTCTGATGAACGTTGATATTTGATTCCAAAAATGCGCCATATGATCCCTCGTGAACGACTTCTTCCTTATTAGCAGCATATATTAGCTTGCTCCTTCCTTGTCTATCTAATTGTTTCCCTTTCTTCGTTCGTAACCGACGGACAGAAAAGACAAAGAAGAATCGATTTCCCGAAAGTCAGATCACTAACAGGGAGAGATAGCTCGTAGCAAGATGTGGATCGGGATTTGGAAATGTGATCCTTTGAAATGGAATCCAAGTGTGTGTATGCAAGGCTCAATACATGAATGAGGAGATAGGGGCAGGTAGGCTTTCTTCGATTATTAGAAGCCTTTCTTTCCACAAAGTATGGATTGAAGGGCAAGCTAGGGCATCTCAAGAACCCACCTGGGTCTTCGTGGAAGTCTCCCAGGGTATGTCTCAAGACGTTGGGTAAGCTGCAGCACCAGTCATCACGATTGCTCCTCTATCTACCAAATAAAAATGAAGATGCCTTACCACATGCATGTCTCCTGGCGTATGGAGCTTCGGCCATTCATTCAATTCAATAGGGGAGGACTCTAAGCTGGGTACAACAAAATGAATGGTGCGAATGTGGAATCTTTCAATATATGGCTTGATCAGTCGGCTAAGCCTCCTTCTTTCTTCGGGCGGTCTTTCAAGGTTAACTAACGTTCCCATCTGCTGGGCAGTGAGAACTTGGTTGAGTTTCATCGAATCTGTGCGATCATCCAAAGCCCGTCCAGATGTTTCATCCTTTCCCAGTGGAAAAGAAAGAATGCCCATTTTGAGTACTTGTCAAGAACGATTCGAGGGAAGGTGAAGAGAGGGCTACGAAGGGACCAAGCCCAAGCGGCTCCCCCCGTCTTCTTTTGCATCTGTTGAATTCGCTTTATATCTTATCCATCTCGTCTAGGGAGGTGGAGATTAGTTCGTTGCTTCAGGAGAACAAATAGGTAGGGCACCTAGGTTCTTCGGATAGATAGCGACGTTTAGTCGAGTCAGCGCGGGTGACGTCTAGCTTCCAAGCTAACTTCACTTCTTTCCTAATCAGATTCTAGGGTGTTAGGATGTCCCCCGTGGGGTCATCCGTCCCATCCCACTTGCCATCATAGCGGTGCACCATACTATCTTACCAAACTATGTTCTAAAGAGAGTCTGTTTTGCCATAGATGTAGAACCTGTTGAATAGCTTCCAATTAATGATGACGAGGTCACCCTGGCTAGCCCGGATCCGTCTCAGACGCTTACGAAGAAGGCAAAGTCCCCGCTCACTCTGCCAATCAAGGGCTAAACCCGAAGCAAGCCTGAAGCAGTGTATCAAGACCTGAACGACCTCCATTGAGGTCAAACCTCTTCATTTACCCGTTCTTTGTCGGACTCGATTTCATAGACAAGTGTCTGTCTGCCATTTCACAAAGAAACTGTGCCCTCTCGTCACGCTTGCCGACAACCCGCTTTCTATCCCCCGAGCACTCAGTGGAAGAAGAGGAATCAAGGCATGCAGTCTCCAATCCAATCCTTGCTCCCGCAGTCAGTCCTTGGGGTGGATCTCCAGGTTCTGGTTATGCCTCATCTGATAATAGAAGTACCTCTTTAAAGACTCCATATCAACATCAATTCGCATTTGATGGCTATTTGACTTGAACTTTTTCATTAACGCCTCCCGCTTGTAGACAGACAGAAAGCAGAAAGAGAGCCCGAGGTGCTGACCCGCAGCGAGGCAGGCCCGTCTATCCCGATCGGGATGATAAGGACTTGTCCTTACTTCAATTCAGACTTGAATGAAGCGGAAACCCTGGGGAAATCTAAAAGGAGTATCGGTTCACTCTTCGCCAGAGTAGTGTCGCATAAAAAGCGGCTCACCCCCCCTCGCTATAAGTTGAGTTCCCAAGTTGGGGAGTACTGGTCCCGGGTCTTTCCTTTCCTGTATGGCAGGAAGTCCCTCCAGGTTGTCTGCTTTATCGGGTTCAATCTCACTCTAAGTCCGAGCGCAGGACATCTTATTCACGAATCCCTTTGATAAGAGAATCGGTTTTGTACCCTAAAAGGTGGTTCCATCCTGCATACTATCTAATATAGTCATTCATTGGTTCATCTCCAGGTTCTGACTCTGAACTCCATACCCAATGGGGACGGGACGCACTCTTCTCTTCACCCAGGGCTTTCTTTCTAGTGTGCCGAGATATTCTCAAGTCTTTGCCTATCCTCCCGGTACCCCCAACGACAGGCATTCCGCTATCCCGATTGTCTTACTGATTCTCTTACCGAAACAAGAAAGAATTTCTTTCACTAAACTAAATAGGAAGTGACATTTCTAGCAGTCCAAGAATTGATCTATCCCCTCCCAAGTCCTACTGCCTCCATTGATCGTACTCTTGTGATTCTACCTGCCGACACTCTGCCAGCCTATATGGGTTGGCCTTTACGCGTCCCCGCATCTTCTACCATAATAGACCGAAAGAAGAAAGGGGCACAGAAGATGACGTGAAAGAAGCAAATTTCCCGATAGTGAAAGCAGGAATGAATGCAATAAAGAATCAACTACAGAAGAAAATTCCCCGAACAAATCATATACATATAGTAGTAGATGTTCGGCTAATCCTCTTCTTGAGTTCTTTAATTCCTCTTCCTTCCTGTAACTCATACTCGGATGTAACTGATTTAGGGCTAGAATCTCCTAGTCTTTTAGCCATTATTTCAGTATTGATTCGAGTTGTTGGAATGGATAGGAATAGGTAATTACATCTTCCTGAAGTTATTGATTTCACGAGTATCTTCTTTTTTTTATTCCTCATCCCGCCCTTTTAGTTCTCCCCGCCACGAGCTACGTTTTACTGTTCAAAATATCCTTCCCTTGCTTATCTCTCGCAAGGCTTTCATCGCTTTCATTGGCAATAGGAAGGATGGTAGCTTTCTTACCTCTAAGGATACATACCAGGCTTGGCTTTGAAGTATTGGAAATTGGAGTTACGGATTAGAATCATCACTCTTGGATTCATTCCTGACAGCAGGTATTGATTGAAAACAGCGGTAGCGGCGAAGCCTCACTCCAGTTCTTCTTCTTTTGCTTGATTAGGCACTTAAAGAATAAAGTCTTCTTTCTCCTTTTTGGAAAGCTCTTCCTGAGTGACTATTGAATTGGACGACTGTCATAAAGAGTAGTATGTAGAGTGTGATGTGAAATAGGCTACCTTTTTTAGGTAAGATTGCTAAGGTTGTTCTGGATTCAACTTCTCTTGTCAACTTCAGCCTAATACCGTGACTTCCCCTAGGAACAGAGAATGCCTGAAGTAAGGTGTGCCTCCGCTCTCTATAAGATGTAAATAAGCAATCAAAGCGCTTCAGCTTTCTCGCTAGCCCTTAAGGCTCTTCCTGCAGACCTAGTTCCGGAGGAAGAATGCAATGAGCCTTACAAGATCTCATATTAGGGAAGGGATTCGAATTCCTCTGCCCCGGCTAGCCCGTGTCTTGCTTCTTTGGCAAGATAGAGATAACAAGCAGAAGGAAAGAGCAGAGCAGAAAGAAGGGATTTGCCGGAATAGAATATACGTTTATCCCCGCTCCTAGTTCCTATTTTTTGAACACCAGCTTTGGTTTTTCAGTCTCCTTTTAGCTACTTTCCGGGAACACGTGAGATTGAATATATGGAGCGAATGCTCGTAGGGTGGGCTCCTCTTGGTATACCGGGACTCGCATGCGCTCAGCCTGCTGAGAGTCTTGCATCCGCATAGGCATTCCTACTGGCTTTGTTAGGAACTCCCACAAGCCTATCTCACGGAATAAAAAGAGAGGCTTCAGTACTTCTCAAAGACAGGATTCTTGTCGATTTAGCAAACCAGGGGCTTAAGCCATACCTCCTTCACTTAGTAGTAGGAGCCAGACCCCTCTTTTTAGACAGCGATTCAACCTGGGTGAAGCAGTTTCTTTGACTCCGCCGGAGAATACTTATGCGAAGGAGAGACTTTCCGAGTCGACCTACTCATTGGAAGCATTCCTTTACTGAACGAAGCAATCGTGAGGAGGAGGCTATGGAATAGTTTATAGCGATTGCTAAAAGGACTTTCTAAGCTCGATGTGGCGAGTTTCGGGAGGCGGGCTCAATAACTTCATTTCAGAATTCAAAAAAAGTCAGACTTTAGGTCTTGCGTGTTGTGACGAAAGATGGACGAAACTCCAGTCTTTCCTATCAGTCTGCATTCATGCATTTAAGCACTTCAAATGTCCCACGTAAGGATTATCCTTGGCCGACTTCGGATATGCGGTGGAAAGTTCAGGGTATTCTCCATGGTCTTTCTCTTAGAGAGCGTGGGCCCTGCTCTTATCTGAGCTTATCTTCTTAAAGCTAAAGAGTGAAGCTAGCTTAGTGAAGTAAGCTTTTCATCAAGCTTCGTAGAAGGAGAAGGGGTAGCTCCGGTGGTTCAACAGATGATTTTACACAACATACGATATGACCGATATTCCATTACGGGCCGTTCTGAGTTGGAGGCAAGAGCTCTTTAGTTTTATAAAGGTGCTTTTCTTTCAGAACCTCGATTCATCCGACTCAATGACCGATGCCTGCTGCTTCATCAGCATATTTCCATTATGTAGGTTAGCAGGCCCCAATGTATTTAGAAAGAGCCCGCTTCTTTCCTATCTTTGAATGCAGCATTGAGTGGTTGGCAACGAGCCCGCCAAGTCTGAATGTCGTCGAATACGAAGGAAGAAATCCAAAGCAGCTCAACTTTGACCACGAATTTGATATCTTTTATCCCGGTTGTGAACTTAATAGCATGCATGATCAGTCCCATCTGTCAATCAGGGGTGTACTTTTTTTTTCATCACATTCAATCTCAAAAGTTTGGTTTAAGTCAGGTAATGCTAATACAGATGCAGAACATAACCTATCTTTAAGCAGTTCAAATGCATGTGATTGATCCTCACCCCAATGGAAACCAACATTCTTTTGAATTACCTCAGTGAGTGGTGCAGCAATGGTGCTAAAATCCTTCACAAAACGCCTATCAAAACTGGCTAAACCATGAAAGCTCCTTACCTCGGTGATACCTTTAGGCGTTGGCCACTCTTTGATGGCCTTGATCTTCTCTTCATCTACTTCGATGCCCCTGTTACTGACAACATAACCAAGAAAAACAACTCTTTCCATGCAGAAGGTGCATTTCTTGAGGTTAGCATACAACTTTTCACATCTCAATACATCAAAAACACATCTCAAATGCTCAATATGATCATCTCAAGTTCTTATGTATACTAGTATGTCATCAAAATACACAACTACAAACTTGCCTAAGAATGCACGCAATACATGGTTCATTATTCTCATCAAAGTGCTAGGCGCATTTCTTTTTCAGTCCAAAAGGCATAACCAACCATTCATACAACCCATATTTGGTCTGAAAAGCAGTTTTCCATTCATCCCCTTCTTGAATCCTAATCTGGTGGTACCCACTTTGAAGATCAATTTGACTAAAGATAAAAGAGCCATGCAACTCATCAAGCATATCATCTAGTCTAGGAATGGGATGTCGATACTTTACCGTGATATTGTTGACCGCTCTGCAATCGACGCACATCCTCCAGGTCCCATCCTTCTTTGGTACAAGTCAAACTGGCACCGCACATGGACTCATGCTCTCTCTGACGTGCCCCCTGCTCATCAAGTCTTCCACTTGCCTCTGAAGCTCCTTGGTCTCGTCCGGATTACTTCGATAGGCGGGTCGGTTTGGTATGACAGCTCCAGGCACAAAGTCAATCTGATGCTCAATGCCTCTAATGGGTGGTAACCCACTTGGCACCAGTACAAATAATGAAAAATATTGTTGGGAACTAAATGAAGGTTTGCTTCATATCTACTTCATCTTTCAGATTTTTGATGCTATCTAGGATTTCCTTTTTTTTCTTTTGTGCATATTCGAATAGAAAGTGTAAAAACATCTTGCCAAGTAATATCATAGATAGAAAGATTTTGTTCTTTCTCCGAGGGTCAGAAGCTTGCTACTCTCGGCATTAGACGTCTGTCTCTCGCTGGGTGGAGGAATTGGTCAACTCATCAGGCTCATGACCTGAAGACTACAGGTTCGAATCCTGTCCCCGCACAAGAAGAGATTGCTTTTGACAGACGGACTCGCGTTAAGAAAAAAAGAAGGGAGATGAAGGCCAACCTTCGATATGCCTCTTCAATCAAGGGGCGGGCAGAGCCCTGATTATACCGGCGCGTTTGTTCATTATACCTTTGTTCTTTTATGGAATTGCCTGATGATTTGGATAAACTCAACGTCATAATTATGGAATTCTCTCCAAGAGCTGCAGAACTCACTACTCTCTTAGAAAGTCGAATAAGTAATTTTTATACCGGGTTTCAAGTTGATGAGATTGGTCGTGTAGTTTCCGTTGGGGACGGGATTGCACGTGTTTATGGATTGAATGAGATTCAAGCAGGAGAAATGGTGGAATTTGCCAGCGGTGTCAAAGGAATAGCCCTGAATCTCGAAAATGAAAATGTTGGTATTGTTGTCTTTGGTAGTGATACCGCTATTAAAGAAGGAGATCTTGTCAAGCGCACTGGATCTATTGTAGATGTTCCCGCGGGAAAGGCCATGTTAGGTCGTGTGGTGGACGCCTTGGGAGTCCCAATTGATGGAAAAGGAGCTCTTGGCGATCACGAACGACGACGTGTCGAAGTGAAAGCCCCGGGTATTATTGAACGTAAATCAGTGCACGAACCTATGCAAACAGGCTTAAAAGCAGTGGATAGTCTGGTCCCTATCGGCCGGGGTCAACGAGAATTAATCATTGGGGACAGACAAACTGGAAAAACAGCTATAGCTATCGATACTATATTAAACCAAAAGGAAATGAACTCTAAAGGCAAAGAGAACGAGACATTGTATTGTGTGTATGTAGCGATTGGTCAAAAACGCTCGACGGTAGCACAATTAGTGCAAATTCTGTCAGAAGCAAATGCTTTGGACTATTCCGTTCTTGTAGCAGCCACTGCTTCAGATCCTGCTCCTCTTCAATTTCTGGCCCCGTATTCAGGGTGTGCCATGGGGGAATATTTCCGGGATAATGGAATGCATGCATTAATTATCTATGATGATTTAAGTAAACAGGCGGTGGCATATCGACAAATGTCATTATTGTTACGCCGACCACCAGGCCGTGAAGCTTTCCCTGGGGATGTTTTCTATTTACATTCCCGTCTCTTAGAAAGAGCCGCTAAGCGATCGGACCAAACAGGTGCAGGTAGTTTAACTGCCTTACCCGTCATTGAAACACAAGCTGGAGACGTCTCGGCTTATATACCAACCAATGTCATCTCTATTACAGATGGACAAATCTGTTTGGAAACAGAGCTCTTTTATCGGGGAATTCGACCAGCTATTAACGTTGGATTATCTGTGAGTCGCGTCGGGTCTGCCGCTCAGTTGAAAACTATGAAACAGGTCTGCGGTAGTTTAAAACTCGAATTAGCACAATATAGGGAAGTAGCTGCCTTCGCTCAATTTGGGTCAGACCTTGATGCTGCCACTCAGGCATTACTGAATAGAGGTGCAAGGCTGACAGAAGTGCTCAAACAACCACAATATGAACCACTCCCAATTGACAAACAAATTGCAGTCATTTATGCAGCTGTCAACGGGTTCTGTGATCGAATGCCACTAGATAAAATTGCTCAATATGAAAAAGCTATTCTCAGTAGTATCAATCCAGAATTACTGAAATCATTCTTAGAAAAAGGAGGATTAACTAACGAAATAAAAAGGGAACTAGATGCTTTTTTAAAAGAAAGCGCTTTGCCTTACCTATAAAAGAAAAAGAAGATCGAGTTGAGCTCTTTCTTTTTTCATAAAAAAAATGATCTCGTCTTTTTTCTTTTTCTCGCAAATCAATATATATGGAAGCTTCTTCTCGCAAATAGATAGATATGGAAGAAGGAAAGAGAAAGTGGGTTATCAAGTTCTTGTTTCACCAAGGATTCTGGTTTCTGAGCATGGGTGTACTGATTTCACTGACTTCCATCAAAGAATCACTACGATGAAGAAATTCGATCAAAAAGACGGCATAGCTATTATAGACAAGCTGGCCGGGTTTGGCTGGGTCAACTGTGGCTTGTTGGCTTTCTAATCGATGAGGCATTCTTTCCTAGCAGCGGGGAGAATGGCGCCTAAGCCAGATCCCATGGTGCAAGTTCGTTCAATCAATCGAGCTTGGACGTTTGGGGACTGGTCTCATCAGCTTCGAAAGTCAAAGTAAGTGGCGCATTTTGGTTGATGGAATACAATAGCGACCTTCCCTGCCTGAAGTAGGTAGGGACATAAGAGCAACTTTGTAGCGCGTTTCGCGACGTGTTCATATTCAGACTGAATCCGAGTGGGGGCAAGGCGGCGGGCTGGGCTTCCCCCATGGAGTGAGTGTACGATAGGAGGACAAAGGGCGCAGCGTGAGATCTCTATAACAGAAGAAAAAAGAAGGTTGGATCGATGGTAGGGGCGAGGAATCAACCTTTCAATCAAGTTATATAAGCAGCTTTGGAAAAGCGTGAGTCGAAAACCAATTCTCCGATGTCTGTTTCGTTATTACAACCTTCTTTTTTTATGTCAAAGACAAAAAGCTACGCGCAAATTCTCATTGGATCTTGGTTGTTCTTAACAGCGATGGCTATTTATTTCAGTCTTTGGGTAGCACCGCCAGATTTTCAACAAGGTGGAAATTCTCGTATTCTGTATGTACATGTTCCTGTGGCTTGGATGAGTCTAGTTATTTATATCGCAACGGCTATAAACAGTTTCTTGTTCCTATTAACAAAACATCCCCTTTTTCTTCGCTCTTCCGGAACCGGTACAGAAATTGGTGCTTTTTTGACGTTGTTGACCTTAGTGACTGGGGGTTTTTGGGGAAGGCCTATGTGGGGTACCTTTTGGGTGTGGGATGCTCGTTTAACTTCTGTATTCATCTTGTTTTTGATTTACCTGGGTGCATTGTGTTTTCAAAAGCTTTCTGTCGAACTGGCTTCGATTTTCATCTGTGTTGGACTGATCGATATACCAATAATCAAGTTTTCAGTCAACTGGTGGAATACATTGCATCAACCTGGGAGCATTAGCCGATCTGGTACATCCATACATGTTTCTATGCTCATTCCCATCTTGTCTAACTTTGCTAACTTCCTCTTATTTACCTTGATTTTGTTCGTTCTGGAAACACGTCTTCTTATTCTATCTTTTCTCGAATCCTCCTTAACGGAAGAAATAGAAGCTCGAGAAGGAAACAAAAACCTAGTTCACTCGCTGAGATTGTCGAAAGAATAAAAAATGGTTTGTTTCTGGCGCTTTTCCATATTCTCATATATCTGAGTTTCGAAAGAGGTAGCCTCGCAAAAGAAGTCCAAATTCTTCATGTTCAGGAGCAAAGGACTGAAAATCCTTCTGGAAAGAATCTCCCCCTGACCCCAACGAATGAATGACTTCTTTGATGCTTAACACAGGATCGCTTTTCAGTTCACTCCTTTCCGCGTCAGTGTCGTTCGCTAGCTTTCAAACCGCAAAAAAGAAGACACTGAGGCAAATCCCCCAACATCATTAGCCCCTGAGGGCCCCTTCTGATAACGACTAGCAAAGTGCAATCTTCATATCATGAAAAATCTGTCTCGATGGCTTTTCTCCACTAACCACAAAGATATTGGTACTCTCTATTTCATCTTCGGTGCCATTGCTGGGGTAATGGGCACATGCTTCTCCGTACTGATTCGTATGGAATTAGCCCGACCCGGCGATCAAATTCTTGGTGGGAATCATCAACTTTATAATGTTTTAATCACAGCTCACGCTTTTTTAATGATCTTCTTTATGGTGATGCCTGCGATGATAGGTGGATTTGGTAATTGGTTTGTTCCTATTCTGATAGGTGCACCTGACATGGCATTTCCACGATTAAATAATATCTCATTCTGGTTGTTGCCCCCAAGTCTCTTGCTCCTCTTAAGCTCAGCCTTAGTAGAAGTGGGTACCGGCACTGGGTGGACGGTCTATCCGCCTTTAAGTGGTATTACCAGCCATTCTGGGGGAGCAGTGGATTTAGCCATTTTTAGTCTTCACCTATCAGGTGTTTCATCCATTTTAGGTTCTATCAATTTTATCACAACTATCTTCAACATGCGTGGACCAGGAATGACTATGCATAGATTACCCCTTTTTGTGTGGTCCGTTCTAGTGACAGCATTCCTACTTTTATTATCACTTCCGGTACTGGCAGGGGCAATTACAATGTTATTAACCGATCGAAACTTTAATACAACCTTTTTTGATCCTGCTGGAGGGGGAGACCCCATCTTATACCAGCATCTCTTTTGGTTCTTCGGTCACCCTGAGGTTTATATTCTCATTCTGCCTGGATTCGGTATTATTAGTCATATCGTCTCTACCTTTTCGAGAAAACCGGTCTTTGGGTATCTAGGCATGGTTTATGCCATGATCAGTATAGGTGTTCTTGGATTTCTGGTTTGGGCTCATCATATGTTTACTGTGGGCTTAGACGTTGATACCCGTGCCTACTTCACCGCAGCTACCATGATCATAGCTGTCCCCACTGGAATCAAAATCTTTAGTTGGATTGCTACTATGTGGGGAGGTTCGATACAATACAAAACACCCATGTTATTTGCTGTAGGGTTCATCTTTTTGTTCACCGTAGGAGGGCTCACTGGAATAGTTCTAGCCAATTCTGGACTAGACATTGCTCTACATGATACTTATTATGTGGTTGCACATTTCCATTATGTACTTTCTATGGGAGCCGTCTTTGCTTTATTTGCAGGATTTTACTATTGGGTAGGTAAAATCTTTGGTCGGACATACCCTGAAACTTTAGGACAAATACATTTTTGGATCACTTTTTTCGGGGTGAATCTGACCTTCTTTCCAATGCATTTCTTAGGGCTTTCGGGTATGCCACGTCGCATTCCTGATTATCCAGATGCTTACGCCGGATGGAATGCTATAAGCAGTCTCGGTTCTTATATATCCGTAGTTGGGATTTGTTGTTTCTTCTTGGTCGTCACCATCACTTTAAGCAGTGGAAAGAACCAAAAATTTGCGAACATTGCTTGGGCTGGTGACCAAAATTCAACCACACTAGAATGGATGGTACAAAGTCCTCCAGCCTTTCATACTTTTGGAGAACTTCCAGCTATCAAGGAGACAAAAAGCTCGATGTAAAAAAAGATAACCGAATCTCAGATAAGAACCTAACAGAACTTTTCCAAATGTGGGTGATACGAGCTTTTTCACATTGTCAAAAGGTTGCTTGCCGGGTGGGGACGGAGGAAGATCCGTTCAATCTCGCACCAATGAGAGGCCAACGAAGCTTGATCACCCCATCTACTTTGCAAGTAGACGACTTTCTTTCATTGTTGGATTCAATGGAGTTCATCAGTTCGGAGCAGTCCGAATCAAGTTTCTCCATGTCAGCCATATAGCTTTCCATCTTCTGAAGGAGTTCGCGGTATCTTTGCTGAACTAAAGCAATAGTGCCGCCTTCCCTTTGAGCCTTGGATATGAGATCAGAAGCCTCCCTTTGAGCAAGGGGAAGCATATCGGCTGAACGGTTACTCACAGATAGCTGTCAAACCTGTGCCCAACCGCTTATTGGACTGGTTGTAATATAATTCGAGGGCAGAACTCTTCTCAGTATCAGGGAGTATTTCTTTAGGGAATTTGGAGCATTAGAAATGCCAGCATTCAGTTCAGCCATCAAACTGGAAACATACTTATCCAAATCAGCACACTGTGCTTTTGTGGGTTCGGGTATAACTGTCAGCGGGACCCCTGACACTAGAACAGCAGAGGTCAGACGATCAGCCTCCTCGCCCAACTGAATTGATGAGGTGGTAGGGATGGAACCGTCTCTTAAGGAATCAAGGACCTTCGCATGGAGGTCAACCCACATGGCTAACTCTTGGGCTTTGTCTGTGGCCACAGATTTGGCCTGTGCTTACTCACGAGCCTGGAGTTCAAAGGAGCCACGCGATTTCTCAGAAAGGGAGGGAGAACTTACTCGGTAGAATCACTTGCACAACGAGACTACTTCACATCCCACCGATCAGGAAGGGAGCCCTACCATAAGGAGAACACATTACCTGATAAGGGCGTAGCGAAGTACTCCGGGGTCTTGTGATTCGTAGGGATAGGTTGTGGGGGAAGGCGGGGAATCTGAATCTCCAGAGTGCTTCGATAGATCGATGAAGGAATGAAATAATCCAATCTGTTCTTCTTTGATGTTTACACCAATCCAACTAGAAAAGACAGGGCTGAAAACAGAGCGAACGAAAGGTGGTTCTCCGCAAACATAGAAATGAGTAGCCAGAGAAGGAAGAGAAGCATTCGCATTAATGTTAACAGACCAGAACACATACCCTAAGAGATCACAAATCAAGCAAGTTCACCCGAAATCAAAGCCATATAACTTTTGAGTGGGCAAATGAGCCCGTAGGTATTACGATTTTGGTCGTAGATCAGAGTGATTGTAAATGAATGAAACTGAAAGCCAGAATTGATTCCATTTCTCAGTTAAGAGTGAGTGTTCATAAGACTAAAAAGAAAAGGCATCTTTGTAGTTCAATTCCGCTTTGGATAAAGAAAGTTCACCTGTACGCTTGGAATCAGTCTGCAAAAGGGAATGTTGAGTTCGGCGCAGAGGATATGGGGTGTTCACTATTGAAACCAATAACATCAAGTATATAATTACCTGACAGTGGTAATTACGGGCAGATGTAGAAAGTAAGATTGCAGTACCTGAAGATGATGAAGCTTGAAAATGTGCAGAATTAGTATTGCGACGAGAGGGGGTGGATCTTTTGGGGGTAACAGACGGTGTGCGATGTTTGGGAGACCTGGACAAATCTCGCCTCGCATCTGTGTTGTCTTCGAATACCCGTCCTTCCCTTGGTTCAGGAGTCAAACAGGATATGATAAGGTTGGAGGGATCAAGTTGGTTAACCATGGACGCAAAGGTTTCCCGCTTGCCGTCCAAGTCTAAATCCCAGTTTCATAATCTCTATGCTCGAAACATTCGACGTTGATTGCTGGGTCAAAAGCGGATAATTCTCTCTATCCAAGTGCAGCTACTGTTTATAAAGCACCCTCCTGTAGTTCTGGTGAAAGCTATGAATGTGGGGGTGGTATGCTTTCTCGAAGACAAGGTTTACAGAAGATTCTACAGTTTCTCCATTTGGGACAAAAAAGGTATGTTTGCTTCCGAGATTTGTCTTTTCCAGTACGAAGAAAGATTAGCTGTCTGGACCGGGGGTTGAAGAGAACTAAAGGTACCGCCCACTCTGATAGACCTTCGGAAAGCGAATCCGGAAGTCCCTTTTTGACAATGTATGGTACGGAAACAACCGATCCACGTACTCGATCCAAAGAAACTTCTTTGAAAAAAAGCCGGTTCGGTTCTACAGAGCCTTAAATAGAAAGTATGAAAGCACCTTCCACTCAAAACCTGACCCATCAAAGCAGCTATAGTCAAGTATGTCCCAACGAAAAGCCCGTCTCTAGGTGCGGCGCACTTGGTGTTATGCCAAGGCTGCTGCTCCCAATACTGAAGAATTTGCTGGCGCATCCTAAGCATCCCATTTCTTTTATCAATACCCAGGTTTCATCCTCCTCGGAAACTTTCTCGAGACAATTGGATTGGTAATCGGATGATTCACTCGGCTCGCAGGAATCTTATCTACCCTCAATTTGACTTTTGCCTCAACTGTATGAACTAAGTTCCGCTATCGCTTCTCTTTCATAGTCTCCCTAGCCCGAGGCAAAGAACCAGTGAGAGCATCATCTGACAAAAGTGTGGACCAGTTACTTATCGAGTCAATAAGCCAAAAGAGCTTTCTGGTCGATAAGTCAACAGATGTTCTCCTGGGGCAGACTTCCCAAAAGAAGGCGCCCCACGCCGAGTTCTGAAGCCATGGGAGTGCCCGGAAAAAGACCGCCTCATAGTCAGCACCGCAACTTTATTAACCGAAAGCATAACCTCTTTCTTCCTTCGAGACGCTTTACACTATACGTCTCCCCTCTACTATCCGATTCCCTCGGAACATTATCCCTTCCTTCCCCCCTCGTCACATTAGTCTAGTAGTTCCTCACTGTTATCAACGTGCCTTGTCAGATCGGAAAAAGACGAAGCCCTTTGATGGGTCCCTTAAAGCGACTGGGACTACCTTTTGGTCTTTCTCCCAACAAAGCCCCTGGGGATTCCTTCCTTCGTTCGTCCCCTTACCTTGGACTGATTGTCTTTTGGCATACGGCGCATTCTAGTGATTCAATGAAATGCTCAGCGCAGCTATGGTATGAGAGGAAGAAGGTAAGTAGGAAAGAAGACTTGTCTTGTTCGTAACTCGCCAAGAGTATGGTATTCCCAGACTGGGGCTCGCAACTCTTTCTATTTTGGAGGTTGAGGAATCGGGATTCAAGAAACAAGCAGACAGAGGGATGGCAGTAGCACCAACGGAAGATGCAAGTTCATTTCATTCGGAGTCTGATAGTTGTTAGGAGCAAAGCTTAGTAACGAAAGAGTCCTTAGAGGCACCTGAGAAGAAAGAAGGGGCAAGATAATAGGCAAGCTTCTTCAGTAGGCAAGTAACGGAGAGAACTTCTGCCAAAGCCAGTAGTTTGTCTAATCTCATCTCAGGATTGCTTCGAAACTGGACACTATATGTTTCTCACCCAAGCGAGGAAATTGATCCCTCATTACGTGCCGTAGTGACTCGGCTGTTCCGAGCATATAGGTCGTTCAAGAAGCTCATCCTCTGGAACTAGAATCTCTCTTTCCTTTTGTTGTGTTTGTGATGCTTGGATGTCTGATGCCCGGGCAAAGCCTCTCTTAATAGCTTGATTCAAATCCAGCTAGATCAATCGACAACACACTCATTCCCAGGAAAGTCAATCTCCAATCTCAAAAAAAGAGAGAAGAAGTTGTGCATAGAAGGAGATCAAAGACTTCAGAGAGTCAGACAAGTTGAGTCCGAAAAGTACTGACTGAAAACGAAGCAAAGATCGGCCTTAGTGCTAACTTCCCCTTAGGGAATAATAGAGAAGAAGTTCCATCATTTCTTCTATGCGACACACGGTTGATACTCAGTCCTAGCGTTCTTTCTAGTCCGTCAAAGTTCTTCGTTTCGTTGGTGAAACCCACGTCAAAACCATGGCCCATCAGCAGCCTCATTCGGGTTCAGGGTCCAGTTATTCTCCCATCATGCTATGATATGAGGGAAAAGGTGAATATTGGAGAGAGAAATGGACATATGATCATACTTGGTTCTTTATATCTTTCTGGCCTCCCATCTCATCTTCGTAGTTCTAATTCACGTCTTTGAAGTATAAATAGGAAGGCGTCTTATTCTGTTCTTATACCACAGATGTGTGATTATTTGGATTGAATATATAAGGAGGATATAAGGCAAATAGATGGTCATCGGGTCCTTACGACTTGTTAGTTTGTCAAACCAAACTGCTGTCTAAGACATATCAATTATCCCCACTGCGAGTTCGCTTTGTACCCAGCGAGGAAATGCCTGAATAGAAGGACAAAATAGGTTCACTGCATAATATCTACACGGCTGCTATGTCTTCTTCTCCTGGTCATCATGTAATTGTTTTGTCTTCGATGGCAGATACCCTGATTTGGATGGGATTCTCATATCTGATATGTAGGAATGATCGTGATATATTTGTTCAAAAGGAGAATTGGCTTTCCAATCTTCAGAAACTTGAGAATGTGGATAAGTTTGATTGCGTGGACTTCACATACGCTCTAAGCTCCTTTCCTCCCAGTCAGATCTTTGAGATTGTCCGATTGGAGACGGTTTTCTATTCTCATTATTCACCTCGATATTTTCGACCCCAATTATTGATGATCATACTGGTCTTATTATGCCCGATATGACTTTGAGAGAGGTTTCACCGAGAAACGGATTTTCTGTGGCAATCCTCAATCGAGTACTCAAAGACACTTTTTTCCGGTTTTTGAAGCAGAAATATCCACGTGTCCCTTGCTATCAATTGAGTGATTCAGCTTATATTGTGATGAACAGAATGGATGCGCTTAGGTTCGACGAAACTGCGTCACACGAACTATTCGAGCCGCTGGCTCTACGTTGCGATATCCACACTCTTTTGCCAGATTCGGGCGCACTACAAGTGTGAAAGAGGGGTGTGAAAATGAATTGGAAGGGCAGAGTCGTTGTGTTTTAGATAAAGCGTTCATCATAGACTCTCTGCACGTCCAGTTTGGGAATTGTGCCTGAGACGGCAGAAAGAACAGCCAGCCAGGGCCGACCCTACTCCATCCCAATGTGATTCAACCACTCCATTTGTGAACGAATCTTGGCATTTGAGATGGGATTCTAATAGAATGAAATTGTTTTGAATATAGAATAAGAAAGAGAAGAGATTGGTCTGAAGTACGAAAGGCTCGGTTGGTAAGGTAGATACGTTGGTGTCAAAGATGGAGCGACAGAAGAGGGAGAGTATAAGGAAGGGGAAGCTTTGACGATGCATCAGTCTCTCATCCGGGGCATTCCTCTAGATCAAACAAACCGAGTACTCGTAGCCGCCCTTTTCCGCCATGCGAGCACTCCTTTCCCGGGCGTACAATTTGCGAAAAGGTGGAGAATGGTTTCAAGGCCCGTAGAATGCATTTTCAAAAGAGGACGTCTGCTGCCTTCTGATACGGCCAGGCCCCATCTCTTTGAGGGATGACACAGAGTAGGTCGTCCGCGTAACGTTGCAAAAAGACAAAGCGGGAAGGAAAGCTTGCTTAGCCAACACACGTATAATTGGGGGGAAGGGTAGAGTGGGTGTTACGAGATAGCTAGCCTCCAAAGTATTTAGCTGTATAGGGTAAGTACTGATGAATGAGAAGAAGTGATTGATAAAGAGAGATGGTTGTTCTGGTCCATTCCATTCAAACAGACAGTGGCTCAGAAACTCCACCATCGTCTACATTTGGAGGTAGCGGACCGGATCGACTTTCATATTGTTTGATTAGGATCTTTCACTGATTCTCGTACTTTATGAAGAGCATCGAAATTCTTTGAGCACTTAGCGATGTATATGATTCATGGTCGTGTAGCGGGATAACTGCCTCGGTAGGAGCTGATCAGACCCTGTACGTCAGATGTCTTTATGTCAAAAGATCAATTTGGATTGACATAGAGCCTGATATGAGACAAAACCTTTCTCCGTATAACCACCGAGCAAAAGGTCAGAATCGAACTTGTCAACCTTTGATCCAGCTGATATATAACTCACGCCATTTCGTCCTTCCAAATCTGAAGGAAGTGGGATTCGTACCCATGATACAATCTTCTTGTATGTTGATTTAGTTCACCAATGCCTTAAGCCATTCCGCCTTTTGGGAAGGTCTGGTGTTTGTATTCAGTTCATTTCAGAAGTTTGTCAGCTTGTTTGTTGCTTGACCTCTTCCATTTTTTCCAAAACCTTGACTTACTACGCAATTCTAGGCAGGACCAGATTCAGCGCATTGACACCAAAGTGCAATCTTATCCAACGTAGCATCTATATACAAACAATTGCACAGGATCGCTTCATTCTGTATCTCCCTCCTTCCATCAGGGTATGAGTTTTCAAGATGAAATGGTCATCAATTACTAAGTGCCAGTCGATACTAAGCGAAATGCTGGAATACATATTATGTGAATCCATAAGTCGAGATCTTGTATATTTGATATGGATGTCAAGGGAGGTAAACAGAAATCCTTTCCCTCTGGGACAGATGTTCCTGGGTGAATCGATGTGTACAGATGGACCGGCTTTCACAGATATGGTTATTCAGGTGTACCGATAGGGTAATATGCGGGTTCTTCTACTCCATCAACTTTGGAAGTGGATCTGCCGTTGGGTCTCAATGTCGATCTCAAAATGGATCTAAAATGGGCTATGGATATAGAGCGAAATCGATCACTGGTTTTGGGGAATGGATCTCAGCCTTGCCTTGCTTCTGCTAGCTCTCGAGATGGAAAGCCTTATTTCATAACCTTGCTGACTTTGCTACTGGATTTGCTACGTGGGCTTCCACAGATGCTACTGAAAGCTATGAATCTGGACCTAGAACTACTCGTCTTGGTGCATATGCTTCCTTAGTTACTGATGCTGCTCCTTTGTAGCTCTAGCTGAAGCCATAAGAGGCGTTAACTAAAGCTTCTATTGGCACAAAACTGCATTTTAGCACGGCGAAGGGGCTAGATTGATTCGGATCCCCTTTCTGAGACAAATTCTCTTTCTGTCTTTTTTCCCGGTCTTTGACAAATTGCCGATTCCCGCTTGAAGCTCACACAGTTGGTTACCGCAGACATTAACTGGCACTCCACTCCTTCAGACTAGCAAATCAAGCAAGAAGTACTGACAGTGCACCAAAGCGAACCAACCCTCTTCCAAACACTAGGGAATCAGTATGGTTTGATCACGGGAATGAATGACTAGTAGAATGTATTTGAATGGGAGGATGGCAAGGAAACTCAATGATTCACTGGTTCCGATTCTGAGTCCATCAATGTTTTGTAGATTCTTCGACTCAATTGTTTAGTACTTCAATAATAGCGCTATATAATCTAAGCAAGCCAAATCTGCCGGAAGTTGGAAAGCCAGGTCTTGTATTTGCCGGAACTTCTGCTTTGATGAGATAGAAGGAGATAGTATGTGTGAAGGGCTCAATAAATCGACGAATCAATCCCAGTTCAAATGAGACCTCAACTGCACTTGTCTTTCCTGCATATATTCAGTTGGTGAAAGGCTATGTTGAAAAGAATGAGAATTCGCATTTGACGAATCCCTATAATCGGCTCACCCAGTTGATGCTCACTTGTCAAAATCAACATATGAAGGTGAAGAATCCGGTAACTATATAACCTCTGGCCTTGATTCAAGAACAAGCTTTGCTCTTTCAAGACGACAGCCCCGCTATTTACTGACAATCAGACTTCTTTGACTACTGATTTCCTATTTAATGGAAGGATTGATCTGTTTGGTATTGGGCGTGCAGATCTCAATCCAATTTCTGATTCCCTAGTGATGAAACTTCAAAGCAAGATTGAGAAAGCTCCTCCGGATTCGCAAGCTTTTTGTCCAGTGTCAGATTCGGTCGCAGATCTTTCAGCATCTCCAAACTAGTAGGGATTTGGACTTCCATTGAAAACGTTGACATAGAATCAACAGAACCACAGAACTACTTCTCGTGATGAGCTATGTACCTCGGGAAGTGTACTTTCTACTCCGTGCTAAGGAGAAGTTTGAGTTCTATTTGTCGCTCAACCATCAAAGCTCGCTCAGTTCCCACTGAATATGTGCTTCTTTTGATTTGAGAACTGAAGTCAGAATAGGATTCTCCTCTGCCCGTGTTTTCTATGAGCCTTTTCCTATATTGACTTTCTAGGAACTTTGTATCTAGGTGACTGAATTGGTCTGACTTACTCGGAGTGGAAAAAGGGAAAGGACAAGATCTATATCAGATCGGGCACATAGGCCGCGTATTAATCTATTCAATAGGCTGAAGCCAGAGTAGGGAAAGGCTATTCCTTCATTCTTGTGAATTGGGTTGGGGAAGAAAGGAAGGTGACAGTGACAGATAGGTCCGCTTTTTTCCGAGTTCTTTTTGATCTAAAAGAGCCGGCGTGCAAGTGAGCTACTAGACAGATTCTCAAGACATAAACGAGAGCGATGAATTGTGGCTGCCTCTCATTATCTTTCTTTCGGGCAGGAAAGCTGTGTTATTTCAGTGAAGAAGCTAGGACAACGAATTCCATTCCTCAAAACAAGTGTTTTTGATCAGCTCATAAAGCATCAGTCTCAGGCGAGAGGGGGTGGTGATTTCCAAGCCTTCCCTATGGGTAGTTCAACTATAGAATTTCTCAGCCTTCACTTAACTGAGCAGAGAGGGAGATATCAGTCGAGAAGAGTGCCTGGAATTCTCAGCCTGCACTTAGCTGTCCTGCCAGAGAGGGAGATATCAGTTAGGGTCCGGAAAGAGAGAGGACCTCCGGCTTAGCTTTGGAAAGAGAGAGAGGACCTCCGGCTTGGTAAGAAAAAGTACCACTCCCTTCTTATATGTGATGTATAAGTGTCTAGGTGTTGACTGATTGTTCCGGGAGTTGTTAGGGCTCCCTCCTTCTAAGTGAAGTGTCTGTGGTCTTTCCTAGCTTCGGTACTGCTCTCATTCTATGCGATTTCTGTATCTTTTGTCCTCTTTGTTAGCTGGGTGACTTCCGCTATCCGGCCTAGCTTTGGAAAGAAATGGAAGGCATACGTGAGAAGTTAGAAGAGATCTGCCCTTCGACTTAGCTTTGCCTTGCTTTGTTCGGAAAGTGAGTGGTCCTTCGACTTACCTTTGGATGGCTCGGTTGGTCAAGATAGAAGAGAGGGGCTTCGGCTTTGGAGTGCTTGCTTCGGAAAGTGAGAGCTCTGATAGGAGCAATGGAAAGAGGAGTATAAGAGGGAAAGGGTAGAGGCCAAGTCAAAGATCTATGATTAGGAAAAAGATGTCACTTTGCTTCCGGGGAAGACGAGAGATCAAATTGACAAGGTGGTGGTTGAGTGACCTACTTGTCGGCGCATTACAGGGAAGAATGGTTTCAGTCTGATCCCATGAATAGAAAGCGAAACATATCCCCAATTTGCAACTCCTTGAGCTGGAGTGGTTCCATCGTCATAGTCTTTTCGCCACATTCTCGCAAGCCGCTCTCTTCAGAGTCTCAAAATGAATGCCTTGATCGCTCTTTCCATACCAATTCTAGCTAGGTCCATTGGAATCAAAACGTAATATACTGGTCCTATCTGAGTGTATGCATTCATCTTCGCTTCAAGGAACCTGCTTGAAAGAGTGCCTACGATTCAGGCTCTAGATCCAATCAAGATGACCGATTCATTTCTAGATACATACGAGATTTGTTAGAAGACCACAGTTGGGGCTCGTCAAAAAAGCAAGCAAGCACGAGCATACTATGCCTATGCCACAAGGCAAGAAAAGTACGAATGATAAGAGGACAGTCAAGAGCATCTGTAGGCGAGCAAGACAGCGTAAGGAAAGAAATCCGCATAAGAGAAGTCAAAAGGCTGCTATCCAAGCTTAACCCACCAACCTCTCTTCGCCGGGGGGTAGTTCGTTACGGGCATCTTATTCAATTAGGCCAGCAAATGATGAAACTGAGCCAGAAAAAAGATCCCTAACTTATATGCTTTTGACCTATCATATGATTTCGCGGAGCATGAGTCAACCTTCTATTCTCAAGATGGAATCGATGAAATTGGAGTGCCTGGCAATTCTGAAATAACCAATACGAAAGCCGGTTCGGAATCTCAAGTGCGTCAGCCTGAATCTGAGGTACGAAAGTTTCGAAGGTTGCTTCTTTCTTAATCTGAAGTAGGCCAACGAGGTTTTTTCTTCTGACCCTATACCAGGAAAGTTCTGATTTGTGCGCACGAAGCGATTTGCTTTGCAGGGATGGGCTTTGTTACCAAAGGTAGGTACGTCGGACTAGCTCACCAAATAGGAAAGTCGACGTTAACGGGGCGCGTCAGACTCCGGGGCGGGATATAATAACATTTGAAAGGAGACGATTTCAATTCCTATTTGGAGGAGGCAAGATCTGAAACTTAAGAATAAGAGGCCCGCCTCTAACCAACAATATACTGCTTCAGTCAACTGCTGAAGGTTATTTGTCTCGCGGATCAACTTCCTCGGCTGAAAATAGAAAGGATTGATCACAGACCAAGAGGTGTGGAAGGATGCCAGTCAGTTCATTCTGCTCCTCGCTAGCTCAAAAGGTGACTCTGTTTCCTAGTCCGTTGCAATAACTACTACTCATGCATACCTAACCTAGTCTTTTCCATCAAAAACTCATCTGCAGCAGCTTACCTATCCCCAATAAAACCATTGAAACTATATATGATACCCGCTCTTCTCTATTAGGTAGCCGGCCCCAATGCCTAATCAGCCAGAAGGACCTCTTCTTCAGCAGCAGAGTGGTGAAAAGCAAATCCATGGCCTCTCATCGACACTCATCTTTCTGTCTTTTTGACTTACATAAACTCCTATTCTGAAACTTCATTTCCTTAATGAAATTCTATTTTCCGGGAAAAAGAGTCCCTTCATTTTGTTTCTTTTTTATGTCTGTTTGATCTGTCTATTTGGCACGTTCTAGTTTCTTTATGTAGCTTGTTCCCTTACCTGGGATTCCAAAGAATAGGTAGTGTTAGGTTAGCTGCTAGCTACAGACCGGATTGAGTAGTAAAAGAACGTTACCACCCTGCCCCTGGCTCCCCTAGGTAGGGAAGAGAAGTTGAAGGTCTCTTTACTTTTACTGAGAAATAGTCTCGCTTGCTTAAGATAAGAAGAAGAAGTTAGGTTTACCAGCCAATGTGAAAAGAAAACCAACAATGGTGACTCTCTTCCAGAGCTTTCCCACTTTCATCTAAAAGAATAGAACTGCTAACCCGGAACAGGAATCAGATCCTTTAGATACAGAACAATCTCCAAAATAGGATGCTCCATGGAGTACTAGTATTCGAAGGGATTACTTCTCAGGAGGAGAGAAAGAGTAGCCGTTGTTGGTGTAAGCTTATCAGCTGTTGAATAAGCAGTGTTAGCAATATACGCTTTTGTTGAAATAAAAGCTCTTGGGTTCATAACCGGTCCTATGAAATCAGTTGCACATGAATATGGTCATCTCGGCTTGACCTTTCCCGGGATTGATCCCTGGCTTTGATTCTTTCGATCTCTGGTCTGCCCGTCTGTAACCAATGCCTGGATGACTGTCTTTACAGTCTTCCTTCCCAGATTACCCTTCCCGGGCCAGCTTAACTTAGAAGAGAAGGGCTGTACCCGTGTACTCAACCAGAAATCTGAGTGCATGACGCATATCATTTTTCTGTCTAATGTTGAGGAGGCCTTCGAGTCCAGTAGTCATTGATCCGCCCACACTAGTGTACTATTTACAATTAGCTTGGGAGAACCGCTAGTTACTATAAGAGAGTAGCAAGGGCTGAGCTGCTCCACCCGAAGCAGGGGCAGGGGGGAAACCAACAGCATATCTTCCATCTCGAGATGGTGATTGAGATCCAAGAAGCTATAAGCACCGGAGCGAGCACCAATATCACTTGAATTTGAAGGAGCAGAAAGATCCGGAAATGTGACAAGCTTTTTGCGAAATGCATTTCAGGGTCGATGCCCCTGTTATTTTCACCATCGGCATTCCTGGCCATGTCATCCAAGGCAGAAATGGCTAGACCGGTTTCATCGAATACCCTATTGTATCTTTTTCGGACGACCCGCCTTGAACCGCCCAACATCGGTATCATACATAGCCTGTCCCCACTCCCACCGATTGCCGCCGCAGATGATGATGGGTCTTCGTAGGCTTCATCTCTATCTTGAGATTCGGCAAATGCTTACTCTTCTAAAGGTACGGACTTTAGCCGCTGCTGCTTTGGATGCGAAGAATTCTTCTGAATATGCTTTGGCGGATGAAAGGGCGCAGGATTCGGCAGGTGAGTCAACGTATTCGGATGCCCTATATCTCCCACGGTGAAACAGAATTCTTTAATGAAAAAAGCTACCTTCCGGCGCAAGCAAATCAAAAGGGGCTTCTATTCCGCCTTAAAGGCTTTTGACGTTTTTCCTTACCCACACATAGAATCGAATGAATTGGATTCCTTCCCAGGAACTGAGTCCTACCCATTCCTCGATTCAGCTACGAATGCTTCTATATCCGGCATCCGTCGGGTTCAGCTACGGGAAAAAGAAGAGTTGTTGGGTCGGGAATGGGGGAAAGAGGTCGGTTTGGCTGATACTTCAGATTTGGCTTCGGCACGATGTGAATGGGATTGAGATGGAGATTCTGAGGCGTCTGCCTATGGGAAGGAATGAAGATAGAGATGCGTCATGCTAAGGCGGTTTGGATGGGGGGACCGAACCATCCTTTCCTTTCTTCCAATTCCGTATCTAATGACATGACGACATCTCCTTCTTTAAGGAGCAGAATGAATTTCAGGGTGGATGGAGTTCGCTCGTCCTATTTGATCCGCCGATTCTTTTCATAGAAAGAAATCAATCTTATTGGCATCAGACTTTTTCTTCTTTTTGCATTTGAGAACCAGTAGATGCAAGTTGAGTTGACGAGCATAGATGAACCACAGTACCAAAAGTACGTGCGATTCTCATCGTTATTCCCAACGCTACATCATGAGATAATAGCGTATGGTACTTTTTTGAACATTGAGCATTCACCAGAGGGTTTGTTTTCAAGTGCCTACGTATTATGGCCTGAGTGGGTTCGGTATGTATTCGATCGCCAGAACACTCAAATAACGAGGGCTTGTCTTGACTTGTTTGAGCGGACGGTTGGTCCAATGTTACCAACTACTTGGGAAGCAGAAATGCCAGATGTACCAGGAAGGTTCTCTTGGTCTTTAGAGGTCAAAGGCGGATCTTTGCCATAGGAAACTACGTAAAGCAGAGATTGCTCTACCCCTTCCATCAATGGCTTGGTGAAGTTCTCAGGCAAATTCCTTTTGATGCTACTTACAACCAGACAGGACCATGAAGGTTTTTGAAGGTCATTCGTGTTTTTCTTTTGATCTCAAGTCTGCGACCGATCGTTGGCCGCTTCTTCTTCTTTTTGAAGTCGTTAGCGTCTTGTTTGCTTCCACCACAGCAGGTGAATTAGTGAACACTACCCTCGGTCACAATACCTGAGACCTTCCTACTCGGAAGCGTCGTCATCTTTGTTTTCGGGCGGGCCGGCCATTAGGTTCTTAGTCCTCTTGGCCTCTCTTCGCGTTCTCACATCATATTGTGGTGTGGTATGCAGCAGAATGAGTATATCCAGGACAATCTTTCTTCCAGTAAACGGTACTGGGTGATGATGTTGTGTTAGGTGATGCTAAGGTGGCACCCAAGTATGAGGAAGTTTTTGTTTGTGTGGCCTACAAGTGACGATCTCTCGACAAAAGTCATTGATCTCACAAAGGGGTGCTTTTGACTTTGCCAAGCCAAGCGCTTTAGAGTTCAGAAGGTCGTTCGGGACTGAAGTGCAATATCCTTCAGAGCATTAATGCATTGGACTTCACCATATGGTTGACTATCTATCCATGACCGATATATATAAAGTGAGAAGCTTGACTACTGGCCCTTCGTCTTGGCGGTTATGGGTACCGAGTCTTATCACCTAGTTTGCATAAGCAAACGAAGCCATGCATAAGGCTGCGCCGCTCTCTATGAGAAAGAAAGGGTCCATTGGAAAAGGTTAGCCTGGCGGAGTTGTGGTTAGGCCGAGCCCTTCCTTTTTATACGTATCTTAAGGGAATCATCATCTCTTTTTCTGCTACGGGAGTGAGGACCAAACTTCAGGTTACGGATGAGGAGTCAGATCCTTCTGCGGGTCATGAGGAGATGGCTACAAGGACTGTGGTGCGGTGCGTAATTGGATGAGCCAGTGGCTCACCTATATTCACTGGTACTATCAGATTCAAAGTTATGGGTGTACTGACCTATATAAGGACTGATCGAGGCCTCCCGTAGAAGGGAAGTGGTATTCCAGACCTTTGCGAGATGAAAATCTTTTGCCTTTTGGTTTACTATGGAAGGTCTTCGATATGGTCGCCGGGAAGAATCCAGGTTGGATGGTCCCTGCACTTAGTAGCACTGTTGGTTGCAGTGTACCACCAATCTACTTATGCCGGGGGTACAAAGGTACTTATTTTCTGGTCTCACGTGTTGGGCTTAATCAACCTCACGTGATAAAAGGCCTTATCGTGTATCAAAAAGAGAAGAAAACAGGCGATAGATGAAACTGATTTCGGTCCATAGTCAAAGCTCATTTCGCCTAAGCCCGATTATGGTATAGATAGAGGCAGATTGTCATGTCATGGATACTCTAACTATACTACACTAGAGTCAAAGATAGATAGGTAAAGCTACTCGGCTAGGATACTCCGAGTCTATAATAAAATGTTCTTCTTCGGAAAAGCAATGAAATATATTATGGAGTCTGATTCAGATCCTTTCTTCTTTCATTTTTTCAATTGAGAAGGCCCTGAGCATTTGTCCGCCCGGCATAAACTCCTTCTTCTCTAGAAGGAAGCCGATCCAAATCACATATGGCACAATATGTCTTAACCCACACCCCGGTTAAGTACCTTGCATGATCTTGGCCAGTCTTTTCTTTTTGCTTTGGTCCGATCGCTTCCATTCCTTTTTGCTTAGCTCGACCTGGGGGGGGGAGACGAACTCACCATTTCGCTTTAGACTCGCCTGCATATGAGGCCAGATAGATTGGCCGAAGGATGGGGCTGCGAAAAGAGCCCAGGTGCTCTCAAAAGCATTCCGTTCTTGGTACGTGGTTGAGCCTAAGAGGAAGTGCTGCCACCAAAGGCCCATTCATTCTGGTGATTACCAAATCTTCTTCTTTTTCCGTGTGAAAGCTTTGGAAGAGAGCTGCTGCTAGTACAACATAAGCAAAGGCTTCTCAGTCAGTTGGCTCGGCATGGCCTCCATCGGCATTACAATCGGAATATTTGGAATCGGAAGCGACCTCCTCTGGTCTGGCCGCTCCACTAGCTTCTATAGTTCTTTTCTTGATCATAACCAGCTTTTTTGGCTTGATAAGATAAGAAAGACGCCAGCTAGACTTCCATTTCCCCTCTCTGAACTGCTCCGTGGGAACATACTGACGCAAAGGTCTCTTCCGATTTCGCAAAAGAAGGTGGGAAGAATAGGTCAGCTTCTTTCTTTGAGAATCCTGCTTTCTCCGGCTTAGTACCAAGTGAAATGACATGCAACTTGGACCTTAGCCCCAACATGGTGGGGTTCCCTGTCCTGGCTGCCTCTTCTTTGGAAAGTCTCGGATACACTTTCAATTGGGTCAAGAAAATCCAGAATCTGGTGGAGACGTTCACTAAGCTTCACACATATACTGGACATATACTGGAAATCATCAATCACTGGCATAATAGGCCCACATCTCCCTCGACTGAATCTTTTGCTTCATTACTCGCGGTTTGAATTCTAGCATATGCTCAGCTGCTCCTATCAAGCACTAAAGGAAAAAGGATGTCAAGACCTCACTCTAATATGGTCAAGGTTGTAGGCTAGGTCAATCAACTTCATTCACCCGAAGGAGGGAGGAAATTAACGAAGACTAACACAAAGAAGGCAGAGAGGGGGTAGGTAGTGTGTCAGGAGAAAAAAAGACTGTGCCCGAACATAAGGATTTGCTTCATTTAGAACGAGGAAAGGGGATTCAAAAGTCAAAGCAGCTCCCGGATCTGCAGAGTTCCGGAGTGAGTTCTTTCTTCTTGGTCGTCGCCATCACTTGAAAAGTTCGCAACTGACGTGCCGGAGGGAAAAGTCCGACTCTGACTTTATGGTGCAAAAGTGCCTTTCGTAAGCCTTATTGCACGTGTTATCCAAACCAAAGCGTGAGAGAGGCGTCCTGCCGGGTTCGCCTACCTTAAGAGGAACCGGTGAAATCAAGGACTGATCACACATGAATTGACCCTGAATTCCACTACTGCATTATCTCTTGTTCCACCACTTAAAGGGTGTACCGGTTTTCAAAAAGCTCAGCCTTAAGCCCTCTTCAAAAACGATTTATGACTGAGTGAGATCCGGGGATATAGCTAATGGTACCTTTCTTTCGCACTTCATTAATCTGAGAACTAGGGCCACTCGCTCGGCAAAAGAAGGAAGCGATGGAGCTGCATCAAAGGTTTCCATTTACTAGTGAGATGTAAGGAAGGCTTTTTCCTTTTTCCTCTTGGAATGGCTTTTTCCCGGCTACTGCGGTGTCAAACCCGACGAACATCTACCCTTCTTTTCAACCTGAGTGAGCTTACTTTTGTAGATATCCGACCTTCCCCCGTGCCTCTTCCTAATGAGCTTCTCCAACAAAAAGCAGAAGTCAAACTAGAACTAGAAAGAGTTCGCCTTCTCGCTGTGTCGTTCTGGGGTTCAGTCAGGACCGGGAGACTCAAGAGCTTCACTAAGTAAACAAAAAAAGAAGAAGAAAAAGACACCCTTCGAGCAATCAGGTAGCCAGTTCTAGTAGGTCAATTTCGTATCCTTCTTTTTTCGAGGAATCAGGTGAAATAAAATCCAGCCAACGTTTGCCTACTCAAAAGAATATTCGGCTCACGACGCACTTCTCTTTGCTTTGAAGTAGTTTGGGGATAAGTAAGTTGAAAGGCTAGTTCTCGCCTGGGCATCAGTTCGTGTCAGGCTAGGAAAATAAGTCAAGTAGTTGTTCCGTAGAGCTAGAGAGCAATCAATGTAGAAAAGTTCAGTTGGAATTGAAAGGATAAAAGTGAAGCCAAGTGAAGCCAATGAAAGTTATGCATTCCTGTTCAGTGAGAGATGAGTCCGATCTTTCACATGGTTGATCTATACGCTATGCACATTTTTCTTTACCGGCCTTACCTTGCTTGTAGTCAGGATCGCTAGACCAGTAGCCATAGTAAGATGAAGATTCATATATAACAAAAGAAGATTGGATAGGCATGCTGGTATTCCTATGGTCAAGGCTACCAGAAAGAGCTATATCCCCCCAGAAGGCTGACTTATTTACCAAGGCTTAGCGTGGTCGTGCTCAGTATAATAAGAAAAAGTTTTCTCACTATGTTCAAAAGTCAAGTTACAGTCTAGGTAATTCACTAGTCAAAAGGCCAGCCCAGCCCTATCAAAGTGACCGCAGCTTTCGGATGAGCTTGTCTGCCTAGCTCCCGGAGTTTGAAGGCCCCATCTAAGATAAGCTTTCCTGAAATAGCCTGAGGATTTGATCTACAAAATCCGAGTAGTCTAGAATCCTGAGTTTCAAACCGTACCAGATCACGGCAAGAAGTTGCTTTCTTCAATCGTATATCGAGGTCGCGGTAGAGTCTGAAATTCCTCCTCAATCTCTCTTCTTTCTTGATGAGCGAGCTTATTAGGGCAAATTTCCACAACCGACGTCCTGGCTTGATCCAATCCATAAGTACAGCTGCGCTTTCGATTGCATGAAAATAGTATTCTCTTTCTCAAGTCAGTGTCAGCAAGGATTCGTAGATCTCCAAAGAAGCTACTACCTCTTCTATGATACTTGGGACCTCGTCAAAGCTTATACGCAGTCCCATAAAGGGAATTCAGGCTATGGCCGATCGTTAGTAAGTTTACTGAGCCCTTCCTCTCTCTGCGTAGGAATCCTTTTCAAATATCTGCAAGCCCCTTTGCTTACTTCACTCTCATTGCCCTTAGGGTATGGAAACATCTATCTCTCTAGGAGTCGAATAGTGAACGCATCTTCACGGGGAGCCGAGACTCATGAATTAGATAGAAATTGGATGGGTCAATCAAGAAGAAATTCCCTTGAGTAAGGTGTGGGCTGAGCCCCCTTTCGACTTCGAGAATCAATCCCAAAGGATCACAAGAATGATTAGGTATCGGTAGTGCAACTTGTAGGTTTTGGCTACAAGGACGGCTCGTCTTGTCTGCCCGAATGATGACTTGTTCTGAGGTTCTAGTTGACAGGAGCTTTTCTGTCAACGTCAATCACCCCCCTCAATCATGCCAGGGGGAGAAAGAGCGCCAGACGAAAAAACACTCTTCAAAGTTCCAATTCAAGTCGATGTCGAGTAATATCTACGATAGGCAGATGGATGAAATGGCGTAGGGGAAAGACCAAAGTCAAGACTTGAAGGTAAGATGTGTCAAATCAAATAGTACGTGGGATGATTTCTGTAAATCGTATCATGGCGTGGAAAGCATTCAATCCAAATTGATGTGTCTAGTTCAATTGATGTGTGTACTTTTTCCATTGCATTGAAGAGTAGTTTAGAGGTTTGAAGAGCGGAGATCTGACATGTTCGAATCCCCTACACTCCATTGCCAGACTGCTTCCTACTCGTATACTTGGGCTGACTTTCTTCTTCATTAATTCCTCCAGAAAATCTTGTCTTTGCTTGCATTCCAAGCTCTAGTTCACTTCACTCATAGGGGATGGATCGATCCCTCGGGTAAAGAGAAAATGCTGTGCCGGTCGGGGACACTTTGGGAGAGACGAAAAAGATTCTTCAAGGGAGGGCCTCCGTTCGCAAAGAGAAGGCTTGGTTTAGTGTCCGTTTCTTCAGACTAATAATCCGGCGCTGGTCAATACCGACTTTCTCAGACCCGCTAACATACTCATGTTTACCTGTAATTAGAAGTGAATTGGTCAAGCATTATATAGAATGACCCAGACTTGTTCAGAACCAACCAAATCTCATGATTTCCCACAATATTTCGGAACGTACCATGTGAGTGAAGGTCTCTCTCGCCTGGGTAGTGGTACGGTATCAGCACAAACCAGTGTCCTACGACCACTTTTTGGCATCTTCATTTTGACTAGATTTCCTCTTATCTCAAAAAAGTAGAACCGGAACCAACGAATTCATAATCACCAGAATAATGAGCTTATTACAGCTTTGTACAAAGTCAAAGAAAAGACAGAGAATTCAGTTCTCAATGCGCCTCTGCTGGAAAAGAAAAGCAAGAATCCAATCTTTCTATCATCGAGGGGAGACAAGTTGAACAGGAAGAATAATGCCAACAACTCAAGAACCCTACATTTATCAACTGAACACTTGCCCCTTCCATGCGATGAGCTTGAAAAAGGAAAGGGCAAGGAGGTATGTGTTTTGATTGGAAATTTTCATCTAGTCATGCATGAATAAACATTCAATTAGAATTCGATTTGGTTATTGTATCATGGTTTTTATTAACTGCTAATTTCAGTATATTAGTTCATAGCGCTTGCTCAGCTGCAGAGTCAAAAGAATTCTCCGAACCAAATAAATAAGCTTCTTGTTACAACGAAAGTCTTTTTCGAGTTTAGTGAGACTACTTGACTCATTACACCTATGTTGACTAGTCCCCAGCAAGGCTTAGACCATATACCTCAGTTCTCCGATCAGTCCCACCCAGTAAAGAAGACAAGACATCATTCCCTTACCTATCCCAATCCGATGTGTACCCTGGCTAAGCGAACTAGTCTGTACCTAGTGCTATGTGTACTAATACTACTGTAAGGTCTGTCTACCTATGTTACCTGCTTTCCCGGGAGAGTGACCCGCTTTCACCACTGCGTATCTGACCTCCTTGCCCTTTTATTGTGTATCTGACCAGCAAAGTGAGTGACCTACTGCATATCTTTCCTTAGCTCCACGAAAACTCCATTTCTGAACTTCACTCATGCTGCACCCATTATCTAATACTTTGAAATCTTACTTGCCTGAGAAAATTCAAGACCCACGCTTTTCGGTCTATTCTCACTTGACTTTTTCTGTGACTGCTAGTAATCGAACTTCTCAAAATAGCGCCGACTGGGGAAGACAAAGACTGAGTAGTATATTGGTATAGAGAAAAATGTGGGACTCTTTCGTAGAGGAGCTGAGTCCGACGTCATTATTCTAATAGATTTTCTTCCATACTGGAGTATTACGTCCTGTCCTATGATTTAGATTCAAAAAGCCTAGGCTATACACTCTTGCTACACTGTCCGAAAGAAAGGGAATGAAAAGAGAGTTCCACTAGGAAGAAAGAAAGTCTCAACTTACACTGGATGCACTTACCACTTATTTCTGTCCTTCTTTCATAAATTCACTGTCTCGGTTCTTTCATTAGGCTCACGTTAGGGGGAAGACAATTGAAGGACGGGATCCACATCGACCGTCATCAGGAGACAAACCTTTTAGGAAATGAAAGAAAGACAGATATAGGCGCTCAGCCGCACCAGAAAGACAGATTGAGCGCTGAGCCGCAGCAAGCCCACATTGGAAGGAAACACAAAGAAGACCAAACACTGCCTGTGAAAACTCATTTGCTTAAAGTCCCATTCTTGATAATGTGATTACTCAACAGGAGTATTGCCTGGTAGTAGTGCTTATGATGCCGCAGCCGCGTCGCGTAGCTTTGGTGGTTGTTTTTGTGTGGGCTATGGATTTCTTTTCTGATTTACGAGAAATGTGATCGCTATTCCTTAGGTCTCTAGTTGTCGAATTCTTTTGGAAAGTAGTAAGAGTTCCGATAGACTCTCGGTGAGTAGTTCCGAAGGGTGAGAGAGCTCAAAACTGATTTCAGTACGTATTTATGGATCGTCCCTTTTCATCTTACTAGGCTCAGCCCTGAAATACAGTACTCTGGAAAGAAATGAGACTTTTGAGAAGCGTAGAACCAAAGAAGAGATATATAGATATGCATAGTAGGAATTACGCCCTACTGATGAGGGGCCAGGGGCACGAGGTTCTATCTCGGGGTAAGGAACTTGTACATATTTGATTATTAGATGTAGATTCGACGATATGCCCGCCCGGCGCTAAAGAGATATCGGCGCTTTTGCTGCTTGCTGCCACACATTCTTTTTCAGACGAGTTGGATACAGATGTTAGGAGGACCATTACGGAACATGAGATTATACGTTCGGAGCTGGGAAGAAAGAAAAGACTATAGTCACGGAGTTGATCGCAAGGATAATAAGGGTTGAAGGGTCAGACTACGGCACCTTCTTATCTCGACCAAACGAGACGCGGCGTTCCGATCCATAAAGAGCTGGTGTTCGGAACATCATTACTGACTCGCATCGATCGACTACTGTGAAGAACCAGGCGAGAAACTCCTAATGGGGAGAGTATATAGAGAGGAGAGGGTTGGAGAGAACCTTTATTCCAGTAGCTGATCTCAGCGAAAAAGGTACGTATGTTAGAGTACTAGCTAGGTGAAACAAAGACCCCTTTATTCTACCTTAGTCAGTAGCTCGCTTTCGTCATGAGCCCTTGGATGAGTGTTTTATAGATCAAGTCTCTTCCTTTCCCTGTCTTGAGGAGGAATTTCATCTTATCTGAGAGAATGGATGATTGGTCTCCCCACCTGCTTTTTTCAGAATGGGAAGAGTCATCGTTGAAGAAGCTGATCGTGGGGCTGAGCCAAAGGTCACTTTTCCCGATCCATTCCGAAGGGTTTTTTCCCTTTCTCGCCCATCATCGTACCCGGCCCAGCTATTGGCTCAGTCCTATCTATGATATTCATTTTAAAAGAATGGTTATCTCTTTCACTCAGTTTGTGGCAACGAGAATCGAGTTAGTGAATCCCCACATAAACATACAGATAGATGAGGGAAATGGATGAAGAAGTCGCCGCTAGCTTTGAAGTGAAATTCAGCAATGGAAAGAACGACGACCTAGGAGGTAGTAGTATTACAAAGCCGGAAGGTGGTTTGATTCAGAAGTGGAGTGAGGAGACGGACCACTTGACAGTAAGCAAAACGTATATTTCGACTGCTCATAAGGCGATGACACGGACGGAGGTCAAAAGCTGGGTGCCCTGCATTCGATGCAGCTGATTCTCAGGCTTCTTCTTTGGTCAAAAATCCACTTATTCATTCAGGAACAGGCAGCGGAACATACGAAGGACACACGTGCTACAAAGAAAGAGGAGATTCTCAAAACATGAAAGGTATAGGTCCTCTCAAAAAACCATCCATATTATAGTGTGATATAAAAGATGTCAACAGAAGACATTACATCTCTTTGGACCGGAAAAGTCAGACCGCACGCCTATTCGTAAGTACCACCCGTAGCCACGAATAGTTACTTTGCTTTGTTCATTTCATAGTGTAGTTGATTTCAACGTGTAATTGACCTGCTTTCCTTGCTTTGGCAACAATCCGTAACTACTTCATTTTGAAAGACCATACTACAGCTTTCCTTCATTCTATCAACAT